AGTATCCAGAATATTTATATATATGTATTAAGTATAAGTATATATAAATACATATAGGAAGCTTATTTACATATTTAATAATAAATTATATGAGCATAAGCTTGATTTGCTGAAATTAGTATAATATCTGAACTATATAATTGTCAACCCTTTGAAAGATTTTAATTTGTACAATTATATATTTTAACGCTCAAAAAATTTATCAAAAAATACTAACATTAAATAAACATCGATAAACAAAAGTTATATATGAAAAAAAATATAATTAATTAAATTAATTAAAAAACTATGAACAATTAAAAAAACTGAATATGTAAGATTACAATAGGAAATGAATTGCAACTTTTAAAGATGATATTGTATAAACAAACTAATATTATTAAACTATCTTACATTATAATAACGCTATATAAATTCATGATATTTAAGATCTAAAAATATATTAAATTTATGTAGTCAACTTAAATCTTTATTAAGATAATATTTTGCTTATAGAACAAACAATAAATTAAAATATCGAGTAAAAAAAATAAAACAAGTTAAATAATAAATTGTACAGACAAAAAGACAGGCTATATATTTTATAAAATTAAAAAATTTAATACGGTACGTACACTTTAATTATAGTTATTAATCAATATTCACAATTCATATGGGAGATTATTACATTGGATAATCCAAAGGAGAAAATATTAGTTGTTGATGATGAGACTAGTATTAGAAGAATTTTAGAAACACGATTATCGATGATTGGCTATGATGTGGTAAGTGCATCAGATGGAGAAGAAGCATTAAACATATTTAGAAAAGAATATCCCAATCTAATAATTTTAGATGTTATGATGCCTAAATTAGATGGTTACGGGGTATGCCAAGAACTCAGGAAAGAATCCGATGTGCCAATTATAATGTTGACTGCTTTAGGAGATGTTTCAGATAGGATTACAGGATTAGAACTCGGAGCAGACGATTATGTAATTAAACCATTTTCACCTAAGGAGCTTGAAGCAAGGATTAGATCTATTTTAAGAAGAGTTGGAAAAATAACTATTAATTCATCCATACCTAGTTCAGGAATTATTAATATCGGTTTTTTAAAGATAGACACAAATAAACGACAAGTATATAAAAATAGTGAGAGAGTTAGGTTAACTGGTATGGAATTTAGTTTATTAGAGTTGCTAGTAAGTAAAGCAGGTGAAGCTTTTTCAAGGTCATCAATATTACAGGAAGTATGGGGATATACGCCAGAAAGACATGTTGATACTAGAGTAGTAGATGTACATATATCTAGGTTAAGAGCAAAGCTGGAGGATGATCCGGGTAATCCAGATCTAATTTTAACTGCTAGAGGAATTGGTTATTTATTTCAAAAACTTACATTAAAAGAATAGAAAAGACATACTATTAATCTTAAATCAAAATACTACCAATTCTATGAAATCATCATATATAAAATACTAGAAAGTAACCTACAGAACTAAAAAATAAGACTTATATAAATAAAATAATATTTATAAAAAAATAGAATTATAATAATAAATAACCGTAAAGATAAGTACATGCACATTATTTATATATATAACAGTAATTGTATTAATAAAAATACTTCAGGTATATTTACTTATATAACTCTTTTTGGAGATTTTATTTATGACTGTCGCAATTGGACAAGAAAAAAATCGTGGCAAATTTGACTTAATTGATGACTGGGTAAAAAGAGATCGCTTTGTCTTTGTAGGATGGTCTGGATTGCTATTATTTCCTTGCTCTTATCTAGCACTAGGAGGATGGTTGACAGGAACTACGTTCGTTACATCATGGTATACACATGGTTTAGCAAGTTCTTATCTAGAAGGATGTAACTTTCTTACAGCAGCTGTTTCTACACCAGCAAACAGTATGGGACATTCATTACTATTACTATGGGGTCCTGAGGCGCAAGGTGACTTTACTAGATGGTGTCAAATAGGGGGACTTTGGTCTTTTATTGCTTTACATGGATCATTTGGCTTAATTGGTTTTTGTTTAAGACAGTTTGAAATAGCAAGGTTAGTCGGAATCAGGCCATATAATGCAATAGCATTTTCTGGTCCTATTGCTGTTTTCGTTTCTGTATTTTTAATGTATCCTCTAGGGCAAGCAAGCTGGTTTTTTGCCCCTAGTTTTGGCGTTGCTGCTATCTTTAGATTCTTATTATTTTTACAAGGATTTCATAATTGGACTTTAAATCCTTTTCATATGATGGGAGTAGCAGGTATTTTAGGTGGAGCTCTATTGTGTGCTATACATGGAGCAACTGTACAAAATACAATATTTGAAGATGGAGATGCAGCAGATACTTTTAGAGCATTTACACCAACACAGTCTGAAGAAACTTATTCAATGGTAACAGCAAATCGCTTTTGGTCTCAAATTTTTGGAGTAGCTTTCTCTAACAAAAGATGGCTACATTTTTTCATGTTATTTGTACCAGTAACTGGTATGTGGACAAGCGCATTTGGAATTGTAGGTCTAGCATTAAACTTAAGAGCCTATGACTTTGTCTCACAAGAATTAAGAGCTGCTGAAGATCCAGAGTTTGAAACATTTTATACAAAGAATATTTTATTAAACGAAGGTATTCGTTCATGGATGGCAGCACAGGATCAGCCTCATGAAAACTTTATATTCCCAGAGGAGGTTTTACCACGTGGAAACGCCCTTTAATAATAATATAATTGGTGGTAGAGATTTAGAATCAACAGGATTCGCTTGGTGGTCAGGTAACGCTAGACTAATTAATGTATCTGGTAAACTACTGGGAGCTCACGTAGCACATGCAGGTGTTATGGTATTTTGGACGGGAGCAATGACATTGTTTGAAGTAGCACATTTTGTTCCTGAAAAACCATTGTATGAGCAAGGATTTATCTTAATGCAACATCTAGCAACATTAGGGTGGGGTGTAGGACCAAGTGGGGAAATAATCAATACATATCCCTATTTTGTGGTTGGAGTTTTACATTTAATATCGTCGGCAGTACTTGGATTTGGAGGACTATATCACTCTCTAATAGGGCCAGATACACTGGAGGAATCATTTCCATTTTTTGGCTATGATTGGAGAGATAAGAATAAAATGACAACCATATTAGGAATTCATTTATTACTATTAGGAATTGGATCTTTCTTACTTGTTATTAAATCACTTTTTTTTGGTGGTATATATGACACATGGGCACCAGGAGGAGGTGATGTAAGATTTATTAGCAATCCAACATTGAACCCTTCTGTTATATTCGGCTATTTACTAAAATCACCTTTCGGGGGCGATGGATGGATTGTTAGTGTAGATAACATGGAAGATGTTATCGGAGGTCATGTATGGATTGGTGTAGTATGTATAGCTGGTGGTATCTGGCATATTTTAACTAAGCCATTTGCATGGGCAAGAAGAGCTTTTGTGTGGTCGGGAGAAGCATACTTGTCATATAGCTTAGGCGCATTATCTATCATGGGTTTAACTGCGTCAAATTTTGTATGGTATAATAATACAGCTTATCCAAGTGAATTTTATGGACCAACAGGACCTGAAGCTTCACAAGCGCAAGCATTTACATTTTTAGTTAGAGATCAAAGATTAGGAGCTAACGTAGCCTCTGCACAAGGACCAACAGGGTTAGGAAAATATCTTATGAGATCACCAAGTGGAGAAATAATATTTGGTGGAGAAACAATGAGATTTTGGGATCTAAGAGCACCTTGGGTAGAACCTTTAAGAGGGCCAAATGGACTAGACTTAAATAAAATTAGAAATGACATACAACCTTGGCAGGAAAGAAGAGCTGCAGAATATATGACCCACGCGCCTTTAGGTTCATTAAATTCTGTAGGAGGTGTTGCAACTGAGATTAATTCAGTAAATTACGTATCACCAAGAAGCTGGCTAACAACTTCCCACTTCTTCCTTGGATTTTTCCTTTTTATCGGACACTTATGGCATGCAGGAAGAGCTAGAGCAGCCGCTGCAGGATTTGAAAAAGGAATTAATAGAGAGAATGAAGCTGTATTATCAATGAGACCTCTAGACTAAAAGTAGTTTTCAATATTTATAAAAAAAATAACTATTCTTAAATTAAGAATAGTTATTTTTTTTATAAATATCGAAAATTAACGATATAATAAAAAATATTTATGAAAAAACTAAATTACTTTGAATCATTAAAATATATTAAAAATCTAATTATTATTTGACATGTTATTAAATATTTATATTTTATCTCATCCAATTATTAAATTATTATCACCTTCGATAACAAAATTAAATACAAGTAAAGAAATTAATTATGACAAAATTAAGTATATTGGACTATTTTTAATTTACGAAATCACAAGAAGATATATAAATGTAGAGTCAATTTATATAAAAAAAGTATCTTATACTAAAGAAATACATTTACCAAAAAAAAATGAACAATATTATATTATTACAGATTTAATTAAAACATATAAAACTATCGGAGAAGTACAAAATTTAATACCAAACCTAAAGATTTTGCATGTAAATAATCAACAACAACTATCCAATATATATATAAAAGAAGAAAATAATTGCTTAAATCAAAATAAACAAATTATTATATTTGAAAATATTATAACAACATACTTAGTTATGAATTTAGTTGAACAGTTAATAGATAAAAATAATATAAAAATAAAAAATATCCATATAACATGCATAGCATGCTATACTCAAATATTAAATAAATTAGGAAAAAAATATCCAGAATTAAACTTGTATACAACAAAAATAATATAAATAAACATTAACTAATTTAGATTAAACCTATATATCATAATGAGCATTATAACGAATTCAATCAATTTAATTTTCACATCTATTGCAAATTTTTCTGAAATATATTTAATTTTAATTTTACTTAAACTATCTTTAGCATGGTTTCCAACGGTAAATTGGTACAATGAACCTTTTTGTTCTCTAAACAGAATAACTGATCCATATTTAAAACTTTTTCGAGGAACCATCCCAATGATATTCGGCATGGATATGTCTCCTATGTTAGGCATAATATTTTTACAATGTTTGACAGTTATTTTTAATAACATTAGGATTGAATTAATAACATAATTAAATAAAATAAGTAAAAATGTTAAAAATAAGACTAAAAAGGTTAGGAAAAAAGAAAAAACCGTTCTACCGTATAATAATAACTGATAGTCGTAACAAAAGAGACGGCAAAGCATTAGAAGAAGTTGGATTCTATGATCCTATAAAAAAAGTAAATAAATTAAACTTAACAAAAATAAATCAAAGAATAAATCAAGGAGCTAAAATTACTAGAATAGTAAAAAATATATTAGATCAAAATTCAACTTAACTAAATACTTAAATTAACAGATAAGGAGAAACAATTTGACAAAATTTACATTACGTATCTTATGGTTAAAAAATAATGTAGCAATAGCAATAGATCATGTAGTAGGCAACAATTTCAGTCCGCTAACTTTATATTTTTTTTGGCCTAGAAATGATGCATGGGAACAATTAAGAAATGAGTTAGATTCAAAACCATGGATATCAGAAAATGAAAAAATACAAATCCTGAATAAAGCAACTGAAATAATTACATTTTGGCAAGAAAAAGGAAAGAGTCAATCATTAACTGAAGCACAAAATCAATTTCCAGAATTTATCTTCGCGGGAACTCATTAAAATAAATAAAAAATGATTAGTAGCAAAACTAATCATTCATTGATAAAACAAGTAATATAAGAAATGAAAAAAAAAATACAACTTATATATAAAATAAGCCTATTATTAATTAGTATAGAAGCATTAAATATAAACTCTAACGATTACTTTAAAAAGTACGTAAAACAAAATATTAATAAAAAATCTTTTATTTATTTATCAAAGTTTAATAGGAATATAAATTATTATTACATAGATATTATTACAACTATTAGTTTTATTTATCAAATAATTAACGATAAAATAAAGTACAGAACAGTTAATAAAATAATTGGCGAATACAATGAATACACACAATCTCAATTAACAAAACAATACTTAACTAAATTTACATATATATATAATAAAATATACGATTATTATGATTACGATTACAATCATTATTTTAATTCTGTATACATATATAAATTAGCTATAATAAATTTGTACTTAATAAAACAAATAAATCAAACAAGAGGTTTTTTTATTCTGACAAAATATTTATACAATCCTTTTTTTAATTGATAATAATCATTTGGAAAGATACTATTTGGATTCAACGTTAGCGATAATACATTCTGTTGTTAAGATCATAGATGCAATAGAAGAAGCATTTTGCAAAGCCGACCTTGTTACTTTTGAAGGGTCAATAATACCTGATTCATACATATTAACTACATTATTACTATTAGCATTATAACCTACTGAAAAAATATTTTTTTTAACTTTTTCTAAAATAATAGCACCATTAATTCCTGCATTTTCAGCTATACGCATTAATGGAGATAATAAAGCTTGTTCAACAATTAAGGCACCGATTAATTCTTCATTTACTAAATTTTCATTAGCCCAAGTATTTAAGTATTTAGATAAATGAACACAAGTAGACCCACCACCGGGAACAATTCCTTCTTCGATAGCAGCTTTTGTTGCATTAATAGCATCTTCTAATCTTAATTTTTTTTCCTTCATTTCAGTTTCTGTTGCTGCACCTACTTTAATCACAGCAACGCCGCTGGATAATTTAGCCAATCTTTCTTGTAATTTTTCTTTTTCATAAGAATTACTACTTAGCTGAATCTGTTTTCTTAATTGTTCACAACGTGCATTAATTAAATCTTGATTAGCATCAGAAACAATAGTTGTAGAATCTTTGGTAATTTGTACTTTTCTGGCTGTACCTAATTGATCTAAAGAAATAGAATCAAAACTTAAGCCTGTATCTTGAGTAATTAACTGACCAGAGGTTAGTATAGCAATATCTTCTAATAAGGCTTTTCTTCTATCTCCGAAACCTGGTGTTCGGACTGCAACAACGTTAACGATACCTCTTAATTTATTAACAATCATAGTTGCTAATGCTTCTTTTTCTATATCTTCTGCTATGATCAATAAAGAACGACCTGTTTTAGCTACTTGTTCTAATATAGGAAGTAACTCCTGTTGTATTAAAGTAATTTTTTTATCAGTCAATAAAATATAGGGATTTTCTTGAATGACCTCCATTTTAGCAGGATCAGTAACAAAATAAGGTGAAATATAACCTTTATCAAATTTCATACCTTCCTTAATTTCTAATTCTGTAATAGTAGATTGTCCTTCCTCAATAGAAATAATTCCTTCTTTGCCAACCTTTTTTATAGCTTCCGTAATCATTTTACCTATTTCAATATCATTACCAGCAGAAATAGAAGCAATTTGCATTATATCGTTAACATCATTAATTGGACGAGAATACTCAGATATTTTGTAAACCACAAATTTAACTGCTTTATCAATACCTTTTTTCAATAACATTGGGTTTGAACCTGCAATCACGTTCCTTAAGCCTTGTTTAACAATCGCATGAGCCAAAACAGTAGCAGTGGTAGTGCCATCGCCAGCTACATCATTAGTTTTAGAAGCTGCTTGTCGGATTAAGGCAACACCTGTATTTTCAATAACGTCTTTTAACTCAATTTCTTTTGCAATTGTTACACCATCGTTAATAATCTGAGGAGCACCAAACTTCTTCTCTAAAACTACATTACGACCTTTAGGACCTAAAGTAATAGAGACAGCTTCTGCTAATATATCCATACCTTTTTCTAATGCTTTACGAGCATCATCATGATAAAGTATAATTTTGTTCATAAATAAATTCCTATAAATACAAATTACTTAATATTATAAGCAACATATGAATATGAAAATATAATACAAATACTATCAAGAAATATCAATTTTTAATATTTTTAAGTATAAAAAACTTAATTAGACAAATATTTATATTTAACTCAACATACTGTTATAATAAGTCCTACAGGGGCTTGTAGCTCAGTGGATTAGAGCACGTGGCTACGAACTACGGTGTCGGGGGTTCGAATCCCTCCTTGCCCGGTTAAAAAATTAAAAATATTATAACTTATGGAAACATTGAGAGGTGTAAAAGATATTTTACCAGGGGAAATAGAAAAATGGCAGCAGCTGTATGACATAGCCTACGATATATTAAGTAAAGCAAATTATATAGAAATTAGAACACCTGTCTTAGAAAATACTGAATTGTTTAAAAGAAGTATAGGAAATTTTACTGATATAGTAAACAAAGAAATGTACTCTTTTGAAGACCAAGGAAATAGAAATGTTACTCTAAGACCGGAAGGAACTGCAAGCGTTGCTAGAGCGTTTATTAGTAATAAGATGTATATTAATAATAATATTCACCGGTTGTGGTATTTAGGACCGATGTTCAGATATGAAAGGCCACAGAAAGGTAGACAAAGACAATTTCATCAGCTAGGTATTGAATGTATCGGAAGTAATAGTCCAATAGCTGATATTGAAGTTATTAGATTAGCTCTTAAAATTTTAAATCAGTTAAATATTAAAGGGTACAAATTAGAAATAAATTCAATAGGAAGCTTAGAAGAAAGAACAGAATACCAAGAAAAACTAGTTAATTATTTAACAAAATACGAAGATGATTTAGATATAGATTCAAAAAAACGTTTAAAAACTAATCCAATTAGAATTTTAGATAGTAAAATTCAAAGAACACAAAAAATTTTACTGGGAGCCCCAAAGCTTAAAGATGTTTTAAAAACAGAATCATTAAATCATTTTAATTATATCTGTGAAAGTTTAAATTATTTAAATATACCTTATGAAATTAATAATAATTTGGTGAGAGGCCTAGACTACTATAATTATACAGCTTTCGAAATAAAAATAAATCAATTAGGCAGTCAAAATACTTTATGTGGTGGTGGAAGATACGATAAATTAATTGAGCAAATAGGTGGACCTTCAACACCATCTGTAGGTTGGGCAATAGGAATTGAAAGATTAATTATAATAATAAAAAACTTACTAAATGATAAAATAGAAAAACCCGAAATATATTTAATAACTGAAGGTAAATTAGCAAAACAAAAAGTATGGCATATTATAGAAATTATAGAAGAATGCCAAATATGCTTTGAGCTTGATTTAAATGAAAAAAATTTAAAAAAACAAGTCAAAAAAGCAAGTAATTCAAATGCTAAAATATGTTGTATTTTGGGAGAAGATGAAATTAAGAATAATCATATTACAGTTAAATGGTTAAAAACAGGACAACAGGAACAAGTTATATTATACCAATTTAAAGCATACTTGAAGTACATCAAAAATTCAGTCTTTAATTGACAAATATTAATAGATTTTTGATAGAATGTCAGTGTTGGGGTGTAGCCAAGTGGTAAGGCAGCGGACTTTGACTCCGCCACTCGCAGGTTCGAATCCTCCCGCCCCAGATAATTAAAAACTAATTATATAATTTATTTAATAAAATTAATATAAAATTATAAAATATAAAGAACTTTATTTATAGTAAAAATACTAATACAAGGATAAAAAATGGCGTCAATACAATTTATAAAGGGAATAAATGAAACAGTTATTCCAGATGTGAAACTAACAAGATCTAGAGATGGAAATACTGGAACTGCAATCTTTAGATTTAATAGACCAGATATTATGCAACTAAAAATGCAAGAAAAAGGAGAAATTAAAGGAATGTACTTGGTAGATGATCAAAATAAACTTATGACGACAGAAGTTAATGCAAAATTTATCAATGGTAAACCAGAAATTATTGAATGTACATATATTATTAAAAATCCTAAAGAATGGGATAAATTTATGAAATTCATGGAAAAGTATGCAAATAGCAATAATCTTTCTTTTATAAAAGCAGAATAAAAAATATACGATCAAAAAATTTAACTTTTAACATTAATTAAGTCAAACAATGAAATTTTCATGGAATATCTTAAATAATTTTATTAACTTAGAATTAATAAATTTTCAAAAATTTATAGAGCAAATAACTTTAGCAGGGTTTGAAATAGAAACAATTGAAGAAAACAAGAAGATTAACGATAAAATAATTAATTTAAGTATTACGGCAAATAGAAAAGAAATTTATTGTGTTTTTAACTTAGCACAAGAAATGAGCTCAATTTTAAATGAACCATTGAAAATTAGTATTCAATCTTACCATCAAAACAATCAATATAAAATAAAGTCAAATGTAACAAAATTCAAATTTATTGAGTATATCAAAATTAATACAATCCATAACATACAAAATAAAGAGTCACCTGTCTGGTTACAAAATAATTTAGAAGCATACGAAATTCAACCAATAAATTTATTACATGATATTGAAAAATATATTGAACTAAAATGGGGACACAGTGTTCAAATTATTGACTTACATAACTTAAAAATACAACTTATTGATAATAAGTTTATAATAGTAAACAAAAGTAATAGAACACAAAACACAGAGCAAATTTTATATAACAATGAAGAAATAATAAATATAACTAATAAAAATATAGAAAATAAATTTGCTACAAAAACAAGTAAAACTAAAAATATAATAATATGTCATATTATATACAAGCAAAATAATATAGATAACTCACAATATACATTTAATAATGCTAATGAAGATACAATAAAATTAATTACTACATTTGGGAAAGGAGTTATAAACAAATCGTATCATCATAATATATTTAACATTGAAAATAAAAAATTAAGAATTGGAGCTAGGAAAATCAAATATATACTAGGACCGATAACACAATATAAATTAAAATTTTTATCAAATAAAGACATTTTAAAAACACTCAAACAATTAAAATTAGAACCTCAATTTTTAAAAGAAAAGAAAATATTTAACACAGTAATTCCTAAGTACAGACAACATGACTTACAAAGAGATATTGATATTATAGAGGAAATTGGTAGAATTTATGGATTTAAAAAATTTGTGGATGATATACCAAAATATGAAAATAAAGGAAAAATGTCATTAAAGAAAATATATTTAAAAAAAGTTTCAAATATATTAATCGATATTGGATTAGATGAAGTAATGAATTCATCTTTAACTAAAAATTTCAAAAACCAGGAAACAATTAAAATATATAATGAAATTACAGAAGAACAAAAAATACTAAGAATAAATATTTTAGATAACTTAATTAAAAATTATAATCACTATTCTGTAAATGAAAAAAAATTAAAAACTGAGATATTTGAAATAGGAAAAATTTTTTATAAGAATAATTTAATAGAATATATTGAAGAGAAGCACTTAGGTATTTTGATAAAAAATGATCATTACTTCAAAAAAAATTGGTCTAATAAACCAGAGAACTTAGAATGGTTTCATGCAAAAGGAATAATTGAAACTTTATTAAAAAAGTTAAATATTAAAAATATTATATGGAGTAATGAGATAAATAACAATCTTAATGAAAGCTTAATAACAGTCCTTAAATATATAAAAAGAGACAAAAAATTATTTATTTATAAAAAAAAATCAAAACACATTATAGGTGTTTTAGGGGAGTTAAAAAAAATATATAACAATACAAGGGAAAAACAGAATAAAAAGTTATATGTTTGTGAAATAAATTTAAAAGACTTAATGATGTCTGTTTATTTTGAGAAACACTTAAATTACCATATAAAACCGTATTCATTATATCCTAGTGTACATAGAGATATATCAATTAATACGAAACAAAGTATAAATAGCATAAAAAATATTATTTTAAAAAATAATATCAATTTAATAGAATCAATACAAACAATAAACGAATATTACAATAAAAAAGATAATTCAAAATCTATATGCTTAAGATTCACATATAGATCCATAAATAAAACTTTAAATAAACAGGATATAACAAATATTAATAAACATATTGAAAATGTATTATTACAATTAAATTCAACAATAGAGTAAGTCATAAGCCGGGTTTTGTTCTTAATTGTTATAAATATGAGCAATTAACAGAAAAGGGTAATTATTAATCTTAAGTAACCTAACTTTATGCAGTATATTAATAACTTAGACTTTAAGTTTTAAACATTAAAATAATAAAGAATAGAAAATTATTATTTATACTAATTACTTTGCTCTAATACGGGGTTTACCTAGCAAATATCTTTAAAATACTTCTGGTACGCTTTTACCGAACCATTGCACCCTTACATCATAAAAATTACAGTAGGTTTGTTTCTGTGGCACTATCCTCGTAGTCACCTACACTATATGTTATATAGCTGTAGCATTCTAAATAGAGCCCGGACTTTCCTCAAATTTGTAAAAAATTTGCAATTACCTATACTTACTCTTAACATAAATAATAATGATAACATATTGTGGGAAATAAATATATATACTACTACATATAAAAGCCGCTAGAAAATTATGAAATAATAAAATAATAATGAAAAAAATTAATAATTCATTTGAAAAAATTTTAAAAAAATATAACTATAGTCTAAATTCAGGAGATATTGTAGCAGGTACAATCATTTATCAGGAATCTAATGGTTTTTTAGTAAATATCGGTGATAAAATTTTAGGATATCTACCTCAAGAAGAAACAAAAATTTTAATTAATGATAATAATAAAAATTTGTTAATTAATACAACAAGAGAATTTTTTCTTATTAAACATAATCAAGATAAAAAGCAATATATTCTATCCATAAAAAGATTAGAATACATAATATATTGGAAACGTATTAAGCAATTACAATTAGAAAATATTATTTTTAATTTAAAAATTCATTACTCTAATAAAGGAGGATTAATAACATATTTAGAAAATATACAAGCTTTTATACCAAAGTCACACACATTAAATCAAAATAATAGTAGATTAAAAAATTCTGAAATAAAATGTAAAATTTTAATAATAGATGAACAAAAAAATCAGTTAATTTTAAGTAACAAAAGCGCAATATTACAATCTTCGGTACACAAATTTCGTCTTGGAGAATTATTATATGGTTCTATCATAAAAATAAAAAATTATGGCTTATTTATCAAAATTTATAATACAGTTGCTTTACTACATATATCAGAAGTAGGTTACAAATATATAAATGATCTTAATAAAATTTTTTACATAGGAAAATTAGTAAAAATTAAGATAATCCATATAAATATTAAACAAGGAAGACTTTCTGTTTCTAAAAGAAATATAAAATGATTATCCTCCTCCAACAATAGTAATAATCTCAATATTATCATTCATATTTAAAACATAATTACTATACAGATAAGGACTAATGATTTCTTCATTATATTCAACAATAATAATATCTAAGTTAAAATTTAGATATAGTAATAAATCTTTGATCGACATTAAGTAATTACAATTAAAGGGCTCACCATTAATGAAAACCGTAATATACCGTTTCATATAAATTTCAATAAAAAGTAGACTATCAATATAAAAAATATTATAATACAATTATATAGTATATGGCGGATGTAGCCAAGAGGTTACGGCAATGGATTGTGGCTCCATCATCCGCGGGTTCGAGTCCCGTCATTCGCCCTTAATAGATATAAATAAATTATTCTAACACCAATTTAACTAATTCTGTTCGATTCCTAACTTTTGTCTTTCCAAGCAATCGACTCACATATTTTTCTACATTTCTTAGACTAGTATTCAAATTTATTGCGATCTCTTTATTCATATACCCTTGAATAATTAAATCTAAGATAACTTGTTCTCTATAAGTTAATAAATCAATAAATTGACTATCTATAGACTTTTTAGCAAAATAAGAATGGGAATTAATATTTAATAAACTTAAGTGATTAAAGATATTGTTTACAATAGCTAGTAACTCTTTAGGATTGAAGGGTTTTGTTAAATAAGCATGACAACCTAAATTATAACCTTTAATGCGATCATAAGTCATTCCTTTCGCGGTTAAAAAAACTACAGGAATATCTATTAATAAGTTATCTAACTTTAATAACTTAATAAAATCATAACCATCTAACTGCTTCATCATAATATCTGTGATAATTAAATCAGGTCTATCTTGTTTTATTAAAGCTAATGCAGAGTGAACATTAACTGCTGAATATATAAAAAAACCCTCATTAATTAAATATAAAGATAATAATTCTATTAATTTTTGATCATCATCCACTAAAAGTAATTTTTTCATACTTTAATAGAAAAGTAATATAAATATTAATTCAATAAAATAAAAAATACATTAAAATAATATCAAAACTGGAACAATAATTATCAAAATATTAATATTTGATAACTGTACAATGATATATAAAAAATAAGTATCAATTTCATCTAATTTATAAAGCTTAGAGAAATAAATAAAATATGCAATGGATTAATACACTAAATAATTATAAGATTCCTTACTATATATATAAATTAAATAAAGGAGATAAAGTTATCTACAGCAAAAATATAACCTATAACCAATCAATAATTATATTATACGGAACTATATATTTTTTTAAAACTATTAATCATCATAAAATTTTTCCTTTGGCAATTTTAAATACAAACAATATCATTAGCTTAAAAAATTTGTATAATGATAATAAGTATTATTATAAATTGATTGCTTTAGAAAATACATATGTTATCAGTTTTAATATAAAAAAAATAAAACGATCAAAAAAACAAGAAACAAAAATATTTTTTAGAATTATATACAGTCAACAATTAACTTTAAAAAACTATGAGAGAATGAATTTAGTATTAAAACATAAATATATCAAGTATAGAATAATTCAAATGATTTTATTATTATTCTTACAATTCGGAATTATTAATAATAATAGTATTTACATACCATTTAATTTATCACAAAAACATTTAACAATTATACTCGGAACTAATAAAACAATTGTTAATCAAACTATTAACAAGTTACTGAAAAAAATGATAATACAATATTCTACAAAAAAGATTATGTATATCAAGAATTTATCCAAGTTACAAACTATACTATCATGCTAACATTACTGAAGTATAAAAAATAAATAAGATAATAAATGATATAATGTCTTATAATATATAAGAATTTAATAAATTAGTTTAAACGCAATAAATTCATAAATTATACAATATATCAATTATGAGTAAAGTATATGACTGGTTTGAAGAAAGATTAGAAATTCAAGCTATCGCTGATGATATTAGTAGCAAATATGTTCCACCGCATGTAAATATCTTTTATTGTATAGGTGGCATTGTATTTACATCATTCTTAATTCAAGTTGCAAGTGGTTTTGCTATGACTTTTTATTATAGACCAACAGTAGCGGAAGCTTTTTCATCTGTAGAATATATAATGAAAGAAGTGAATTTTGGATGGCTTATAAGATCAATACACCGTTGGTCGGCAAGTATGATGGTATTAATGCTAATTTTACATGTGTTTAGAGTATATTTAACAGGTGGCTTTAAAAAGCCTAGAGAATTAACGTGGATAACTGGAGTCATATTGGCTGTTTTGACAGTATCTTTCGGAGTTACAGGTTATTCTTTGCCATGGGATCAAATTGGTTACTGGGCAGTTAAAATTGTAACAGGTGTACCTGAAGCAATACCAATTGTTGGAAGTACAATTGTTGAATTATTACGAGGAAGCGTAAGTGTGGGACAAAGTACATTAACAAGATTCTATAGTTTACATACATTTGTTTTACCACTATTAACAGCCGTATTCATGTTAATGCATTTTTTAATGATACGTAAACAAGGAATATCAGGTCCTCTATAATAGATTGTCAGTCAAGAATTAAGGATTAAAAAAAATGTCGATTATAAAAAAACCCGATTTAACAGACCCGAAATTAAGAGCAAAACTAGCGAAAGGTATGGGACATAATTACTATGGAGAACCGGCGTGGCCAAATGATTTACTATATATTTTTCCGGTAGTAATATTAGGGACAATTGCTTGTGATGTAGGACTATCTATACTAGAACCAACAGGTATTGGTGAAGCCGCTAATCCGTTTGCTACTCCATTGGAAATTTTACCAGAATGGTACTTTTTCCCAACTTTCAATTTATTAAGAGTTATACCGAATAAATTAATAGGTGTAATGTCAATGGCTTCTGTACCTGTAGGATTAATTACAATACCATTTATAGAAAGCATAAATAAATTTCAAAACCCTTTTCGTAGACCAATAGCAACAACAGTATTTTTAATTGGAACATTTATTACTATATGGCTAGGTATTGGTGCAACTATGCCGCTATCTAAAGCTATTACTCTAGGTATATTTTAAAATTGTTAATATAAAAAAAACAATAGCTATATATTAATTATATAACTATTGTTTTTTTATTTAATAGAAACTTTAGCACCTGCTTCTTCTAATTTTCCTTTGATATCTTCTGCTTCTTCTTTAGAAGTACTTTCTTTAATTAATTTAGGAACAGATTCAACTAACTCTTTCGCTTCTTTAAGGCCTAAAGATGTTAATGAACGAACTATCTTTAATACTGCAATCTTTTTAGCAGGTGGAACTTCTTCTAAAAATATATCAAATTCTGTTTTTTCTTGATTAGTTTCATTTGCAACACCTGAAGAAGCATCAGGAGACATAAGCATCATACCTCCATTCGAAACTGATGAGGCATCAACATTAAAAACTTCTTCTATTTGTTTTACTAATTCAGCTGCCTCTAATAAAGTTAATGATTTTAAATCCTGAATAATATTATTAATTTTTTCACTCATAATAAATATAATATAAATATAATAAATATATAAAAAGCAATTAACCTACTTTAGTATCCCTTAAAGCACTAACATTAATAGGTATTGATGGCCCCATTGTACTAGATAAATATAAAGATTTCCAATATTTACCTTTTGCACCAGGAGGACGATTTCTATCGATCGATTCTTGCAAAACCTTTAAATTTAAATTTAAATCATTAGGTGAAAAACCTAATTTACCGATTGGAACGTGAATGATTCCTGTACGATCAACTTTATATTCTAATTTTCCTTGCTTAAATTCATAAATTGCACTCTTTAGATCCATAGTTACAGTACCAGACTTAGGAGAAGGCATTAAACCTCTAGGACCTAATACTCTACCTAATTTAGCAATCAAAAGCATCATATCCGGTGTAGCAATTAATTTGTCAAAATTGAAATTACCTTTTAAAATGTCATCAATCAAATCTTCTGCTCCAGCAATATCAGCACCAGAAGATAAAGCTTCTGTCAATTTATCTCCTTTCGCAATAACAGCAATTTTTATATCTTTACCTGTACCTTTGGGTAAAATAACAGTTGATCTTAATTGTTGATCGGCATATTTGGGATCTAAACCTAATGAAATATGAGCCTCCAAAGTCTCAACAAAATTAAGATTAGATAAATCTTGCAATAATTTAATTCCATCTAAAGATATATACAATTTTTGCTTATCCAAAGATTTTAAAATATTTCTGAAACGACGAGAACGTTTAATCATATTAATAAAATATATTCTAAAAATGAACTTTTAATTTCGAACTTCAATACCCATATTTAAAGCTGTACCTAAAATAATTGACATAGCTTTATTCAAGTCTTTAGTATTTAGATCAGGCAATTTGCTTTGTGCAATTTCTTCTAACTGAGTATTAGAAATAACACCAACATGTTGAGTATTGGGAGAACCTGATCCTTTATCAATGCCAGCAGCTTTTGCTAATAGTACAGAAGCAGGTGGAGTTTTTAAAATAAACGAAAAACTACGATCTTCGTAAATAGAAATTTCAGCAGGAATAACTAAACCAGCTTTGTCAACTGTTTTAGCATTATATTCTTTGCAAAACATTACTATATTAGCACCATGCTGCCCCAAAGCAGGGCCTACAGGAGGTGCTGGCGTTGCTTTGCCAGCTACCAAAGCTAATTTCACAAATCCAATAACTTTTTTAGCCATATATGTATTACATTATTTTTCTAACAAAAAACTATATTAGAAGCTTAAATATAAAATATCAATAAAAATACACGCCTTGAAGGACTTGAACCCTCGACACTAGGTTTTGGAAACCTACGTTCTACCAACTGAACTAAAGGCGTAAATATTTAACTAGATAAATTATATACTATCTAGTATAAACTTAATAATATTAAGTTGAAAAGTTAAATGATAACATATCTAATTAATAATTTTATGTACAATCATTAAAATAAATATTCAACAACTTCTAAAAACATATAAAAACAATAAATTTTTAGAAGTCATAAAGTAAATAAAAATATAAGAAGTTAAGTTATATCTATTATTCTTAAATTGAAAATAGTAAAGAATAAAAATATTTCTATAGATAAAGAATACAAAATATGTAATAGAATAATTACTATATTAAAACCAAATAATTAACTTTATGATGTCACAGTATTATTAAAAGACTTTTAACCAATTTATAACAATTACTTTTAACTTTATTAACTTATTGGTTATTTGTAGAAACTTCTATCTGCCTACAACCAATCATTTTAATTAAATATATTTAATAATTCAAGAAAATTGCTTTACTGCAGATTTTTTACGAATAATGAATAAGAATAATATATAAAATAGCAAAAGAACTAATTTATTAAATTTGAACTATGATCAATGATATAAATAATATTAATTTATTAAAAGAAGAATATATATTATATGCTAAACATTTAAAATTAACTAATATTGGATTAAATGGACAAAAAAGATTAAAAAAAGCAAAGATTCTGATTATAGGAGCAGGAGGATTGGGATGCCCAATCATGTTATATTTAACAGCAGCAGGTATTGGATACATAGGCATCGTAGATAATGACTTGATTGATAAATCTAATCTAAATAGACAAATTTTATATAAAATAAATAATGTAAATAAAGAAAAATTAGTTATAGCTAAACAAAACCTAGTACAAATCAATCCATATTGTAAAATTGTATTACATAAATACAAAATTACTGAAAACAATGCATCAGAAATTATTCAATATTATGATATTATTATTGATGCAACAGACAATTTTGAAACAAGACATATAATAGATATAAGTTGCTATAAATTACATAAAGCACATATTTATGGAGCAGTACAAGAATTTGATAGCCAAATATGTGTTTTCAATTATAAAAATTATTTAAGATATTATTATATTTATCCGAAAACTGCGAATAATTTCAATCAATATAACTGTAACAATGATGGAATACTAGGTATAACTACCGGAAATGCTGGAGTTTTGCAAGCCACAGAAGCTATAAAAATAATATTAGGATTTGAACACGTAACATATCGAAAACTTTTCATATGTAACTTAATAACTTTATTTATAAAACAAATAAAATTCTACAAACACAAAATAAAACAAAAAAATAACTATGAAAAACCATATTTAAAGCTATTTATAAAACAAAAAGATTTAAATGAATTAAACAAGAATTTTTTTCTTATAGATATTAGAGAATTATATGAATTTAAGATAAAACATAAAAAGTATTTTATCAACATTCCATTAAAAAATTTTAGTAAAAGTAAAACAATTGATTTTATTAAAAATTATAGAAAAAATAGAAAAATTATTATTTACTGTAAAACAACATATCGTTCATTAATTATATCGAGAATATTAACAAAATATAAAATAAATCATCTAATAATTAAAAATGAATAAAAAATAATAATAAGGTAAGTAAACTTTACATATAAGAACTATTTGATAAACTTATAGATAGTGAAATTAAAATATATTTATAAAGTATTTATTATGAAATCTAAAGTAGAAATAATCTTAAACATAGATTATCCGCCAATAGGTAAAAAAAATAAAATAACAAAAGTCACAAGAGGATACGCTTTCAACTATTTATTTCCTAACGAAATTGCAGAGATTGCAACAGAAAATAAAATTAAACATTTACAAATGTTTGAATTAATTAAAAATCAAGAAATAGAAAAGAATAAAATAAAGGCTTATACAACAGAAAAGAACTTGCAATCAATTTATAAAATTAGTTTAACAAAAAAAACTGGAGATATAAATAATATTTTTGGCAGTGTAAGTGAAAAAGATATTATTCAGAAGATACAAGATTACACAGGTATAAGAATAAATAAAAAACAAATTGACTTACCTGACATAAAGAAAACAGGAATTTTTAACATTAATATTAAGCTCTTTTACAATACAACTTACAGTATGAAATTGTATATTATACCTGGCAATATATAAAAAATTTAAATATATTAACAGATTTACTTAGTATGTCTAACAATTATAAAAATGAGTAAATCTGTAGAATATAAAATAATAAATATTTTGCTTAATTATTGAATAAAAACTAAAAATGATAATTATAAATAAAATAGATGAAAAATTTATATCATGAAAAATATTTAATCTTGCCACAAAACTATTTAGCAGAAGAGATACTCTTGGGTACTATATTTATTTACCCAGAAATATTTTATCAAATAATATCTTCTATAAAGGAAGAGTACTTTTTTCTAGAATCTCATAAACTAATATATACATACTTATTAATTATTAATAAAAAAAGTAAATTCAATATTACTGAATATATATATACTTTGGGTAATACAAATATATTATATAAAGTAGGTGGTATTCAAAAAATTTTAGATTTAATGAAACAAAGTCAAATTTTTATAATATCTTTTTACAATATAACAACATATATACAAGAATTAGTAGAAATTATACAATATAACTATATCAAAAGATTAATGATACAATACGGTAATGATATAATTAAGTTAGCATATATAGCAAAACTATCAAATCATTACTTATATAACAAAGCATCTTCATACTTAAATATAACAGAAACTAAAATACCTAGAATAAATACAAAGACATTTAAAAAATTAATTACTGAGTTTTTATTAAAAACAAAATATACACATTCCACAAAATTTATAAATAAAACAAAAATTAACAATAATAAATTCCATAAATCAGGTTTTTTACAACTTGACAAATTAATATTTGGACTTTTTGAAGGTGATCTAATTGTAATTGCAGGTCGTCCTTCTATGGGCAAAACATCTTTAGCTATTAACATAGCAAATAATATTGTATATAATCAAAAATCTGCTATATGTATTTTTAGTTTAGAAATGTCTAGTCAACAAATAATTAATAAATTTATTTCGATTAACTCTAATCTCGCGTTAAAAAAATTAATATTAAAAAATATATACACTAAAGACTGGAATAAGATTATAAAAATATGCTATAAATTAATCAATAAGAAAATATATATAAATGATAAAGCAAATGTATCTATTGACTATATAGAATATACATCAAAATTATTAAAAAAAGAAAACAAGATATTAAAATTAATTATAATTGATTATTTACAACTAATTCAAACTAATTTTTCAAGCACCATTAATAGAACACAAGAACTAAGTTATATTACAAGAAAATTAAAATTATTAGCACAATATTTACATACATCCATTGTCATCCTGTCACAACTAAATAGAAGTATTGAAAATAGGCATAATAAAACACCTGTATTGTCAGATTTAAAAGACAGTGGATGCTTGAATATTAGCAACAATATAAATATAATAAATAATGAATATAATAAAGTAAGTATAAAGAGCTTAATACAAAAGTCATATAAAGTAGTCAAAATTAATAAGTTTAAGAATAAAAATAATAAAACTGAATATAAAAATGAATATATATTTATTTTAATAGAATATTTATTTGAATCCAGAATAAAAGAGAATTATTTTATCTCTAACACATATAATCACAAATATTTATTTAACTATATATGGACAAAAAATTATTTAGTCTGTGAAAATTTGCCGATAATCACTAGTCATGAGAAATATTGGAGAAAGTATAAATTAGCTAAATACTACATCAAAAAAATAAAATTTAAACAATACTCGAAATGTTACGATTTAAATATTCAGGATTATTTTAATTTTATATCTAAACAAATAATTGTACATAATTCTATAGAACAAGATGCAGATATAGTATTGATTTTATATCAAAGAGAATTAAATAAAAATAACAAAGATTTAATAAATATCACTTTATGTAAAAATAGAAATGGGCCAATAGGTGCGCTGAAACTATTATTTTATCCAGAAACAACAAAATTTACGAATAGCGATATCGATTTATTAAACGAATAAAATGAATAGTTGCAATATATATAATAATTGAATTATAATTATCCTGTGCCGGGATAGCTCAGTTGGTAGAGCAGTGGACTGAAAATCCTCGTGTCACCAGTTCAAATCTGGTTCCTGGCATCATAATAATAAAATAATTATTTTACAACTATCGGATAAATAATTATTTTATTACTTTATATGAAAAATTATACTTCTAATTTATTAGACAATAAAACTTTAACTTCTCCCTCTTCTGTAACATCTACAACAGCACTATCACCGCCATTAATTTTTCCCCCTAATACTTCTTCAGCTAAACTGTCTTCTAGTAGACGCATGACAGCACGACGTAGTGGACGAGCACCATAGCTAGGATTATATCCTTCATCAACAAGACGATTTTTAAAACGGTCAGTAACACTTAAATCTATTTCTTGTTGCTTAATACGATCAAAAACCTCTTTTAACATAATATCAGCAATTTCTCGAACTTCATCTTTGGTTAGTTGTCTAAATACAATTATTTCATCTAGTCTATTCAAAAATTCTGGACGAAAATATTGTTTTAATTCTTCATTAACTAACGATTTAATACGATTATATTGAGATTCAGTCTGTGATTCACCTAATTCAAAACCTAAACTACCACCTCCTTTTTCAATGACTTTAGAACCAATATTTGAAGTCATAATTAATAATGTATTTTTAAAATCAATTGTTCTACCCTTCGCGTCTGTCAATCGACCATCTTCCAATATTTGTAATAATAAATTAAAAATATCAGGATGAGCTTTTTCTATTTCATCAAATAAAATAACAGTATAAGGACGTTTTCTAACAGCTTCAGTCAAATAGCCACCTTCACTATATCCAACATAACCAGGTGGAGAACCAATCAATTTAGAAACAGTATGTCTTTCCATGTATTCAGACATATCTAATCTAACCATAGCTTCCTGAGAGCCAAAAAAATAAGAAGCTAAAGCTTTAGTCAATTCTGTTTTTCCAACTCCTGTAGGACCAGAAAAAATAAAACTAGCAATAGGTCTATTTGGGTTTTTTAACCCAACACGAGCACGACGAATAGCACGAGATACAGCAACTACAGCTTCATCCTGTCCTATGATACGACTGTGCAAAGTATCTTCCATATGCATTAACTTTTCAGATTCACTTTTAGTTAATTTAGTCACAGGAATACCAGTCCAAAAAGCAACTATTTCTGCAATATCTTCTTCAGTCACAACAGGATCATCTAAATTGATATCTTTTTCACTTTTCTTACTTTGAGCAATAGCAGCAATTTGTGCCTTAATTTCCATCTCACGAGTTCTATACTGCTCAGCTTTTTCATATTTCTGAGCACGAATTGCTTCATCTTTGGTTTTTAGAACAGATCTTAATTCTCTATCTAACTCTCTTGCGGCAGGGGGCAATTGGGAATTTAATAAACGAACTCTAGAACCAGCTTCGTCAATCAAATCAATAGCTTTATCAGGTAAAAAACGATCAGAAATATATTGATTAGCATATTTAGCTGCTGCAGCTAAAGCTTCATCAGACATTTTTAATTGATGATGTTTTTCATACCGATCTCGCAAACCAAATAAAATTTCAATTGTTTCTTCTACACTAGGTTCACCTACTAAAACAGGCTGAAATCGTCTTTCTAAAGCAGCATCTTTTTCAATATGCTTTCGATATTCCTCTAAAGTAGTTGCCCCAATACACTGCAATTCACCTCTAGCTAAAGCTGGTTTTAATAAGTTAGCAGCATCAATAGCACCTTCAGCTGCACCAGCTCCGATTAGAGTATGAACTTCATCTATAACTAAAATTACATTATTTGCTGATTTAATTTCATCCATAATACGTTTTAAACGTTCTTCGAATTCGCCTCTATACTTCGTGCCGGCAACCAATAAACCAACATCTAGAGTGATAACCAATTTATCTTCTAGAATAGAAGGAATATCTCGATTAGAAATTCTTTGAGCTAAACCTTCTGCGATAGCTGTTTTACCTACTCCTGGCTCACCTATTAAAACAGGATTATTCTTAGTACGACGACCTAAAATTTGAATAACACGTTCTATTTCTTTTTGTCTGCCTACTACAGGATCTAAGGTGCCCTCAACAGCTAATTCAGTTAAATTAGACCCAAATTCTTCTAAGGTAGGAGTTTTACTTCTTGCCTGCATACTACTGTTATTGGTAGCATTAACTTCTGTATTATCACCTAACATTTGTATAACCTCAGCTCTAATTGAGGTGACATTGACAGCTAAATTTTCAAGAACTCGAGCAGCAACACCCTCACCTTCTCGAACTAAACCCATTAACAAGTGCTCAGTCCCGATATAATTGTGACCTAACTGTCTTGCCTCTTCCAATGACAACTCCAAAACTCTTTTAGCTCTTGGAGTAAAAGGAATTTCAACCGCAACAAAACCTGAACCACGACCAATAATTTTTTCAACTTCAATACGAGCATCTTTTAAATTTACATTCATAGATTTCAATACTTGTGCAGCAATACCAGTACCTTCACCTATTAAGCCTAACAAAATTTGCTCAGTCCCAACAAAATTATGGCCCAACCTTCTTGCTTCTTCTTGAGCTAACATAATAACTTTAATAGCTTTTTCAGTAAAGCGTTCAAACATAAAATAAAATTAAAATGATAAAAATACCATATTACCTTTGATACCAATCAATTGTAGCATAACGAAAAAAAAAGTTAAATATATTTAATAAAAAATAGTTGACTTAGAATAAAAGTATTCAATAAAATGTTACCAAGAATATAAAATTTTCAAAAATCAAGAATAAATAATTCTCTAAAGGTATGACAACAATAAAAAAAATTGAAGAAAAATTAAAGAAAAAAAATTTACCTATAGTTAATATAGGTGATACAATAAAAATTAAATTAACTATACAAGAAGCGAATAAAGAGAGAGTTCAAATCTCAGAAGGAGTTGTAATATCAAAACATAAATCTAATTTAAATACAACAATAACTATAAGAAAAATTTTACAAAATATAGGGGTAGAGAGAATATATTTAATTCATTCACCAAATATTATTAATATTGAAGTAATAAAACAAGCTAAAGTTAGAAGGTCAAAATTATATTTTCTGAGACAAAAATCTGGTAAAGCAACAAAATTAAAACGTAAATCATAACAAGATTTTATCAATAGTTAAATACAAATTTTTATATGGATACATAACTCAGCTGGATAGAGTATCATGTTGACATCGTGAAAGACACTGGTTCAAATCCAGTTGTATCCAAATCAGAAAAAAAATTGATTTTTTTATAAATTTTTTGTATAGTTACCGTTAGGACACAATAAAACAATAAGGGTCGGTGCCCGAGTGGTTAATGGGGGCGGACTGTAAATCCGCTGGCTTTGCCTACGTTGGTTCAAATCCAACTCGGCCCAATAGAATAATAAAAGTTTAGTTGTAAGATCTAGTTATATTTTTATTAACATCTTTAACCAACTTCTTAGAAATACCTAACATCTGGGAATTACTTTTACCGGGTGCAACCATAGGATAACAATTTTCCTCTTCTTTAACTAAGCAATTCAATAAAACAGGTCCTTCATACTCGAAAATGTATTCTAAAATAGTATCAATGTCTTTGCGAAACTCCAAGCTTAAGCCTAGAATGCCAAAAGCTTTAGCTAACTCAGCAAAATTAGGAGAACCTTTTTCCATATTAGAATGAGAGTACCTCTCACCATAAAAAGCCTGCTGCCATTGACGAACCATACCTTGCCACTTGTTATTAATAATAATAATTTTAATAGGCAAATTATACTGAGATATTGTAGCTAATTCTTGTAGATTCATTTGAAAACTAGCATCACCACTAATACAAACGATACAAGAATTAGGAAAAGCTATTTGAACACCAATAGCAGCAGGTAGACCATAGCCCATTGTTCCGAGACCAGAGCTAGAAATCCAATGCCTAGGTAAAACATTTAAAAACTGTGCAGCCCACATTTGATGTTGACCTACGTCAGTAGTAAAATAAACATTTCTTTTTACTAAAGATATACTAGAAATAATTTCTTGTGGTGAAAGTAAATCTACATTTTTAGGAACTAATAAAGGATATTGTTTTTTCCATATAGAGATTCTTTCTCTCCAAGCGAAAGTTTGATCAACATTAATTTTAACATCATTATTTTGTATATAGTTCATAAATTCCAATAAAATTGAATTAACATCACCAACAATAGCAACCTCAGGAATCCTATTTTTACCTAATTCAGCAGGATCAATATCTATATGAATTACTTGAGCATTACAAGCAAACTCATCTAATTTACCGGTAACACGATCATCAAAACGTACTCCTAACCCAATTAAGAGATCACACTCACTAACCGCAAAATTAGCGTAAGCAGTACCGTGCATACCAAGCATGCCGAGGGATAAAATATTGTTTTCATCAATAATACCTTTACCCATTAAAGTAGTAGTAACAGGAATTAAGAATTTGTTAGAGAATAGTTCAATAACATTAGAAGCATTAGAAGTAATAGATCCACCACCAACATATAAAAGAGGCTGACTTGAATTTTGTAATAAATTTAAAATTTTAGGAAAATATTTTTTTTTGGAAAACTCCAAAGATAAACAACCAGGTAAATTAATGTCACCAGGAGATACGGGGTTATAAACAAATTTTCCAGAACCAACATCTTTAGGAATATCAATTAAAACAGGACCAGGTCTACCATGTTGGGCAATATAGAAAGATTCAGCCACAATTCTACTTATATCACTAGGATCTCTAACAACATAAGAATGTTTCACAATCGGTAAAGTAATACCAAAAATATCAACTTCCTGAAAAGCATCAGTACCGATAAAAGGAGTCGCAACTTGACCAGTGATAATGACGATAGGAACAGAATCCATATAAGCCGTAGCAATACCTGTCACAAGATTAGTTGCACCAGGACCAGAAGTAGCAAAGCAAACACCGACAGTACCATTAGAACGAGCATAACCATCGGCAGCATGAATAGCACCTTGTTCATGACGACACAAAATATGTTTTAAAAAGTTATTTTCTTCCCAAGAAAATAGCTCATCATATATGGGTAATATAGCTCCGCCAGGGTAACCAAAAATATAGGAAACTTTATGTTTAACAAGACTATCAATAAGTGCAAAGGCACCAGTAACTTGATTAATATTAAAAGAATTATACATGTAATGAAAAGTTTAAAGTATAGATATATATTATATATGTTCAATTTACTATTATTTTCCTCCCAATTTTCGTTATTTCTTTACTCGGTCATCTCCTTTAATATTAGGTATATACTTATACATATAAAGATTATTATTAACATTTTTATTATACTTACTTTTTTGTTTTTTAATGACTTAAAAACAGGTCTAAAAGTTGTCAAGAAAAACCCGATCATTACTGCTATTAAAAATCTTGGAAACTTATATACATTATTCCAAAAATTATACATAATTATCTTATTATAGTATTGGTTAATTGTTTAAAATTAAAATAATTACAAACAAATTTGTTTGTAATTTGTAAATTTTTATATTTTTTATATTTTTCATATCATTATGTCACAAAATTATATTTTTAATCGCTTTTCTTTCTCTCATGATTTATTGCCTTTTATTAAAAAATATATGGGATCAACATTTGTTATTAAATATGGTGGTTCTGTCATGAAAAATAGTTTATTTAAGCGTAGAGTCATAAATGATATTATTTTTTTGTATTCTTTAGGTATCAAAATCATTTTAGTTCATGGTGGAGGACCATTTATTAATGACTGGTTATCTAAACTAAATATTTTACCTAAATTCGAGAATGGTATTAGAATAACTGATCGTACTACAATGGAAATTGTTGAGATGGTATTAATTGGTAAGGTGAATACGAGTTTATTATATTTGTTAAATCAAAATTTTATTCCTGCTATTGGTTTATCTGGTAAAGATTCTAATCTTTTTATTGCTTCATCATTATTTGATTCATTAGATAATCTTGTCGGTAAAATTGATTCTATTAATAATAAAATATTAAAAATTTTGTTATCCAATAATTATATTCCTGTTGTTGCTAGTATTGCTTCTGGAGTAGATAATGAAGCTTATAATGTTAATGCTGATACCGTAGCTGGGATTATTGCTCAGTCTTTACATGCAGATAAATTAATTTTATTAACTGATACTCCCGGTATTATGTTAGATTTTCATAACGATTCGACGCTAATTAAAAAACTGAATATTTCTGATATTCAGAGATTTAAGAATAATGGTATCATTTCTGGTGGTATGATTCCTAAAGTTGATTGTTGTGTAAATGCTTTATATGGTCATGTTAAATCTACTCATATTATTGATGGTAGTATTTCTCATGCTTTACTTTATGAGTTATTAACTTTTGATAGAATTGGTTCAATGATAGTATTCTAGCTATAAATATTTGTTTATTTTTTATGAAAATGTTATATTCTGATATATATACTATGGGCTCAGTAGCTCAGTCGGTTAGAGCAGGGGACTCATAAGCCCAAGGTCGCAGGTTCAAGTCCCGCCTGAGCCATATTTTATTTATTCTTATGGAGAGATGGCTGAGTGGTTTAAAGCGATAGATTGCTAATCTGTTGTACAATATTTTTGTACCGAGGGTTCGAATCCCTTTCTCTCCTATCATATTTTTCTAAAAAATATTTGACAAATGGTGTAACTTTATTTAATTATTAAATTATTAGGGACTGTAGTTCAATTGGTTAGAGCACCGCCCTGTCACGGCGGAAGTTGCGGGTTCGAATCCCGTCAGTCTCGTTGTAATAATAAATAATTTAAATTAGAGTACTTTTTCTTAACTCTTTTGTGGTAAATTAGTATATTTGCTAATTATCTCTCTAAATTCTTGACCATCAATTGTTTCTTTTTCTATTAGCATATCTACTAATTTATCTATTATCACTCTATTATTTTTTATTATCTCCAATGTTTTTATATGGCATTCTTGTACTATGTCATATATTTGTCTATCTATTTTTATCGCTATTTCATCAGAGTATTCATTTGCATTTTGCATACCTCTGCCTAAAAATGGATTAGAATCTTCATTTTCTAATGATAGTGGACCGATTTCAGACATTCCAAATCTAGTAACCATTTGCCTTGCCATAGAAGTAACTTGTTGTAAATCATTACTCGCCCCTGTTGTTACTTCAGCATCTCCGAAAACAATTTCTTCAGCAGCTCTTCCACCTAAAGCTCCCATTATTCTAGCTTTAATTTGTGATCTTGAAATTAAATTTTGATCTTCTGACGGACTAAACCAGGTCAATCCTTTTGCTTGCCCTCTCGGAATTAATGTTACTTTTTGTACATTTTCGTGATCTTTCAATAATGTACCTACAATTGCGTGTCCTATTTCATGATATGCTATTAATTTTTTGCTTTTGCTATCTATAAGTGGTGTGCCCTCCATTCCTGCTATAATTCTATCTATTGCTTCATCTATTTCATTTAGAGTGATACTATTTTTTCTTTTTCTTGCTGTTAAAATTGCCGCTTCATTTAGTAAATTAGCTAAATCAGCTCCTGAAAAACCAGGTGTTCTTCTTGCTATAATATTTAGTGATACTTCTTCATTTATTTTTTTATTTTTTGCGTGTACATTAAGTATAGATAATCTTCCTTTAAAATCAGGTATATCTACACTTACTTGTCTATCAAATCTCCCTGGTCTTAATAATGCAGAATCTAAAATATCAGCTCTATTAGTTGCTGCTACTACAATAACACCTGTATTACCTTCAAAACCATCCATTTCTGTCAATAGTTGGTTGAGTGTTTGTTCTCTTTCATCATTTCCTCCTCCAATTCCTGTTCCTCTTTGTCTGCCTACCGCATCTATTTCGTCAATAAAAATAATACATGGTGCATTTTCTTTAGCTTTTTTAAATAGGTCTCTTACTCTCGAAGCACCTACTCCTACAAACATCTCAACAAATTCTGAACCAGATATACTAAAAAATGGAACACTAGCTTCACCTGCAATAGCTTTTGCAAGTAATGTTTTCCCTGTACCTGGAGGTCCTACGAGTAATACGCCTTTTGGTATTTTCGCTCCTACTGATGTAAAGTATTCAGGTTTCTTTAAAAATGTTACTATTTCTTCAAACTCTTCTTTTGCTTCATCAATGCCAGCTACATCATCAAATATTATACCTGTTTTAGCTTCCATTTGAAATAATGCTTTTGATTTACCAAATGACATAGCCTGACCTGGTCCTCCACTAGTACTGTTTGAACGTCTAAATAAAAAAATTAATCCTGTAATTAGTAGTAGCGGAAATATCAAGTTGCCTATTAAGTTCCAAAATGCTACTGTGTTTTTTGTTGGATGTGCATTTATGTCTACATTATTTTTCTTTAATTTATTAATTAACTCAGGCGCGCTATTCGGTAGTTCTACTCTGATTTTTTGTATTCTATTGCCTAGTTCAGGACCAATTGCTTCTATAACAGCAGTATGTCCGTTATCATATATATCTACCTTCTTTACCCATCCCATATCTAAATATTCTAAGAATCTTCCATATGTCATTCTTGAATTGGCAGTATTATTGTCGTTATTTTTATTTGTTATTGGAGCAAAAAACCCTTGCCAAATAAAAAATCCAATAATTATTATAGGTAATGACCATAACAATAGGTTTTTCCAAGATAATTTCATTATTTTTTAAGCCTTAATATATAGTTTTTATACTAAATTATTATTCTACATTTTAATGAATGTAACATCTTTAATATTTTATAGACAACTATTTTATATGAAAAAAAATGTTTACAAAAAATAAAATTTTACTATTATTTTTTTTATTTATTATATGCTTATGTGAGTATATAATTTTTTATTAAATAACTGTAATAATTATGGTAGTTAAAGGTAGTAAAGTTAAAATTCTAAGAAAAGAGTCTTATTGGTATCAAGATTTTGGTACTGTTGCTAAAGTAGAACAAGATATTAAGTATTCAGTTGTAGTTCGTTTTAATAAAACTACTTATAATGGTGTAAATACTAACAATTTTAGTCTGAGTGAAGTTCAAGTTATCAATTAAAAAATATCTGAAAAATATTACATCATAATATTTTTCAGATATTTTTATTTACTTAATTTCCTAAATTTGCCCAATCAACATCTACATTTTCCAGTATTAAAGAAGAATTATATATCTGTAATATAATTAGTAAAAATAAAAAAAATAATAACATAAATATTGCCATTATTGGTGTTGTACCCCAACCTGGAGCTACTTTACCATATTCTGAGTTTAATGGTCTTAATATTTCTCCTAATCTAGTTCTTAATGCCATAATAGTACTTTATATTCTCTTAATTTATTTATATTTATAATATTATAATAATAGTGTAAATATATTTATATTTTATTTATTATTATATTATGGAAACCTCAAAAATTCTTAGTATTTTTATTTCTAGTTTGTTACTTGGTATCACTGGTTACTCTATCTATACTGCTTTCGGTCCTATCTCTAAAAATTTAAGAGATCCTTTTGAAGAGCATGAAGAATAATAATTAAAGTTTAGTATTATATATCTTTTAATTTTTTATATTTAAAATGATAATAAATACTAAATTTTAATTATTATTTTGCAATTCTAGGTGGATCTCTAAAGAATACAGCAAAAAAGATAACCATTAAAGTTCCTACTAATAAAAAAACATATACTAGTGCTTCCATTTCTATATCCTTATATTCTTAAATTACAATTAGTCTTTATACAGCACCTTGTTTTTTACTGCTCCTATCTCCTAGTTTTTGGAATGCTCCAAATTCTACTTGCTCCGTTACTTCTGCGCCTATACCTGCGAACACATCACGGAATATTGTTCTTGAACCGTGCCATAGATGACCAAAAAAGAATATAAGAGCAAAGTTTGCATGTCCAAATGTAAACCATCCTCTTGGACTACTTCTAAATACTCCATCTGATTCTAATGTTGTTCTATCAAACTCGAATACTTCTCCCAGCTGTGATTTTCTAGCATATTTTTTAACGCTAGGTGCATCTGTAAATTTTTTTCCATTTAGTTTTCCACCATAGAAGTTAATAGTTACTCCTACTTGTTCAATACTATATTTAGACTCTGCTCTTCTGAAAGGTATATCTGCCCTAATTATTCCATCTTTATCAACTAATATAACAGGAAATGTTTCGAAGAATGCCGGCATTCTTCTTACTGTCAATTCTCTTCCTTCCTTATCTTGAAAAATAGGGTGTCCTAGCCATGCCTCTGCAATACCATCGCCTTTGTCCATAGGTCCGGCTCTAAATAATCCGCCTTTAGCTGGATTGTTACCAATATAATCATAGAACGCTAATTTATCTGGTATTTTAGACCATGCTTCTTCTGTTGTTACCCCTGTGCTAATCGAATTTTCTACCCTTTTTTCAATTTCTTGTTGAAAGTATCCACTATCCCATTGATATCTGGTTGGTCCGAATAGTTCTATAGGGGTTGTTGCGGAACCATACCACATTGTTCCACATGTTACGAAAGCGCTAAAAAAAACAGCTGAGATACTACTAGATAGAACTGTTTCAATATTTCCCATTCTCAGCGCTCTGTACAATCTTTGTGGTGGTCTAACTGTTAGATGAAATATACCTGCTAATATTCCGACTGTTCCAGCTGCAATATGATGAGATGCTATTCCACTAGGATTGAAAGGATTAAATCCATCTGGTCCCCATGTTGGTGCTACAGGTTGTACTTTTCCTGTTATTCCATAACCATCTGATATCCATATTCCAGGACCAAATAATCCTGTTGCGTGGAATGCGCCAAATCCGAAGCATAACAGGCTTGATAGTAATAAATGTATTCCAAATATTTTAGGTAAATCTAATGCTGGTTCTCCAGTTCTAGGATCTCTAAATAATTCTAAATCCCAATATACCCAATGCCAAATTGAAGCTAAGAATAACATCCCTGAAAGTACAATGTGTGTTATCGCTACTCCTTCAAAACTCCATAATCCAGGGTTAGATACGCTTTCTCCTGTAATACTCCAGCCGCCCCATGAATCAGTTATTCCAATTCGTGTCATAAAAGGCATTACAAACATGCCTTGTCGCCACATTGGATTTAAAACTGGATCTGAAGGATCAAATACTGCCAACTCATATAATGCCATTGATCCCGCCCAACCTGATACTAATGCTGTGTGCATTAAGTGTACGGAAATTAGTCTTCCTGGGTCATTTAAGACAACTGTATGTACTCTATACCATGGTAATCCCATAGAATTACATATCTCCTTCTATTAAGAAATGAATATAATGCTTTTCTTACTTTTATCATATAATTCTATTACTTCCTATTATAACATTTTTTTTTCAATTTAATCTTTAGTTATATTTATATTTTATGATTTTATTTATAATTATATATACTAACAATGTCGTGATAATAAGTACTAAGGTACTATTCTGTAAACTAAATTTTAATAGTAGTGTATTTATGATATTATTTTCCCATTTATATTTACTATTTAAAGATATATATCTTATTATTTCGATTGAGTAAGTTAGTGGATTCATTAATGCAACTGCTTGTAACCAATATGGCATGAAATTTAATGGTGCTAAAGCTGTACTTGTAAATAAAGCAGGCAAATTTATTATTAAAGTAAATCCTAAAAATTCAATATGTCCTGGTACTATAAAGCTAAGGCCAATACTCAAAGTGGCAATATGAATTATAAGAATTGTTGTAATATTGATAATAAAAAAAATAATATCAAATTTTATTAAATTATTCAGTACATTTATACTGAAAGTTATGATGATTATAATTTGTATTATATTGATAATAAAAGTATATGTAATTAAAGAACTAAATAAAGAATTTTTATCTATTAATGGTGATATTAGTATCCTGTTAAGAAATCCAAACTCTCTATCAAATATTATTGGTAGGCCTGCATTAAGTGATGAACTGAAAGCTGTAAATGCTATAATTCCATAACTTAAAAATTGTGAGTATTTAATATTATATTCTTGGATTAAATCAATGGGTGCGTTTTTGAAAAGCGCCCCAAATAATATTAGCCAAATAAGTGGTTGTATTATATTAGTTATAATACTAATAGGTCTTCGTATTGTCTGAGTATATAATCTTTTAGTTAATGTTTTAATTTCTGTTAAAATATACTTACTTGAATAGTTTACTTTGATTTTATATTGTGGTTTTAATATCTTTTGTTTATGTAGAATGGTATTTTTATATTTCATTAAAAATTAAATGTTTGATTTATATATAGTTTAGTATATTTATAATATAAATTTATCTAAAAATTTTTTGACTTTAACTTTTTAACTATCATATTAAAAAATAGTTATTTGTTATTTTTTTTATGATTTTTTGTGTAGAATAATATAGTATTAGTCTAGTTTGATATAAAAAATGTTATTCATTAAGGAATGATTTTATGGCTATTTATGAAGTTACTTTAATTCTAGAAGATGATTCTCAAGCTGTTGTTAAATGTGAAGATGATACGACAATACTAGAAGCATCTGAAACAGATGCGGATTTACCTTATTCTTGTCGTGCAGGTTCTTGTTCTAGTTGTGCTGGATTATTGCAAGATGGAGAAATTAACCAAGAAGATCAGACTTTTTTAGAAGATAAAGATATTGCAAAAGGTTTTATTTTAACTTGTGTAGCTTATCCATTATCAGATTGTACTATTAAAACTCATCAAGAAGATGTTATGACAGACGAATAAAACTCTAATTATTTTTAGCATTTAAGATATTTTTTACAATAAAAAATCAGTTTGATAATGATAAAATATTAAACTATTATCAAACTGAGAAAATAATTATTCAATTTATAATTTTATTTCAATATCTACACCTGCTGGTATATTTAATTTCATTAAAGCATCAATAGTTTGAGAAGATGGTTCATTAATTTCAATTAATTTAGAATGTATTCTAATTTCAAAGTGTTCTCTTGAATCTTTATCTACATGTGGTGAACGTAAAACACAATAGATTTTTTTCTTCATTGGCAAAGGTATAGGACCGACCATCTTATCTTGGGTCATTTTAATTATTTTAATAACACTGTCACAAGATAATTTTAATAAATTATTGTTGTAAGTTTTTAATTTTATTCTTATTTTATTTTTTCTATTTATTTTCATTATTTTTATTCTTTCATTTTTATCATATTATGCTTCTTCTAATTCTAATATTTTAGATACTACTCCTGCTCCTACTGTTCTTCCTCCTTCTCTTATTGCAAACTTCATACCTTTTTCAATAGCAATTGGTTGTATCAGTTCAGCATTTATTTTCACTCTGTCGCCAGGCATTACCATCTCAGCTTCTGAGCCATCATCTGCTTTAAACTGTTTAATTGTTCCAGTTACATCTGTTGTTCTTACATAAAATTGAGGTCGATATCCTGGAAAAAAAGGTGTGTGCCTACCACCTTCTTCTTGTTTTAGAACATATACTTCTGCTTCAAAAATTTTATGGGGAGTAATAGCTCCTGGTTTTGATAAAACCATACCTCTCTGTATTTCTGTTTTTTGAGTACCGCGTAGCAGGATGCCAATATTATCTCCTGCTTTGCCTTCTTCTAAAGTTTTTTGAAACATTTCTAATCCTGTAACTGTAGTTACTTTTGTTTCATCCTGTAAACCAACAATTTCAATATTTTCTCCAACAGTGATTTCTCCTCTTTCAATGCGTCCTGTTGCTACAGTGCCTCTTCCTGTAATAGAAAATACATCTTCTACAGCCATTAAAAAAGGTTTTTCTGTATCTCTTATCGGATCTGGTATATAATCATCTACTGCATCCATTAATTCGTGAATTTGATCAACCCATTTATCTTTTCCTCTTTTTATTTCTTGTTCTTCATTTTTTGATATATATTCTAATGCCAATAATGCTGATCCAGATATTACAGGAATTTCTGGAATATTTTCTCCTGGGAAGTCATATTGGTCTAATAATTCACGCACTTCTAATTCTACAAGTTCTTGCAGCTCTTCATCGTCAACTTGATCTGCTTTATTAAGAAATACAACAATTCTTGGTACGCCTACTTGCTTTGCTAAAAGAATATGCTCTCTTGTTTGTGGCATGGGGCCATCTGCTGCTGATACAACTAAAATAGCACCATCCATCTGTGCTGCTCCTGTAATCATATTTTTTACATAATCTGCATGACCAGGGCAATCTACATGTGCGTAATGTCTAGTTCTTGTTTCGTATTCTATATGTGATGTATTTATTGTTATTCCTCTTGCTTTTTCTTCAGGAGCTGCATCAATTTCGTCAAATTTTTTAGCTTTAGTGTTACTTTCAGCTGCTAATGTCGCTGATATAGCTGCAGTTAATGTTGTTTTTCCATGATCTACATGGCCTATTGTACCAATGTTTACATGTGTTTTATCACGTTCGAATTTTTCTTTTGCCATTGTTTTCCTTTAGTTAATGTTTTATTTAATAGCGATAATGAGCAAATGCTTTATTTGCTTCTGCCATTCTATGTGTTTCTTCTTTTTTACGTATTGTCTGACCGCTTTCTTTTGATGAATCAATTATTTCATTCGCTAACTTTAAAGACATGTTGTTACCATTTCTAGAACTTGCAAATTTACTTATCCATTTTAAAGCTAAATTGGTCCCTCTATAAGCTCTTACTTCCATTGGCACTTGATATGTTGATCCACCTATTCTTCTAGCTTTCACTTCTACTAGTGGCGTAGCATTTCTAATTGCTTTTTCTAAAATTTCTAATGGGTCATTTTGAGTTTTCTCTTTTATAATTTCTAAGGCTTTGTAAATAATTTTTTGAGCTAAGTTTTTTTTACCATTTTTCAATACACGTACTGTTAACATGGTAATTAATTTGCTGTTATATATTGGGTCAGTCTTTATTTCTCTTTTTTTTGCTGTATTGCGTCGTGACATATTAATATTTATTTATAATTATTAATTTCTTATTTTTTTTGTACCATATTTAGATCTACCATTTTCTCTATCTTTTACTCCGGCAGAATCTAATGTTCCTCGAATTAAATGATATCTTACCCCAGGTAGATCTTTTACACGGCCTCCTCTAATTAATACGACAGAATGTTCTTGTATATTATGTCCTATTCCAGGTATATACGCAGTAACTTCAAAACCTGAGGTAAGCTTTACTCTGGCAACCTTGCGTAAAGCAGAATTAGGTTTTTTGGGCGTTATTGTATATACTCTTGTACATACCCCTCTTCTTTGTGGGCAAGATTTTAGAGCTGGAGATTTAGTCTTTTTTTTATCTTTTTTTCTTTCTGATCTGACTAATTGTTGAATTGTTGGCATTATTAGTTATTTTATATTCATTTTATATTGAATATTCCATACATTATAAATATTGTATAATATACTGTCAAACCTTCTATTATTCATATTTATTTTTATATATATTCTTATCTTTTCACGAAAGTTTATATTTTTTCATGAATTTTTCTACTCTACCTTCTGTATCTATAATTCTCTGTGATCCGGTAAAAAATGGATGATTTCCTGACCATATATCTACATTTAGTTCAGGTTTTGTTGAACCAATTGTAATAACATGTTTACCATCACAATAAACCTTTGACTCTTGATACCATTTAGGATGAATATTTCTTTTTGGCATGATTTTATTTATTTTAAGCTTATCTAATATTTTTTGCGTATAATTATTATCTTTTTGAATATTGTGGTGCTTTTCTTGCTTTACGTAAGCCATATTTTTTTCTTTCTTTAACTCGAGCGTCTCTACTTAGTAATCCTTCTGATTTCAATGTTGTTCTATTCTCTGGATTAATTATACATAGTGCTCGCGCAATTCCTAGTCTTATCGCGTCTGCTTGTCCTGTTAATCCTCCTCCTTCTGCTTTGACATGTATATCATATTCTTTATGGAGTCCGAGTATCGTTAATGGTGCATATGAAATTCGTAAATAGTTAGGACTAAATTGTAAATATGATTCACCTGGTAATCCATTTATAATTAATTTTCCTGATCCAGGTATTAATTTTACTCTTGCAATAGATGTTTTTCTTCTTCCCGTTCCTAAATATTTGATACTTTTATTATTTGATATATTTGACATATTTTGTTATTTTCTAATTTAAGTTTAACAGTTTTGGTTTTTGTGAAGAGTGTGGATGTATATGATTAGAATAAATTTTTAATTGTTTAAATAATTGTCTCCCTAAAATATTTTTAGGTAACATTCCTTTTATCGATTTTTCTAAAATTTTGTTTGGCATTCTCTCTTGTAGTTTATTAAATGTTTCTATTTTTAAACTACCTGGTTTACCTGAATGTCTTTTATATTCTTTCTGTTCTCTTTTTTTACCTGTTATTTCTATTAATTTTGAGTTAATTATAATTATATTAATTTGATTATTTATGTGAGGTGTGTAATCACCACTTTCTTTACCTCTTAGTATATATGCAACTTTACTGCTTAGCCTACCTAAATTTTGGTTGCTTGCATCTATGATATACCACTTATTTTTTATTTTGCTCTTATTTATATTATTTATATAAGTCTTGTTTTTATTATTTATCATATACAATATATTAATTGAATGTCTATATGGATATTATTTAATAATTTTCTATACTTTTTCTTTAGGTAAGTTTATGCCTAATGTATTTTTTAATGATTCGATTACTTCCTCTGCTGATTTTTGTCCAAAATTCTTAATTTCCAGCAGTTCTTCTTCTGAATAATCTAATAAATCTGCAATTGAGTGAATCTGTGCTCTTTTCAGACAATTATATGCACGAACGGATAATTGTAGTTCTTCTATTAAAATTTGATTTATATTTTTTTCTTGATTGTCGTTACTATCATTTTTTATTTTAAAATTTATATTAGTTAAAGGATGAAATAAGTTAGTCAATAAATTAGCTCCTTGACTAATTGCTTCTTGAGGGGACAGGCTTCCGTTTGTCCATACTTCTAAAAAAAGTTTTTCTTCTACTTTTGTTGTGTTAATTTTTCTTTCTTCTATGATATAGTTAAACTTTGTTGCTGGCATGAATATTGCATCAATTTGTAAAAAATCAATTGATTTTTTATCAATACCTCTATCAACTAAGCGATATCCATTTCCTCTCTCTATTCTAAATTCCATCTCAAAAATAGTATTATTACAAACTGTTGCGATGTATTGCTTTGGATCCACAAGTTCTACTTCTGGAGGCAGATCAAATAGTCCTGAAGTTATAATAGCAGGACCTTGTATTCTGACTCTCCCAATTTGAGGTTCCTTACTATAGCTTTTTATTACAATCTCTTTTAGGTTTAGTAATATTTCTAAGACATCTTCTTTCACTCCTGTTATTGTAGAAAATTCATGGTTAATGCCTGCAATTCTTACTGCAACTATAGCACATCCTTCTAAATCTGATAATATAGTTCTTCTTAGTGAATTACCTACAGTAATACCCTGTCCCTTTTTTAAAGGTTCTAAAACAAAATGACCATATTGTTCGCGTGTTCCTTTTGCTTTTGACTCTATGCATTCTATTTGAAAAGGAGTCATTCTTGAAGTCCTTAATATATTTATTATTATTTTTAATAATAAGATTTTATTTATACTCTTCTTTTTTTTGGTGGTCTACATCCATTATGAGGGACTGGTGTTATATCTTTAATTAATGTAATTTCTATTCCTTTTGCTTGTAATGCTCTGATAGCTGTCTCTCTACCTGCACCAGGCCCTTTAATCATTATTTCTGTTTGTTTAATACCATAATCTAATGCATATTGTGCAGCTTTTTCTGCAGCTGTTTGTGCAGCAAAAGGTGTACTTTTTTTTGCTCCTTTAAAACCACTCGCCCCTGATGAACACCATGTAATAGTTTCACCCTGTAAATCTGTAATTGTAATAATTGTATTATTAAATGTGGAATTTATATGAGTAATTCCATTAATTATATTTTTTTTATTTTTATTTATTTTTTTTTTTATTTGTTTGGCCATACTTTATATAATTTTTTAAGTTTTTGTGTAAATAATGAATCTATTTTCTTGGAGCTTTCTTTTTCCCAGCAATTGTTTTTTTTGTTCCTCTTCTTGTTCTTGCATTAGTCCTAGTTCTTTGTCCTCTTATTGGTAGTCCAGTCCTATGTCTTCTACCTCTATAAGCACTTATATCCATCAATCTTTTAATATTTAAGCTTTCTAATCTTTTTAGATCTCCTTCAAGTTCATACTGATTATTTAAAATATTTCTAATTGAAATGATTTGCTCATCATTCAAGTTTTTAATTGTTGTATTAGGATGAATTTTTAGTTGATCTAATATATGGCTTGATCTAGACTTTCCAATACCGTATATGTAAGTTAGTCCAATTTGTATTCTTTTATTTTTTGGTAAATCTACTCCTGCTATTCTAGCCATATTCTATTTTATTCCTTAGTATTAAATAAGTATTCAATATTAAAATCTTATTCTATAATTGACTAATTATTAATTATCCTTGTTTCTGCTTATGTTTAGGGTTCTCACAAATTATTATAATTTTTCTATGTCTCCTGATAATACGACATTTATCGCACATTTTTTTTACTGATGGTCTTACTTTCATAAGTGATATTGATAAAATATTTTATATTATTCAATCATACTATCATATTGCTCCGATATTATATATGTTTGAATTTGTTTTGCTGTGTCTATAGATACGCTTACTAATATTAATAATGATGTTGCTCCTAATCCTTGAAAATTTTTTATTTTGGTTATACTAAAAATAATATATGGTAATTGTGCTATGATAAATAAAAATATAGCTCCAATAAAAGTTAGTTTATTTATAATTTTATCTAAGTATACAATTGTTTCTGATCCAGGTCTTATATTAGGTATGCTAGCTCCCATCTTTTTTAAATTTTTTGCTATATCCTTGGTATTTAAAATAATAGATGAGTAAAAATAACTAAATATAATTATTAATATAGAATAAAAAGTTAAGTAAAAAAATTTATTATTTATAATATTTTCTAAAATTATACTAGAATATTGTTTACCTATGATTGATAAGCTATATGTTATAATGCTCATTGCTGCTGATGCAAATACGATAGGCATTACACCACCTTGATTTATTTTTAAGGGTATATAATTTTGTGTATTTAAAATATTCAATTTTCCAATTTGTTTTGATGAGATAATATTAATTTTTCTTTTACTTTCTTGAATTAATATACTAATCATGAGTATAATTACCATGAAACTAGATATAAAAACAAAAATTTTTAAATTATTTATGTTATTACCATAACTTAATAAATTCTTTGGTATATTCGAAATTATATTTTGAAAAATTAATAATGATGAACCATTTCCTAATCCATATTCAGTAATTATCTCTGAAAACCACATGATAATAACAGATCCTGTTGTCAACGTAATTATACAATCTACTATAAAATAATTGTTCCAGTTAAATGTATATGGTTTTATCCAAAATGCTATTGAAATGCTTTGTATGAATGCCCACAAAATAGTAAAATATCTGGTGATCTCTGATATTTTTTGTCTTCCAATTTCACCTTCTTCTTTTTGTAATTTTTCTAAATTAGGGATGATTTTAATTAATAGCTGTGTAATGATGGAAGAATTGATATACGGTATTATTCCTAATGCAAATATTCCTATAGTAGAGAATCCACCACCAGAAAAAATATTTAAAAAATTTAATAAGCCATTATTTTGTATATTTTGATTAAATTCATCATGATTAATGCCTGGTATAGGGATAAAAATCCCTAATCTGCACACTAATAATATTATTAGTGTTATAAAAATTTTATTTAATAATCTATTGTTATTCTCCATTTTTATTTATGTTTTATATAAGTATTCCAGTGTTATATCTCTATTATTTGCTGTATCTTCAAAAGTTCTTAAATTTTTTAATGCATTTAATGTTGCTCTAGCATTATTTAGTATATTGTTAGATCCTAACTGTTTAGCTAGTATGTTTTGTATACCAGCTAGTTCCAATACAATTCTGGTTGCTCCACCTGCGATTACACCAGATCCTGTTGCAGATGGTCTTAAAATAATTTTTGCTGCTCCAGATATACCATAAATAGTATGAGTTATAGAAGAAGATTTTGTAATAGGTATATCAATTATATGTTTTTTAGCATCGCTAACTCCTTTTTTTACAGCCCCAATTACATCATTCGCTTTACCCACTCCTACACCTATCTGCCCTTTTTCATTTCCAATTACTAATACTGCTCTAAAGCTTAATTTTTTACCTCCTTTTACTACTTTAGTAACTCTTTTGATTTGTACTACTTTTTCTTGCCAATTTGTTTCATCTTTATTTTTTAAATTTTTCTTTTTTATCATTTTAAAAATTAATACCTTCTTGTCTTGTTGCTTCTGCTAGTGCTTTAACTTGTCCATGGTATTTATTAATACCACGATCAAAAATAATTTGATTTATACCTTTTTCTTTTAGTTTTTGACCAATTTCTTTACCAACTTTTTTAGCAATATTGCAGTTTGCCATTTGATTTATATTTTTAGAGGTAGTTGAACTACTTGTTAAAATATACTTATTTTGATCATCAATAATTTGTGCATAAATATGTTTATTAGATTTAAATATATACAATCTAGGGCAATTATTAGAACCCATAATTTTTTTTTTCATAATAATTATTTATTTACCTGCTTTACCAATTTTTCTCTTGATTTTTTCATCTATATATTTAATACCTTTACCTTTATAAGGTTCTGGTGGTCTCACTTCTCTAATTGTTGCTGCTATTTGTCCTACTGTTTCTTTATTAATACCTTCGATAAGTATATTTACATTATTTTCTACTTTAATACTTATACCTTCTGGAGGATGAATATAAACAGGATGACTATATCCGACATTTAATACAAGTTTTTTTCCTTCTAATTGTGATCGATATCCTACTCCACTAATTAAAAGTTTTTTTTCAAACCCTTCAGATACTCCTATTACCATATTATTAATTATACTTCTAGATAATCCATGTATTGCTTGAGTTTTCTTGTCATTATAATTTTTAGATAATATTAGTTTATCATCTATTTTTTTTATATTAATACACCTTAGTAATTTGTATGATAATTTTCCTTTTGGTCCGTCTACAGATATTGTTGACTTTTTAATTTCTACTTTAATACTCTTGGGAATTATTATTTCTTTCTTTCCTATACGTGACATTATATGTTTATTTTATCCTCTCTGATTTATACTTTTACTTACCAAATATAACATAATATTTCTCCACCTAATCCAATATGTCTTGCATTTTTATCAGTCATAATACCTTTTGATGTAGAAATAATTGCTATTCCCATTCCGCCTAAAACTTTAGGTAAATTTTTATGATTTGCATATACTCTAAATCCAGGTTTACTTATTCTTTGAAGTTCTGTAATTACAGGTTTTTTATTTTTACCTTTATATTTTAAGGAAACAATTAGGTTATTTTTTATGTTTTCCCCAAATTCTTCAAATTCATAGATAAATCCTTCTTCTTTTAACACTTTTATAATATTTTTTGTTAATTTTGTAGAAGTGATTTGTACGATTTGGTGTTTTGCTAAGTTAGCATTACGAATTCTTGTTAGCATATCTGAGATTATATCATTAACCATATTGTTATTTATTTTATTTTTGTTAGTTATTTAAAAGGCATCCCAAATGCTTTTAGTAACGCTAGGCTTTCCTTATCTGTTTCAGCTGTTGTTACTATGCTTATATTCATCCCTCTGATTTTATCTATTTGATCGTAATTTATTTCTGGAAATATTATCTGTTCTGCTAATCCTAGATTATAGTTACCCCTACCATCAAACTGTTTCTCGCTAATACCACGAAAATCTCTAATTCTAGGTAAGGATAAATTAATAAATTTATTTAAAAAATCGTACATTTTTTGTTTTCTTAATGTAATCATTAAACCAATAGGCATATTTTCTCTTACTTTAAAACCAGCTATCGATTTTTTTGTTTTTGTAATTAAAGGTTTTTGTCCTGTTATTAACTTAAATTCTTCTATGCTTTTATCTATTACTTTATTATTTTGAGCTGCTTCTCCCAATCCTCTACTGATAATGATTTTAGTTAATTTTGGTATCTGATGAACATTTTTGTAGCTAAATTCTTTAAATAGTTTGGGAGCAATTTGTTCGCTGTAAAGGTCTTGTAATGATTTATTCATGATTGTTTTTATTAAAGTTAAATATATTTTTTTATATTTGATTTATGTATATATCCTTCTATTTTTTTAATTTCCCCTTTTTCATTTACTTGTTTAGGTTTAATATGTTTTGTTTTCATATTTATATTTTCTATAAAAAATTGGTTTTTTTTAGACACAATTTTAATAATTTTGCCTATTTGTTTTTTATATTTTCCTGATATAATCTTTACATCATCTCCTATCTTTAATTTTTGTTTTATTTTTTTCATTATACTACCTCCGGTGCTAGTGATATGATTTTTGAGAAATTCTTTTCTCTCAACTCTTTTGCTATGGGTCCAAATACTCTAGTACCTCTAGGATTATTTTCCTTATTAATAATTACAGCGGCATTGTCATCAAATCTTATACTCATACCGTCTGCTCTACGTAGCGTTTTTTTTGTTCTTACAATAACCGCTCTCACGATATCAGATCTTTTAATTGGCATATTTGGTAAAGCTTCTTTTACGACACCAATAATTATATCTCCTATGTAAGCATAGTTGGGGTTACTACTCCCTAGTACTCTTATGCACATGATTTTTCGTGCACCACTATTATCTGCAATATTTAAATAACTTTGAGTTTGTATCATTTTTTTTGTATTAGTTTAATTAAATTCCAGCGTTTACTTTTACTAACGGGTTTCGTTTCTTGAATTTTAACTCTGTCTCCTATGTTACATTCATTTAATTCGTCGTGTGCATAATATTTATTTGTTTTTGTTATGATTTTGCCATACTTTTTATGTGAAGTTTGTCTTTTTACTGTAACAACGATAGTTTTGTTCATTTTATTGCTAACTACTATACCAACATTTTCTTTGATTCTTTTATTCATTTTCTTTATTATTATGTTTTTGGATATGTATTTGATTCAATGTTAGTAATTGTGAAATTTGATGTTTAATTTTTTTTATCTTATGTGGTTTTATATTTTGTTTTGTTGCTTGTTTAATTTTTAATAAGATAAGCTCTTTTTTTAATTTTATAATCTTATTATTTATTTCTTGGTTTGTTAGTTTAGTTATTTTCTGTTTCATACTTTATATTTTGAAATACTTTCTTTATTCTTTGGTAATAAATTTTGTTTTAACAGGTAATTTATACGAAGCTAGATGCATGGCCTGTTTAGCAATTTCTTCTGATACACCTGATATTTCAAATAGTATATGACCAGGTTTTATAACTGCTACCCAATATTCTGGGGCTCCTTTTCCTGAGCCCATTCTTGTTTCTGCTGGTCTTGCTGTTACAGGTTTATCTGGGAAAACTCGTATCCATAGTTTACCCCCTCTTTTAACATACCTAGTGATTGTTCTCCTAGTAGCTTCAATCTGTCGTGAAGTTAGCCATATTGGTTCTGTTGTTTGCATTCCGTATTCACCAAATATAATTTTATTACCTTTACTTGCATTTCCTTTCATGCGTCCACGATGTTGTTTACGAAACTTTGTTTTTTTTGGGCTTAGCATAATTTTATCTATCTTTATAATAAACTTTAATTTTTTTCTATTTCTGTTATCTGTATTTTTTCTCCTTTAAATAGCCATACTTTTATTCCTAAAATTCCATAGATAGTTTGAGCTCTTTTGTATGAATAGTCAATATTTGCTCTTAACGTTTGCAGTGGAACTCTTCCTTCACGAATCCACTCTTTTCTTGCTATTTCGGCTCCATTCAGTCTCCCGCTTATCTGTATTTTGATTCCATTTATATTAGCTTTTTGAGCTCTCTGTATAGCTTGTCTTAACACACGACGAAAAGCTATTCTTTTCTCTAATTGTTGTGTTATCCATTCAGCGAGTAAAGTAGCTTCTTTATCTGGTTCCTTTATTTCAATAATATTAATCCGAACTTTTTCCTTTACATATAATTTTTTACTTAATTCATTTCTAATTTCAGTTATACCATTCCCTACTTTTCCAAGTATAAGACCAGGTCGAGCTGTATGTATAGATATTTCTATTTGATCTAATTTTCTATCAATATTTATTACCGATATACTGGCCTTACTGAGTTTTTTTTCTATATATGACCTAATTTTATAATCTTGTTCAATAAATAATGAATATGATTTCATCGGCGTAAACCAAGATGATTTATGTTCCTGAGTAATTCCTATTCTAAAACCTGTTGGATGTGTTTTTTGTCCCATATTAGTACTGTTATTTATACTTTTTTATTTTATATAATACTTTCTAGTTTAATTGTTATATGACAAGTTGGTTTACGTATCGGAAATGCTCGTCCTTGTGCTCTGGGTTGGAATCTTTTTAAAGTTGGTCCTTGATTTGCTAATGCTTCTCTTATAATTATATTTTTTTTATCTATGCGAAAATTTTCTGTTTCACTTTGTTGTTTTATATTATTTAAACTAGATTCTAATACTTTGATAATTATTTTACATGCTTTATAAGGCATAAACTCTAAAATTAGTCTTGCTTCGTTGTATGTTTTACCCCTGATTTGCTCTAGTACTCGTCGAGCTTTATGACTAGATATTCTTATATATTTAGTAATAGCTTGAGATTTTTTTATATCTTGAATCATATTTATTTTCTTGTTTTTTTGTCATTTTTGATGTGAGTTCTAAATGTTCTTGTTGGTACAAATTCTCCGAGTTTGTGTCCAACCATTTGGTCTGAAATAAATACTGGAAAATGTTGTTTCCCGTTGTGTACAGCTATCGTGTGTCCGACCATGATTGGTATAATTGTAGAAGCCCGAGACCACGTTTTTATTGTTTCTTTTCTATCTGTTTGATTTAATATTTCAATTTTTTTTAAGAGCTTGTACTCTATATAAGGACCTTTATATATTGATCTTGACATAATTTTATATTTTATTTACGGCGACGTAGTATATATTTATTGCTATATTTTTTCTTTTTCCTACTTTTCTGTCCTAGTGTTGGTTTTCCCCAGGGTGTTACAGGGTGAGATCGTCCAATTGGCGAACGTCCTTCTCCTCCTCCATGTGGGTGATCAATTGGATTCATTACAACACCGCGTACGGATGGTCTTTTACCTTTCCATCTATTTCTCCCTGCTTTACCTATTGTAATATTACTTGCATCAATATTACCAACTTGGCCAATTGTTGCATAACATTTTTTATCAATCATGCGTACTTCAGTAGAAGGTAATTTAAGTGTGATAAAGTTACCTTCTTTAGCTACTATTTGTGCATATGTACCTGCAGCTCTTACCAGTTGTCCACCTTTCTGAGGTTTTATCTCTATATTATGTACAGCTGTACCTAAAGGTATATTTTCTAAAGGTAATGAATTTCCTATTTCAATCGGAGCGTTAGGCCCAGATATGACATGTTTTCCTATTTCTAGTAATCTGGGTTGTATAATATATCTTTTTTCCCCATCATTATAATAAATTAATGAAATTCTTGCATTTCTGTTAGGATCATATTCTATTGTTGCTACTTTACCTCCTATATTAATTTTATTCCTTTTAAAATCTATAATTCTATATTTTTTCTTGTGTCCCCCGCCTCTATGTCTAACGGTAATTATACCTCGATTGTTACGACCACTAGAACGGTGTTTTTTTATTAATAATGATTTTTCTGGTTTACTTCTTGTGATTTCATTAAAAGTTGATACTGTTCTATTTCTTGTTCCTGCTGTATATGCTTTATATAAACGAATTGCCATAGTATATGTTATATATATAATTAAAAACTAAGAGTTCTCAAATAAATTAATTTTATATTCATCAAACAGTTTTATGATTGCTTTTTTATATCGTGCTTTTTTACCTTTAAATTTCCCTAATGTTTTTATCTTTATAGGTTGATTTAGTGTATTGATTTTTTTTACCTTAACATCAAAAATATATTCTATTGCTTCTTTAATTTCATTTTTATTTGCTTTTTTATCTACTGCAAAAGAATAAATATTATCTTCAATTACTTTTGTTGTTTTATCTGTTATTACCGGATATTTAATTAAATTTAATATTTTTATTTTAGGATAGATTTTTGTTGTCATATTGTTCATAAATTTTATTTAATGCATCAGTTGTTATGATTATTCGATCAGCTTTAATTAATGATAGTATATTAATTTTATTATACGTAATTAATTCCATATTAATTAAATTTCTAGTTGAGAGATATATTGTTCTATTATTTTTTGCTATTATTATTAATGTTTTTATTTTATTAATATTATCGGAATATTTATTTAATTCTTTGTTTGCTAGTTTAGTATTTGGCTTGTCTAAGTTGTCAAACAAATCATTCACTACAATAGTATTTTTTGATTTATTATATATCAGTGTTCTAATAGCTAATTGCTTTTCCTTTCTATTGATTTTAGTTGTATACGTTTTATTTTTAGGTCCAAAAATCACTCCTCCCCCTCTCCAAAGTGGTGATCTAATTGATCCTGCCCTTGCTTTACCCGTTCCCTTTTGTTTCCAAGGTTTTTTTCCTCCTCCTCTTACTTCGCTGCGAGTTTTTGTGTTTGCATTTCCTTGCCTATTCTGATTTAGTTGATGGATCAGTGCTCTATGTATAATATACATTTGTTGTTGATTGCTTTCATGAATAGACAAATGAAATTCTTTAGTTTGATTGTTGTCAGATTTCACATTTTTTGATTGTATATTATATATGATTTGTTTTTTGATCATTTTTTACTTTTTATAAATAGATAAAATATTTCCGTTTTTTCCAGGTACAGATCCTTTGATTACTATAATATTGTCTTTTATGTTAATATCTAGTATTTCAAGGTTTTGTATTGTTACTTGTTTTCCCCCCATACGACCAGCCATTTTTTTTCCTGGAAAAACTCTTCCTGGTGTTGTACCTGCCCCAATAGAACCAGGTTGCCTATGATTTTTAGAACCATGTGACATAGGTCCTCTACTAAAATGATGTCTTTTTTGATATCCACTAAACCCTTTCCCAATACTTTTACCTGAAATATTAATTATATTACCGACTTGTAATTCTTGTATTGTTAATACTTTTCCAATGTTAATATCTTTTATTTCTTCAGATAAATATTTATATTCTTTTAGATATTTAAAGTAAGGAATTTTTAACTTGTTAAAAAGTCCTGCCTGAGGTTTATTAATTTGATTCAATTTAATATATTCATATCCTATCTGTATATTAGTATATTCATTCGATTTTTGATGATTTATACTTGTAACTGTACAGGGTCCAACCGTTAGTACAGTTACGGGTATTGCCATACCTTGTTTATCAAAAATTTGTGTCATTCCTATTTTTTTACCAAGCATGCTTAGTGATTTCATAAATACAATTTCTCCTTTATATCGTCTATTTATTATCTCACATAATCTATATTATCTTGTAATTTGCTATAATTTTCAAGTTTACTTTAGTGCTTTATTTATAATTTTTTATACGGTAATTACGGCTTTATTAATTCTGCTATATGTTGCAATATTGAGTTAATAAATGTTTGATTTTTTGTAACTAATGAATGAGGTATTTTAATGTCCAAAGTTGTAGGGATTGATTTGGGTACAACGAACTCTGTTGTTGCGGTAATGGAAGGTGGTAAACCTGTTGTTATAGCTAATAAAGAAGGATTACGTACAACTCCTTCAGTAGTTGCATATACTAAAAAGCAGGATAAATTAGTTGGGAATATAGCCAAAAGGCAAGCTGTGATGAATCCTGAAAATACTTTTTATTCAGTAAAACGTTTTATTGGTCGTAAATATGATGAAATTAATGAAGAATTGAAGCAACTATCGTATGATATTAAAACTGACAATAATATTAGTATAAAATTAGAATGTCCTGCTTTGAGTAAAAATTTTGCTCCTGAAGAAATTTCAGCTCAAATTTTAAGAAAACTTGCAGAAGATGCTAGTACTTATTTAGGGCAAAATATTTCTCAAGCTGTAATTACAGTACCTGCTTATTTTAATGATTCACAAAGACAAGCTACTAAAGATGCTGGTCAAATAGCTGGTTTAGATGTTTTAAGAATTATTAACGAACCAACGGCTGCATCATTATCATACGGATTAGATAAGAAAAATAATGAAACAATATTAGTTTTTGATCTTGGTGGTGGTACTTTTGATGTTTCTATTTTAGAGGTTGGTGATGGTGTATTTGAAGTACTTTCTACTTCTGGTGATACTCATTTAGGTGGTGATGATTTTGATCGTAAAGTTGTTGAGTGGCTAGTTGGAGAATTTAAAAATGATGAAGGTATTGATCTTAGCCAAGATAGACAAGCTTTACAGCGTTTAACAGAGGCAGCAGAAAAAGCTAAAATGGAACTATCTAGTTTATCTCAAACCGATATTAATCTCCCTTTTATTACATCAACTAATACAGGCCCGAAACATTTAGAAAAAAGTATTACAAGAGCTAAATTTGAAAGTTTGTGTAATCAATTAATATCTCGTTGTCAAATACCTGTCAATAATGCATTGAAAGACGCACAGTTGAATTCTACTGATATTGATGAAATTGTATTAGTAGGAGGTTCTACTCGGATACCCGCCATACAGAATCTGATCAAAGATGACATTGGTAAAGAGCCTAATCAAAGTGTTAATCCAGATGAAGTTGTTGCAATTGGTGCTGCTGTTCAAGCAGGTGTTTTGGCGGGTGAAGTAAAAGATATTTTATTACTAGATGTTACACCATTATCTTTAGGAGTTGAAACTTTAGGTGGTGTTATGACTAAAATTATTGTTCGTAACACAACGGTGCCCACTAAAAAATCAGAAGTATTTTCTACAGCAGTTGATAATCAGCCTAATGTTGAAATACATGTACTTCAGGGAGAAAGAGAATTTACGAAAGATAATAAAAGTTTAGGTACCTTTCGTTTAGATGGTATTATGCCTGCTCCAAGAGGAGTACCCCAAATAGAGGTTACTTTTGATATTGATGCTAATGGTATTTTATCTGTAACAGCTAAAGATAAAGGTACTGGCAAGGAGCAGTCTATTACTATTACAGGTGCTTCTACTTTACCTAAAGAGGAAGTTGAACAATTAGTTAAGGATGCTGATGAAAATGCGAATATTGATAAACAAAAACGCGAAGAAATTGATTTGAAAAATCAAGCTGATTCTTTATGTTACCAATGTGAAAATCAACTGCGTGAATTAGGTGATAAAGTAGATGACAGTACAAAGCAAAATGTCGAATTACAGATTTCCGCATTAAAAAATGCAATTAATGAAGGAAATTTTGATCAAATTAAAGTTTTGCAAAATGAATTACAAGAATTGATGATTGGTTTAGGCAAAAATGCTTCTAGTGATTCTTCTAAATCATCTGATGATTCTGTTATTGATACTAATTCTACAGAAGCTTAAATTTGCTTTTTGTTTATATATACTTTTGTTAAAGAAGCGGGTAACGCGATTCGAACGCGCGACATCAACCTTGGCAAGGTTGCGCTCTACCACTGAGCTATACCCGCTAATTAACACTAAATATCTCAAACAATTCACTAAATGTCAAGCTTATTTGTTAAAAGGCATCATTTTCAGAAAATATTTTTTTAATCTTTATGTTATAAATGAATTAGCAATACCAGTAATAATTATTAATCCAGCCCATATACCAATACTTGTATAAATTAAATTTTTTGATTTTTCCCATTCACCAGGTGAAGCTAATGTTACTGGTATACCTACAACTAAAATGATAGATAGTATAACTAGTAATAATACTAATAATTGTACAACTAAAATCATATTTTATCCTTAAATGTATTTCAAGTAATTTTATATATTTATTTTTTTTCAATAATAATCTATTTAATATTATATTATTAAATGAATATTTTATTTTATTTATTTATTAGTTATCCATAATTTAACGTAATTTTATTTATGTAAATATATTGTTTATTCTTAATAAAAAAATAACACAAATATCTGTATTTATTGTAAATTTATATAATATATATTTATATAGAATTTATTTAATTTTAGAGGTCTCTAATTATGTCTACAATGTTTATTTTTACTAAATTACCTGATGCTTATATGCTCTTTCGTCCGCTAGTAGATATTTTACCTATTATTCCAATATTTTTCTTGTTGTTAGCTTTTGTTTGGCAAGCAGCTATTGGTTTTAGGTAACTTTTGATATTTTTTTGAATATTTATTATTTAGTTTTATATTTATTATTAATTTATATATATTTATGATAGAACCTCTTTTGTTTGGAATTGTTTTAGGTTTAATTCCTGTGACTTTATTAGGACTTCTTGTTGCTGCCTATCTGCAGTATCGTAGAGGTAACCAATTTGGTTTATAGCCTCGATTATTAATTAATTTTTCTTTATTAATGCTTTAAATGTTATTACATTTAGAGCATTTACTAAATATAAATAAATCTTTTTATTCACTAATTACCAACTTGCTTTTTTTATACCTGGTAATAGGCATGCATGTGACATTTCTCTAAATACATGTCTGGATAGACCAAAATCTCTATAAAAACCTCGACTTCTTCCAGTCATCCAGCAGCGGTTTCGATGTCTACATTGCATGCTATTTCTTGGTATTTTTTGTAGTTTTTTTTGTAATTCAATAATATCTTGAAACTCGTTTTTCGTAGTAATTAAGTTTTTAATATTTATTCTTTTATTCTTATATTTTTTTATTAATTTTTCTCTTTTGATTTCTCTTTGAATCATACTTTGTTTAGCCATAAGTATATTATTTTCATATAGATTAATTATTCAAAAGTATAATTTTATTTTATATAAAAAAAGTTTTTATTTCAATAAAAAAAAGATCATTATTAATAATGATCTTTTTTTTATCTTACTTCAAAGATATTTTTACATACCCAATTTTCCAGATGTTGATGCTATTACGAAAGCTGCATATGTTAATATATAACCTACTGAAAAATGGGCTAATCCAACTAATCTAGCTTGTACTATAGATAATGCTACTGGTTTATCTTTCCATCTTATTAAATTAGCTAACGGTGTTCTTTCATGTGCCCAAGCTAATGTTTCTATTAATTCTTGCCAATATCCTCTCCAAGATATTAAGAACATGAATCCTGTTGCCCAAATTAAGTGTCCAAATAAAAACATCCATGACCATACAGATAAATTATTCATCCCGTAAGGATTATAGCCATTAATTAGGGGTGAAGAATTTAGCCACAAGTAGTCTCTAAGCCATCCCATTAAGTATGTTGATGATTCGTTGAATTGTTGAACATTTCCCTGCCAAATCGTAATATGCTTCCAATGCCAATAAAATGTTACCCAGCCAATTGTGTTTAACATCCAAAATACTGCTAAATAAAATGCATCCCAAGCTGATATATCGCATGTGCCACCACGTCCCGGCCCATCACAAGGAAAGCTATAACCAAAATCTTTTTTATCTGGCATTAGTTTTGATCCTCTAGCATCTAGAGCACCTTTTACTAGTATTAATGTAGTAGTATGTAATCCTAATGCAATTGCATGATGTACAAGAAAATCGCCTGGACCAATAGGTAAAAAGAGGGAATTGTTTGAACTATTAATAGCTTCTAGCCAGCCTGGTAACCAAATACTACTTCCTGCTTTCGTTGCTATATTAGAAGATGAAGATAATAAAACATCAAATCCGTATAGAGCTTTACCAGAACTTGCTTGAATCCATTCCGCAAATACTGGCTCAATTAATATTTGTTTTTCCGGTGTTCCAAAAGCTAGCATTGTATCATTATGTATATAAAGACCTAGAGTATGAAATCCAAGGAATAAACATACCCAGCTTAAATGTGAAATAATAGCTTCTTTGTGTTCTAGCATTCTGCTTAGTACATTATCTTTATTTTGTTGGGGGTTATAGTCTCTTATAAAGAATATAGCTCCGTGTGCAAAAGCACCAACCATTAAAAATCCGGCTATATATTGATGGTGTGTATACAATGCGGCTTGTGTTGTAAAGCTTTTTGCCATAAATGCGTAAGGAGGCAATGCATACATATGTTGTGCTACTAACGAAGTAATAACACCTAAGCTAGCTAGTGCTAATCCTAGTTGTATATGTAATGAATTTGTAATTGTTTCATATAAGCCCTTGTGTCCTTGACCTAATTTGCCACTAGGCGGTTTATGTGCATTTAATATATCCTTTAAATTATGACCGATACCCCAATTAGTTTTGTACATATGTCCCGCAACAATAAAAATTATTGCAATTGCTAAATGATGGTGTGCGATATCTGTCAGCCATAAAGATTGGCTTTGTGGATGAAACCCGCCTAGAAATGTTAAAATGGCTGTTCCGGCCCCTTTACTTGTGCTAAATGTATGTTCTAAGCTGTCCGGCTGTGCAGCATATTCATACCATTGTCCAGTAAAGAATGGTTTTAGTCCTGCTGGATGTGGTAATACTTGAGTAAAGTTAGACCATCTAACATGTTCTCCACGTGCTTCTGGTATAGCTACATGCACTAAATGTCCTGTCCATGCTAAAGAGCTGGTGCCAAATAAACCAGATAAATGATGATTTAATCTAGATTCGTTATTTTTAAACCAGGATAATCCGGGTTTAAATTTAGGTTGTAAATGTAACCATCCAGCAAATAACATAATGGCTGATAATATAAGTAAAAATATTGATCCATTGTATAGATCTATATTAGTTCTCATACCAATTGTATACCACCAGTGATATACGCCTGAAAGTGCAATATCCACTGGATAAGATGCAGTGCTTGATGTAAATGCTTTTACTGCAGATTGTCCGAAATGTGGATCCCATATTGCATGTGCTATAGGCTTAATCTTCAATGGGTTTAGAACCCATTCTTCAAAATTTCCTTGCCAAGCAACATGAAATAAATTACCTGAAGTCCATAAAAATATAATTGCTATATGTCCGAAATGTGATGAAAAAATTTTCTGATACAAATTTTCTTCTGTCATCCCATCATGACTTTCAAAGTCATGCGCAGTAGCAATTCCGTACCAAATCCTTCTTGTTGTAGGATCTTGTGCTAATTCTTGGCTAAATTTTGGGAATTTTGTTGCCATTATTTTATCCTTATCCTACTGATATTATTCTTGCTAAAAAGAATGCCCAAGTTGTACCTATACCTCCTAATAAATAGTGTGCAAGGCCAACAGCTCTTCCTTGTGTAATACTTAGTGCTCTCGGTTGAATTGATGGTACTACTTTTATCTTATTGTGGGCCCATACAATTGATTCAATTAATTCTTGCCAGTATCCACGACCACTAAATAAGAACATTAGACTAAATGCCCATATAAAATGTGCTCCTAAAAAGATTAAGCCGTAAGCAGATAATGCTGATCCATACGATTGAATAACTTGTGATGCTTGTGCCCATAGGAAATCTCTTAACCATCCATTAATGGTAATAGCACTTTGTGCAAAATTTCCTCCTGTTATATGTGATACTTGTCCTTCTGGAGATAAACTTCCCCATACGTCTGATTGCATTTTCCAGCTAAAATGAAATATTACTATTGATAGTGAGTTGTACATCCAGAAAAGTCCTAAAAATACATGATCCCAAGCAGATACTTGACATGTACCACCACGTCCTGGTCCGTCACATGGAAATCTAAATCCTAAATTGGACTTGTCCGGTATTAATCTGGAATTCCTAGAAAATAAGAAACCCTTTACTAAAATTAGTACACACACATGGATAGTAAAAGCATGAATATGATGTACCATGAAGTCAGCAGTACCTAGTTTAATAGGCATCATTGCTATCTTATTATTAATAGATATTACGTCTCCTCCAAATGCATAGCTTGCAGTTGCTAGAGAGTTAGGACTAGTATTATTTGGAGCTAACGTATGAATACTTTGCACCCATTGTGCAAATACAGGTTGTAGCTGTATTGCTGTATCTGAGAACATATCCTGTGATCTACCTAGAGCTCTCATTGTATCGTTATGTATGTATAATCCGAATGAATGAAAGCCTAAAAATATACATAGCCAGTTTAAATGTGATATAATTGCGTCTCTATGTCTAATCACTCTATCAAGTAAATTATCGTAGTTTTGTGCTGGATTATAATCTCTAACCATAAAAATAGAAGCATGCGCACCTGCACCTACAACACAAAAGCCTCCTATCCACATATGATGTGTAAATAATGATAATTGTGTTGGATAGTCTGTTGCTATATATGGGTAAGGAGGCATCGCATACATGTGATGTGCAACTATTATACTTAACGAACCTATCATAGCTAAATTTATAGCTAGTTGTGCATGCCAAGATGTTGTTAATATTTCATATAAACCTTTATGTCCTTCTCCAGTAAATGGTCCTTTATGTGCTTCTAAAATTTCTTTCATACTATGACCAATACCCCAATTCGTCCTATACATATGTCCTGCTACTATAAATAAAACAGCTAAAGCAAGATGGTGATGTGCTACATCGCTCAGCCATAAACCACCATTAATAGGATTTAAGCCACCTTTAAAAGTTAAAAAATCTGAATACTCTTGCCAGTTAAGTGTAAAGAATGGAATTATACCTTTACTAAAGCTGGGGTATAATTCACTCATTAGACTTTTATTTGTCATGAATTCATGTGGTAATGGTATTTCTTGTGGAGATATACCAGCATCTAACAATTTATTTATAGGTAATGCTATATGAATTTGATGTCCTGCCCATCCTAAGCATCCTAAACCTAGCAACCCAGATAAATGATGATTCATCATTGATTCTACATTTTGAAACCATTCTAGCTTGGGTGCTGCTTTGTGATAATGAAACCATCCAGCAATTACCATTAGTAAAGATGCGAATAGTCCTGCTATTGCTGTTGCATATAATTCAAATTCGTTGGTAATCCCAGATGCTCTCCATAACTGGAAAAAACCAGATGTAATCTGTATACCCTGAAAACCTCCACCTACATCAGCATTTAATATTTCTTGACCTACTATAGGCCAAACAATTTGTGCACTTGGTTTAATTAGTGTTGGATTATTTAACCATGCTATATAGTTAGAAAATTTAGCACCATGAAAATACATTCCACTTAGCCACAGAAAAATAATTGCTAACTGTCCAAAATGTGCACTAAAAATTTTTCTAGATATCTCTTCTAGTGAATTCGTATGACTGTCAAAATCGTGTGCGTCAGCATGTAAGTTCCATATCCATGTAGTTGTACTGGGTCCTTTAGCTAAAGTTCTAGAGAAATGACCAGGTTTGGCCCATTTTTCAAAAGATGTTTCTACAGGATTTTTATCTACTGTAACTTTTACCTGTTTTGTCTCTTGCTCTTTTGAGCTAGTTGTCATCGAGATACTCCTCTCTATTCTTATGTCTATAAATGAGACAATTAATAAAACTCTCACAAGTTAAATTACTAAAAGTATTTAATTAATTATTAATTAGATATTTCTTATTTTTTTCATAGTACAATGAAATGTGAGTTTTTATTACAATATATAATAATAGATATTATATTAGTCTTTAATAGAATTTATTTAATCTGTTAACAATAGTTAAAATGTTTTCCTCTTATTTATGATATTTTTATCTTTATCAATGCTTGTCCGCAATCCACAATGTCTCCATCATTTACTAAAATTTCTATAATTTCTCCATTAACTTCCGATTCTATTTCATTCATTAATTTCATTGCTTCAATGATACAAACAGTTTGTTTTTTTTGTACAAAGTCTTTTTTTTCTATAAATGCTGGTTCATTAGGTGCAGGTGATCTATAAAATGTACCAACCATGGGTGAAATAATTGTTGAGTAACTTTGTGATTCATTATTTTTTATTTTTTTTGTTTCAATATTTTTATTATCTTTTAGTAAATTTTTTTTCGTGAAATTTTCTGAATGAGCTTTTGAATTATAGCTGTTATCTAATGTTTGACTAGTAATATAATTTAATTGAGAATTTTCATAATTATATTTTTTTTGTTTATTGATAACAATGTTGTACTCATTGTGTTTTATTTTTATATAATTTATTTTTTTCTCTTTTACAGAATTTATAAATTTTTTTAAATTATTTATTGTTAATATCATAGTAAGTCAAATATATAGTGTATATCTATTTTATCTTTTTATTTGTATTTATTTCTTGTTGAAAAATCCATATTCTAGTATAATCAGGCAGTTCAATGATTGGCACTTTATATCTATGTTTCACCATCTTATATCCTACTATATCTAGTTTTTTGTTAAAGTAATGTAAAAATTTTAATTTAATTTGTATAGGTATTTTCTTTATATCTATTGAGTAATCCATAATTTTAGTAGTAACTTAATTAATTTTTTTTCAAGTATTAATATTTAATCCTATCTATTATATTTTAATGAGTATTTTTTAGCTATACTTTATATTAATATTATTTAGTTTTTTTTATAAAAAAATATCTTATAAGAAGAAGAAATTTACTATAATTTTAAAATAAAATGAAATAATGCTGATAGCTGATGATTTAGACCGACTTTTAGACATTTTACCAAATTTTATTAAAAAACCTTTGCAACAACATATTGGTAGAAAGTATTTAATAGAGGTAGTAATGGATTTAGGTAGAAGGCCAGAAGCCAGATTTCCTAATGGGCCTGAATACATTTCTCATTCAATTATTTCTTGGAATGATTTGGATTTTTGTATAAAAAGAATGGGACATTTTAGTGGAGATAATAGGTCTGGTATAGAGTCTACATTACATAGGATTAGTTGTATAAAAAATAGAGAGGGTAATACTATTGGTTTGACCTTTAGAGTTGGACGTGCTATTTTTGGTACAATTAGCATGATTCGCGATTTATTGCAAACAGGTAATTCCATCTTGTTGTTAGGCAAACCAGGTATTGGTAAAACTACTGTTATTAGAGAAATTACAAGAATTTTAGCAGATGAAATGGAGAAAAGGGTAGTTATTATTGATACTTCTAATGAAATTGCCGGTGATGGTGATATTCCTCATCCAGCTATCGGTAGAGCTAGAAGGATGCAGGTTGCTCGACCAGAGTTGCAGCATCAGGTTATGATTGAAGCAATTGAAAATCATATGCCTGAGGTTATTATTATTGATGAAATTGGTACAGAATTAGAAGCTTTAGCAGCTCGTACAATTGCAGAAAGAGGTGTACAATTGGTAGGTACAGCCCATGGAAATTATTTAGAAAGTTTAATTAAAAATCCTATTTTGTCTGATTTAATAGGAGGTATAGAATATGTTACTTTAGGTGATGATGAAGCTAAACGTAGAGGTTCTCAGAAGAGTATTTTAGAAAGAAAAACTTTACCAGCATTTCAAATCGCTATTGAAATTCATGAACGTAATAGTTGGATTGTTCATGAAAGAATTGATAAAGCCGTAGATCAAATTTTACAAGGTTCTTTACTGTATATCCAACGCCGTATTTTTAATAATGACGGTTCAATATCTATTTTATGTGAAAATTATTATTCTAATGAATTTATTGTTCACCATACTAAAGATAATTCCAATTTAAATGTTAAATTTAAAGGAAATAACTTCTCAAAATTTACTAATAATTTAAATCTTGATTACAGCTTTTCTAATATTGTTAACAAATTTAGCAACCAAATAAATAATATTGAATTCAAAAAATCAGTTAATATATCTAAAAAACTTAATCTTGATAATAATAATAGGCTTATACAGCTCTATTCCTACGGTATTAATATAATACAAATTGAATCTATAATTAATAATTTAAATTTTTCAATTATACTAACCCGTGATATTATGAAAGCTGATGCAATTTTAGCTCTAAGAAGTTACATTAAATATAATATTAAAATTCGTCAGATAGCTAAGTCCAAACAAATTGTGATTTATACAATTCAGAGTGATACTATAGATAATTTGACTCGATCTCTCAAAGAAATTTTATATTTATATAAATTTTTTTATATTGATTGGAATCAAATATGTTTAAATAAAGCTATTCAGGAACTAAATGTTTTATTAGAAGCTAGGTTTGCAATAGAAAAATTAGTCCTTAAAAAAAAACAGTCTGTTGAGTTATTGCCACAAATTTCTAGCTTTAGAGAATTGCAATATAATTTAATAAAATTATATAGTTTAAAATGTAGTAGTTTTGGTGAAGATCCTTGTTGCAGTTTGAGAATATATCCTATTTAATAGATTTATTACTTAGTTTTTTCATTGGTGTATTTTTATTAAGCTATAGATACAGGTCATAATAATAGGTTAAATTGGAGTTTTTATGTCATTACAAGAAGCAGAATCAAAGATTTCAACAAAAGATCAAACGTCTAAATCGTTACAACAAGAGTCAACAGTATTTAACAGAGTTAAAGGAATTGTTGTCCAGCAGTTAGGTGTTGATAGTCAGCAAGTAACTTTACAGGCCAACTTTTCGGAAGATTTAGGTGCAGATTCTTTAGATACGGTAGAATTAGTTATGGCTATTGAGGAGGAGTTTGGCATTGAGATACCTGATGAAAATGCTGAAAAGATAGTTAGATTAAGTGATGCTGTAGAGTTTATAAAGAAAGCAATTAAAAGTAATTAATATATTTTTGATTATTAATTTTTAGACGGAGAGGGTGGGATTCGAACCCACGGAACCTTTCAGTTCATCTGATTTCAAATCAGACGCAATAAACCAACTCTACCACCTCTCCATTAGTCAAAAAGAATTATATATAAAAAAGACTATAAATACAATAGCAAAATTACAATTATAGTCTAATATTTTTATTCATATGTTGCTTGTCCTGTAAATTTTTTATTTACTGGATTATCATTCTTGCCTATATTATGTTCTATGTTTCCTACACATATTCTTCCTGGATTTACTTTTTCAGGGAAAACACCATCTTTAGGATGTAAATATTGAACTTCGCCATTTGGAAAAATTCTATAAATTTTAAACTCTTTAATTTTAAATTTATTTTTTAATTGGTTACCCAAAGCTAACGATTGTTCTTTCTTTGCTAGATATAGCAAATTATCACCTTCTGCCATAATAGCAGAACCTCCTGTAGGCATTTCAAATATATCACTTTTTTTACCTGTCCAAGTGATTGCATATTTTTCTTCAATTTCAGCTGCTCTAAGCCATCCCCCCGTGCTCCCACCAAAAGCTGGTGAAGGCATTTTAAAGTCAATAGTGTTATTCATAATTGTTAATATTTTAATAGAATGTTTTTTCTTTAATTAAATTTTAGTCTTTTAACAAACTTCTGTACTATAAAAGAAATAAAGCTTTACCTTTGTATTGTGGGATTGTATAAAAATACAATAGTCATATTGGATACTATTGTATCTTTAATATCATTTTATGCTATTCGATATATTTAATGTTTCTACTGGTGGTATTAAATATAGTTTAAATAAATTTATAAATAACTTTGTATATATATATGATTTTTTTAATATTTTGTTTATTTCATTATTTTTCTTTTTGCTTATTTCTATTAATAGTTTATTTTGTGATGCACAAATATCTAAGTACATAAAAAATTTAGGATTATCTACGTTAAGTGCAATGGGAAAAATTCTTGATGCACTTTCGTTTGTTTTTCTAATTACTTGTATATCATATTGTCTAGCATCTAATCCAATAGATTTATAAAACTCTGATCTTTGGAAATCATTTAAATACATTGTTGCAAATACGCTTAATAAGAAGAAACGGCACCATAATTTTGATATATTATTATATAAAAATTGAGGCTGTGATTTTAATAATGCTGCAAAAAAATCTCCGTGACGGTTTTCGTCTTGACACCAGTTTTCAAAAAATTTAAATATTGGGTATATTCTATGTTCTGGATATTTTTCTAAATGCCTATATATCGTGATATATCGCCAATATCCTATTTTTTCTGACAAATATGTTGCATAAAAAATAAATTTAGGAGAAAAAAAAGTATATTTTCTACTTTTAGTCAAGAATCCTAAGTCTAGTGATAAATTAAAATCACCAATTGCTTTATTTAAAAAACCAGCATGCCTGGCTTCATCTCTAGACATGAGTAAGAAACATTCTGCAATAATAGGATTTGTTTTTTCTAGTCTTCTAGACAATTCCTTATATAGTAAAAAGCCAGAAAATTCTGCTGTACAAGATCTTTCTAAGAATTCAATAAATAAAGCTTTTGTTTCTTGGTCTAAATGGTTCCATGATTGTTCAAATTCTTCATCTCGAATAAAGTGCTGTTTATTATAATCAGCACGAAATTCTTTTAATAATGCTTCAAATTCGTCGGTATTTAATGATATGTCTATTTTAGCCATTTCATTAAAATCTGTAGTGTAAAATCTGGGTGTTAATAAAGTTTCTTTTATTTTTGTATTTTTGTTATCTATAGTACTTTGCATATTTTTATTTCATTAATAAGAGTACGTTTTATTTTAGTAAATATCAATAATTATTGTTATGTTACATGCAACTTAATAATAGTTTATTGATAATTGTTAAAAGTTTACATTTATTTATCATTATAATATATAAATTATTTTTTAAATAATTTACTTTAATCATAGTTATTATATTATTAGGTTATCTAAATTCTGTTATTATATATTAATTTAAGAGGTTTTAAAAGAATGATAGATGTTTTAAGTTTAGGTTGGGGATCTTTATTCGCAATGGTAACATTTTCTATTGCATTAGTTGTTTGGGGAAGAAATGGCTTTTAAAAATAATATGTTTTTTTACTATTAAGGAGTAGTGATATGTTTGGTGAAATTCCATTAACTGCAATAATTACTTTTATTCTTATTATTGTAGGTTTAGCTCTAGGTTTTTTATTATTAAAAGTACAAGGAGAATAGATTTTTTTGTTATTTTGATTAACTAGTATGATTTTTAAGATATATATTATAATAATTCGATTATATATATTTTATTTATCATATTTTTCATTACAATTTATCTTATTATATAATTAATGATTAAATTAGCTTGGTATTCAGTAAGTCTATTTACTATATTATTGATTTTGTTTAATAGTCCTAATGGTAATAATATAAATAATTTTGGTAACCAAAATAAACTTCTTGGTTCCCGTTCTAATCAACTCTTAGTTCAAAAATTTATTGTTTTAATGATATTATTGTTTATTACTTTGACTATTTTATGTTCACTATCTATTTAAGGTATAATTTATTCATATATTTTCGTTTATATTTATGTCTAGTGCTAGAAAGAAATGTCCAGTACCGTTTGATCAACAACCTCTAAATGAATATTTAGAATTAAAAAAGTCATGTTTTTTTGCATGGTCTACTTATAATATTATTGAATATTTATCTTTTATATTGATATCCTGCACATGTTTATTTATTTTATTTGGTTTTATTATATTCTTTTTTTCATTTGGTTTTTTTAATATATTTAAATTACTGATATTAGATTTTTTAATTATTGATATATCGTTTTTATTTGTTTGTATGAGGCTATATCTCGGTTGGTCATATCTTATTGAAAGATTATTAAGTGCTACTATATTTTATGAAGAATCTGGTTGGTACGATGGTCAAATTTGGATAAAAACAGCTGAAAGTTTAACAAGAGACCGTTTGCTAGGTATATATTATATAATGCCTTTGATTAACAGAATTAAATATACTTGTCTTATGTTTTGTTTGAATTTTATTTTACATTATTCTTTATATTGTATACTTTGAATTTTAAATATTTTTATTATACAATAATGGCATCGCGGGGTAGAGCAGTCTGGTAGCTCGTCGGGCTCATAACCCGAAGGCCAATGGTTCAAATCCATTCCCCGCTATTCTTTTAATTATATAAACATAATATAGTAAAGTGATGTTATATTATAAATAAATTTTGTTAAATAGTATTTTTTATTTAAATAAAATCATGGTTTTAAATAATAGTTGTCTTCAAGTTGGTTGTAAAGCACCTGATTTTTCTGCCACTGCAGTATACGAGCAAGAGTTTAAGCAAATTAAGTTATCCGACTATTTAGGTAAATATGTTATATTATTGTTTTATCCACTTGATTTTACTTTCGTGTGTCCCACAGAACTAAGTGCTTTTAGTGATATTTATGATCAAATTCAAAAACTAAATACAGAAATTTTAGGTATTTCTGTTGATAGTGAATATTGTCATTTAGCATGGACTCAGATGGATCGTGATGTCGGTGGTGTCGGAGATTTAAGATATCCCTTAGTATCTGATTTAACTAAAAAAATAAGTAATGACTACAATGTGTTAACTGATCAAGGAACATCTTTAAGAGGGCTTTTTATTATTGATCAACAGGGTACAATACAGCATTCTTTAATTAATAATTTAGATTTTGGGAGAAATGTAAATGAAACGATCAGAGTGCTACAGGCTATCCAGTATGTAAAAAATAATCCTGATGAAGTTTGTCCAGCTAATTGGAAGCCTGGTGAATCCACAATAGTTAGTAAGCCAATAGAATCTAAAAGTTATTTTCGTTCTATATATTCTGAATAAATATTTTACTTTTTTACTTCAAAAGATTTAATAACTTAATTAAGTTATTTATAATTATATTAGAAAAACTATTAATTTACAGGATTATTTTTATGTCTACTAACCTGGCACAACAGTTACGTGAAGGAACAACTAAATCTCATAGTATGGCTGAAAATGTTACATTTGTGAAATCTTTTCTTGGTGGAGTTATTGATAAAAATTCTTACAGAAAATTAGTTGCTAATTTATTTTTTATTTATGTTGCAATAGAAGAAGAAATGGAAAAAAATAAAAACCATGAAGCTATTAAGTTTATATATTTTCCAGAACTCTTTCGTAAAAACAGTCTGATTGAAGATTTAAGTTATTATTATGGTTTTAGTTGGGAGACTAAAATTAAGCCTTCATCAGCTACTCAAGTATATATTGACAGAATTCATAATGTGAGTATAAATCAACCAGAGTTACTAATTGCGCATGCTTATACTCGTTATATTGGTGATTTATCTGGTGGACAAATTTTGAAAAAAATTGCTCAAAATGCAATGCAGTTGTCAAAAAATCGAGGTACTTCATTTTACGATTTCTATGATATTAAAGATGAAAAACTTTTTAAAGACATGTACAAAAATTCTTTAAACAATATTCCTCTAAATAGTTCTCAAATTAATCAAATTATTTCAGAGGCCAACATTTCTTTCAACTTAAATATGAAAATTTTTCAAGAGTTAGACTCTAACTTAATTAAAATTATGATAATGTTATTGTTAAGTTCAATTAATAACTTAAGAAAAAAATTTTCTTGATTGTTTGTAATATATTTTGTTAATTTATATTTATTTTGTTATTTTTCTATGTATAAACTAAAAACGTCTAAATCTATTAAAAAACGTATTAAAATTACCTCTAGTGGTAAACTACTTAGACATTGTTCTAATCGCAGTCATTTGTTGCAAAAAAAAACAAGTAAACGTAAAAGAAGATTACGTAATATTAGTATTATAAACTTGTCAGACCAATTAAATTTTAAAAATAGTTTACCTTATATTTAATTATATTTTACAATATTCCAATATACAAAGTTTTGTAATATCAATATTATCATTATACAATTATTATGACACGTGTTAAGAGAGGTAATGTTGCTCGTAAAAGAAGAAAAAAAATATTAAAGTTAGCTAAAGGTTTTAGAGGATCTCATTCTAGATTATTTCGTACAGCAAAACAACAGGTACTAAAAGCACTGAAGTATTCATATATAGGTAGAAAAAATAAAAAGCGTTATTATCGAAGTCTATGGATTATGCGCATAAATGCTTCTGTTAGAAATTACAATATTAACTATAGTCAATTTATTTATTTACTTAAAAAAAATAATATTGCTTTAAACAGAAAAATTTTATCACAGTTATCAATTGTAGATAATCAAGCGTTTACAGCAATTGTCAAATATGTTAAATAATAATTAAATATTTATATTAATAAAACCGATTTATTATATAATCATTAATCAACATTAATTTTTGACTATGAGTACACTTAAACCTTTCTTCTATTATATTTATGGCTAACTGAATATGTTCTTCTGCCATATCTTTTGACTTTTGTATCCCTTTAGTTTTTTTTATATTTTTTATTGTTGTTTTTACATCTGCGCTTTGTTGAAATTCCTGATTAATTATTTTATATAATTCAGGATTTTCTTCTAATGCAAAAATGACAGGAGCGGTCAAATTACCATTTTTTAGATCAGATCCTGCTGGTTTTCCTAATTGTTCTTTACTACTTGTTATATCTAGTATATCATCTATTATTTGAAAGGCTAAGCCAAAATGTTTCCCGTAAGCATAAAAATCATTTTGTGTATTTTTGCTGCATTTACTTAAGATTGCGGTAGCTTTACAGCTACATGCGATTAATGTAGCTGTTTTATAAAAAGATTTTTCCATATAATCATCTATCGAAATCGTAGTATCAAAACTGGTCAATCCTTGTCTAATTTCTCCTTCTGCAAAATCTGTAATAACTTTAGATATCGTTTTGACAACTTCAAGATTGTTTAAATTTGCTAAATACCAAGAAGATTGTGCAAATAAAAAATCACCTGCTAATACTGCTATTTTTGTATTAAAGGTGCTGTGTACACTTTCTAGTCCTCTTCTTATATCACAATCATCAATGACATCATCGTGTACTAAGCTAGCCGTATGTATAATTTCTGTAATTTCTGCAAGTCTTTTATGTTCCGGTAGGATAATATAATTAGGTGCTGTAATTTTAGCAATAAAAAAAATAAGTGATGGTCTTATTCTTTTTCCTCCTTTGCTGAATAAATGCTTAGATGCTGCATATAAAATACGGTTTTTAGCTCCAATCATTTTTTCTAAATTTGAATTTAGTTGTGATATTTCTGAGTTAACAGGTGAGAATAAGTTTTTTGAGGTTATCATAATTATTAATAATAAATGTATTGTATTAGAAATAAAAAAATAATATAATAATATTTTAGTTTTTTATAAGACTTTTTTTATTATAAAATATATTAAATAAATATATATCTATATTGTAATTAACTTTATATCAAAAAAGTTATTAATTAAAATTTTATAATAATAATTTTATGTATTTTAAGGAGGGGTTTTATCAAAATGTATGAACCTGTAAAAAAAGTTATTTTACCTGAGAGCTCAATAACTTCTGATGAATTAAATAAAAATATTTTAATATTATTATACTCAGATATGTTATTGGGACGTAATTTTGAAGATATGTGTGCTCAAATGTATTATCGTGGTAAAATGTTTGGTTTTGTACATTTATATAATGGCCAAGAAGCTGTTTCAACTGGTGTTATCAAAGCTCTAAAAAATCAAGATTATGTTTGTAGTACTTATCGTGATCATGTACATGCATTAAGTAAAGGAGTCCCAGCTGAATCGGTTATGGCAGAATTGTTTGGTAAAGAAACTGGATGTAGTCATGGTCGTGGTGGTTCTATGCATATTTTTTCTTCACAACATAATTTTTTAGGTGGATTTGCTTTTATAGGTGAAGGTATACCTGTAGCAATAGGATCCGCTTTTCAAAGTATATATAAAAAACAAGTTCTAGGTAATAAAGATCCATTAAGTGTTACTGCGTGTTTTTTTGGAGATGGAACAACAAATAATGGTCAATTTTTTGAATGTCTAAATATGGCTGTTTTATGGAAGTTACCTGTAATTTTTGTTGTAGAAAATAATCAATGGGCAATTGGTATGGCTCATCATAGATCAACGTCTTTTCCAGAAATTTATAAAAAGGCTGAAGCTTTTGGCTTGCCAGGAATTGAAGTAGATGGTATGAATGTATTGGCGGTTAGAAGTGTAGCTTTAAAAGCTGTTGAAAGAGCTAGAAATGGAAATGGGCCAACATTAATAGAAGCTTTAACTTATCGCTTTAGAGGTCATTCTTTAGCTGATCCGGATGAGTTGAGATCCAGACAAGAAAAAAATACTTGGCTAACTCGTGATCCAATTAAACGTTTAAGAAACTATATGATAGATAATTCTTTAATAAATATTGGTGATTTAAGTAAAATTGAGTTGAAAATAAAAACAGATATTAATAATTCTGTTAATTTTGCTTTATCCAGTCCTGAGCCCAAAACAAAAGATTTAAAGCGTTATTTGTTTGCTGAAGATATAGAATAGTTATTTTTTTATTTTAATAAATTTTTTTTGATTATGAGTGAAGTTTTTTTATTTGATGCTTTGCGAGAAGCTACTGATGAAGAGATGCATAATAATTCATCTGTTTTTGTGTTGGGTGAAGATGTTGGACATTACGGTGGTTCTTATAAGGTGACAAAAGATTTACATCGTAAATATGGAGACTTAAGAGTTTTAGATACACCTATTGCTGAGAATAGTTTTATGGGAATGGCCATAGGAGCTGCTATAACTGGTTTAAGGCCTATAGTAGAAGGTATGAATATGAGCTTCTTATTACTAGCTTTCAATCAAATTTCTAATAATGCTGGCATGCTTAGATATACTTCAGGTGGAAATTTTAAAATTCCTTTAGTAATTAGAGGTCCAGGTGGTGTTGGGCGTCAATTAGGTGCAGAGCATTCTCAAAGATTAGAATCTTATTTTCAGGCTGTTCCTGGTTTAAAAATTATTGCTTGTTCTACTCCCTACAATGCAAAAGGGTTATTAAAATCTGCGATTCGTGATAATAATCCGGTTATTTTGTTTGAACATGTATTATTATACAATTTAAAAGGTTTTATACCTGATCAAGAATATTTTGTTCCTTTAGACAAGGCTGAATTGGTTAAAAAAGGAAACGGATTAACAATTGTAACATATTCTAGAATGCGCCACCATGTTATGCAAGCAGTAAATTTGTTAGAAAAAGATGGCTATAGTCCTGAAGTTTTAGACTTAATATCTCTTAAGCCTATTGATATAAAATCGATTGTTGCATCTTTGCAGAAAACTAATAAACTTTTAATAGTTGAAGAATGTATGAAAACTGGAGGTATAGGTGCAGAAATTATTGCTCAAATTAATGATAATTATTTTGATTTATTAGATGCTCCTATTATTAGATTATCTTCTCAAGATATACCAACTCCTTACAATGGTAATTTAGAAAAGTTAACTATAATTCATCCTAAGCAAATCATAGATTCTGTCAAATATTTAATGAGTTAATGAATTTATTTAGAAAGATCATACTTGGTAAAAAAAATATTAAATAAGTATGATCTTTATTTATTGATTAAAAGTTCATATCTGCACTTTGAACTTTTTCCCACTGTTTTTTCTTTATTACAAAGAAAATTTGCGCTAATGTTACTGTTATAAAAAATAATATCATTCCTATAATTCTATTAGGATTTTGTAATACAATCTCAGTTTCATTTTGTCCAAATCCACCTATATTAGGGTCATTGGTTAAGTTTTGATTTGTTTTTATTGTATCACCTTCTTTAATACTTAAATTTAATCCTTTAGGAATTTTCTCTGTATAAGTTTCTCCGCTATCTTTTAATATATTAATTTCAAATCCCATGTTTTTATCTGTTGACTCTATTATTTTAGCAACTTTTCCATTATAACTAGCATTAATTGTGTTATTGTTAGACTTGTCTCCTGTTGGATAAATTTGTCCTCTTCCTCTATTAGCTCCTACGTATATAGGATATTTTAAGAAATAAACGTTTTTTTCTTTGTTAGGGTCAGGAGACAGAATTGGAAATATTACTTCTTGATTATTTTTTCCAGGTATAGGGCCAACTACTAATATATTATCCTGATTTGTGCTGTAAGGTTGAATATATGTATTTTTAGTTTTGTTTTTTAATTCTTCAGATAACAATTTCTTAGGAGCTAAGGTAAAACCTTTAGGTAAAATTATAATAGCCCCTGTGTTGAGATTTCCTTGTGATCCATTTCCTAAAATTTGTTTATTATTTATATCATACGGTATTTCTATTTTAGCTTCAAAAACAGTATTAGGTAAAACAGATTTAGGTAATTCTATTTCAACTGGTTTTTGAGCTAAGTGACAATTGGCACAAACTATACGTCCTGTTGCTTCCCGTGGGTTTTCATATCCTTGTTGAGCGTAAACAGGAAAAGCATGTGCTTTGCTATTATTAATACTAAATATACTTACTGTAATACCAATACATATTAGTATTTTTTTTAAGTTTAATAAATTGAAAATCATTTTTATGTTGATTGTTTTTTTTATAGTTATTCGTATTTTTTATTTATAATAACATTCTATATTTATTATTCATTATAAATATGTATTTTTTTTACTTTTTTAAAGTTCTCAGAATTATAATGCCAGTTATGTAAAGTATTAATATAATAGATGACATAACAAGTTGTGTAATAGGGTCTGTAGAAGGAGTTAATATTGCCCCTATGATAGTAGATATAAAAATAATATATTTCCAATATTTCAGCATACTATTAGATGATAATATATTAAATATACCTAAAAAAATTTGTATGATAGGTATTTGAAATATTATTCCTGTACTAAAGGATAAAAGTAAAACAAAGTTAAAATACTCTTCAAATGACCAGATTGGTTCAACTACTTCTGATCCGTAGTTAATTAAAAAAATTAGTGCAGCTGGTATTAATACTTTATAAGAAAAAATAATACCTATAAAAAATAAGCATACAGATACTATTAATGTTGGAATAATATAAAATGCCTCTTTTTTCGTTAATCCAGGTAAAATAAACATTATTATTTGATAAATTGCGAAAGGGCTGCTGAAAATTATGCCGGAATATATTGCAATTTTAATAGAAACCAATATATATTCACCAGGTGCTAATTGTAAAAATTTTATTCCTAATGCTGGCTGTTGTAGTATATATGATATACTTTTTATGTTTATGATAAATATACTAGTAATTACTAAAAATAATATTAATACTATAAACAATCTTTGTCTGAGTTCTTCTAAATGTTCAAAAATTGACATTTTTGTTTCATTATTATTAGTATAAATTTTTTTCATGGATTTATTGTTTATTTATATATATATGTATGCATTAGAAGTATTACAAAATCTATCTTTATTCATGCTAGTTTTATTATTTAATTATATTATATTAATAACTTTGTTAAATATTAAAAATTTTGTTATCTCTTTATAAAAGTATTAGTATCAGATAATTCAAAAATTAAGGATATATTTTTATATGATTGCTAAAGCTAATAGTGGTAGTCCGTTAGTTCAGCCAAAACTCTATCGAACAGCATCTTTGTCAAGTATAATACAGGCAGAGCAACAAGATCGGTTTTTACAGTTGGGCGAATTAAATCATTTAGTAGCATTTTTAAATTCTGGAAATAAAAGATTAGAAATATCTGAAATTTTAGCTAACAATGCTAATTTTTTAGTTTCTAAGGCAGCAGATAAAATATTTGTGGGTGGTTCTCCTATTTCTTATTTAGAAAGACCTCAGGCTTCATTTTTAGAAGTAGATTCATCTAATCTAATATCAATGGAGCAAAATCTTTCAGGAAGTGCCACTAGTAATTTTTTTGATAATCTATCTTCTTCTGTTTTCAATGCTGACGATTCTTTACCTCCAGGTTTTAAGCCAATTAGTGTTGTTCGTTATGGGTCTATAAGAATGAAAAAATCCTTACGCGATTTAGATTGGTTTTTAAGATATTTAACTTATGCTATTGTTGCAGGTGATACGAATATACTATCTGTAAATATACGGGGCTTAAGAGAATTAATTGATAATGCTTGTTCTAGCGCAGCAGCTATTGTAGCTTTGCGTGAAATGCGTAAGTTATCTTTAACTTTATTTAATGATGATTTAGAAGCTAAAAGTATAGTACAAGATTATTTTAATACTATAATTTCTGAATTTGAATCTCCGAGTTTGAGTGATAAATTACGTAAGAGAGCATCTAAAGATTTACAAGGATTACGTTTACCTCAAATCTATATGAATGCTGGCTCAGGTCGCCAAAAATTTGTAATGAAAAGTAGTTTATCCACGGATGAAAAAAATTTGGTAATAAAAGCATGTTATAGACAAATATTTGATAGAGATATTGTTAAAGCATATAGTTTTAATTTCTCTGATATAGAATCACAGGTGAAAATTGGTACCTTGTCTATAAAAGAATTTATTCGTGCATTAGTTAAATCCTCGGTTTATCGTAAACAATTTTATGAATCTTTTGTAAATAGTCGAGTTTTAGAACTAGCATTTAAACATTTGTTAGGTAGAGGACCGAGTTCTCTTGAAGAATTCCAAAAATATTTTTCTATTCTTTCAGGTAGAGGTTTAGATGGTTTAGTAGATAGTTTACTTAACTCAGACGAGTATGCTGATTATTTTGGGGAAGAAACAGTTCCATATTTACGTAGTTTAGGTGAAGAAGCACAAGAGTCAAAAAATTGGGGAGCTCAAATTAGGCTTTTTAATTACAGTTCTGTTTTTAGAAAAATTCCTGAATTTGTGACTTTATTTGGTGATTATAATAATACTCTTCCTGATCAACATCCTTACGGGATAAGTAATGATCCTTTATATATACAGTTTGGTGCTATTTTTACTAAAGATTTAGTTAATTTAAAGTTTAAATCTGCATTCTTTCATAAAGACACTCGTCGAATTTTATTGAGATTTGGTCCGAGTATATACAACCAAATTAGTAATCCTAGTTCTAGAAATATATCTCCTGGATCTTTAGGTCCTAAAGTATTTAAAATCACATCCGTAAGTGATAATCAAAATTTTAACGTAATAATTAAAGCTGTTTACTTAAGAATATTTGGTCGATTATTATATCAAGAAGAAGAATCTAATTTAGTGAAGTTTGAAAATCAGCTAAAAAATAAATCTATTTCCGTAAAAAAATTTATTAGTTTAATTGTTAAATCTTCATTATTTAGAGGTTTATATTGGAATTCTTTGTATATTTGTAAAGCTATAGAATACATACATAGTAAGTTGATTGGTAGACCTACTTACGGTAGGCAAGAAGTTAACCAATATTTTGATATTGTATATAAAAAAGGTTATTATCAGATGATCGATAGAATGTTAGATAGTTCTGAATATATTGAAGCTTTTGGTGATAATATAATTCCATATGAAAGATATCTTACTTCATCAACAGTATTATCTAGAAACCTATTTAAGAAAGCAACTAAATCATCATTAAATAATATTTATAATAATAATGAAGTTATCAATAAAACTGACTTCATTAGTCTAGGAAGAATTAAAGACGAAAGAAGCTTAAATAATATTGCCCAAAGAATAAATCAAGGAGTAACTTCAAGGAGAGATCAATTTAAAGTCTTTAAGATTAATAGTACTAGTAATTATGAAGATAGACTTCAGGTTTTAAGAGCAGTTTATCGTCAATTGTTTGAGCGTGACTTAAATAGTTTTACTATAGGTGATGAATTTTATAACCTAGAAAAAACTTTTTTAGTTGGTGAAATAACAGTTCAGCAACTAGTAGAGAAATTGGGTTCTTCATTATTATATCGCAGAGAGTTTTATAGTCCATATACCAACATTAAAGTTATTGAATTGGGTACAAAACATTTCCTAGGTAGATCGCCGAATAATCAAGAGGAAATTAGGTATTATAATCAAATTTTAGCTTCTCAAGGTATGATATCTTTTATTTCTTCTTTAGTTAATAGCTCTGAGTATTTAAGTATTTTTGATTTTAACACTGCTCCTTATCGACGTTTTCCTACATTACCAGCAGCCTGCTTTCCAAGTACAGAAAAATTATATAATACTTTAACCAAGCAAAATGAAATTGTTGTAGTTCCTAGTTTTTCATGATTAATTATATAAACTTTCTTCCTTTAGTACTTTTGTTATAAAAACTATATGCCTAATGTAAAAGCTTATTTCTTTTATCATGTTTGACTAAATAGTATAAATGTATTGTATAATTATTATTAAATCATTTGTTCGTTAATTAGTAAGTATAAATAGTTAGTTAAATAAATATTCTATAATATATTTTTTATAATAAATTGTATAAAATTTTATATTTAGAATATCAATTTTATTGATATAAAAAAGCTTGAGGAGTTTTATTTATGAGTATTGTTACAAAATCAATTGTAAATGCGGATGCCGAAGCAAGATATTTAAGTCCTGGAGAATTAGAAAGAATTACAAGCTTTGTCTTATCAGGTCAAAGACGTCTAAGAATTGCTCAAATTTTAACTGATAATCGTGAAATTATTGTAAAGCAAGGTGGACAACAATTATTTCAAAAACGGACGGACGTTGTTTCTCCTGGTGGAAATGCTTACGGTGAAGAAATGACTGCTACTTGCTTGCGTGATTTAGATTATTACTTACGTTTAGTAACTTACGGTATTGTTGCTGGTGATGTTACTCCGATTGAAGAAATCGGTCTAGTTGGTGTTAAAGAAATGTATAATTCTTTAGGTACGCCGATCTCTGGAGTTGCTGAAGGAGTTCGTTGTATGAAAAATATTGCTTGTTCTTTACTATCTGGAGAAGATTCAGCAGAAGCAGGTTTTTACTTTGATTATACATTGGGTGCTATGCAATAAATAAAATATTTATTGCTTTACAGTTTTAATATTAAAATTATTTATTAAGGAAATATATATTATGCAAGATGCTATTACTTCTGTAATTAATACAGCTGATGTTCAAGGAAAATATTTAGATGATGATTCTTTAGAAAAATTAAGAGGCTATTTTCAAACAGGAGAATTAAGAGTTAGAGCAGCTGCTACTATTGCGGCTAATGCTGCAACTATTATTAAAGAATCGGTTGCAAAGGCATTATTGTATTCTGACATTACTAGGCCTGGTGGTAATATGTATACAACTCGAAGATATGCTGCTTGTATTAGAGATTTAGACTATTATTTAAGATACGCAACTTACGGCATGTTAGCAGGTGATCCTTCGATTTTAGATGAGCGTGTTTTAAATGGATTAAAAGAAACTTATAATTCTTTAGGTGTTCCTATTGGTGCTACAATTCAAGCTATTCAAGCAATGAAAGAAGTAACAGCATCTCTAGTAGGTATAGATGCTGGTAAAGAAATGGGGGTATATTTTGATTATATCTGTTCTGGTTTAAGTTAATTATTTTGATACATTTTGATAAGCCAGAGAAGAATATGAGAAAGCTCTGACTTAAAAATTACCATACTAATTTATTAGTGTGGTAATTTTTTGTGTTAAGCGTCTAACACGTTAGCTGCTTGTATTTTTGCTTTCGCCTTACGTAAATTCTGTGTTGCTTCTATTTTTTCTTTGTTTGTTTTTGCTTCCGCTAAGAATTTAGTTGCTTCTTCTAAACTATTTTGTGCGTCTGTAATATTTATCTCAGAAACAGTTTCTGCGCCATTCACTAGTATAGTAACATTATTTTTGTCAACTTCTGCAAAACCACCTAATAGTATAATAGGTTGCCATTCTTTATTAATTTTAACTCTCATAACTCCAATATCTAATGCTGTTAATAGTGGAATATGTCCTTGAAGGACACCAAGTTGACCTGTACTACTAGGTAAAATTATTTCTTCTGCATCAGCATCCCAAATAATTTTATCTGGTGCAATTACACGTATGTTTAAACTCATAATTTATATTTAATGTGATTTATTTTAAACTTTCTGCTTTATTTATTGCTTCTTCTATGTCGCCAACTAAATAAAAAGCTTGTTCTGGTAAATCATCTAATTCACCTTTTAAAATCATTTGAAAACCTTTTATTGCTTCTTCTAAAGATACATATTTACCAGGAGATCCTGTAAATACTTCTGCTACAAAAAATGGTTGTGATAAAAATCTTTCTACCTTTCTTGCTCTAGCTACGGTTAACCTATCTTCTTCTGATAGTTCGTCTAATCCTAAGATAGCAATAATATCTTGTAGTTCTTTGTATCTTTGTAAAGTCGATTTTATTTGTTGAGCAGTTTGATAATGTTTTAATCCAACAATATCAGGTTGTAGCATTGTAGAAGTTGACCCTAATGGGTCAACTGCAGGATAAATACCTTTTGCAGCTAAGCCTCTGGATAAAACAGTTGTCGCATCAAGATGAGCAAAAGTAGTTGCTGGTGCTGGATCAGTTAAATCATCTGCTGGTACATAAACAGCTTGAATTGATGTAATTGATCCATCTGTTGTTGATGTAATTCTTTCTTGTAAAGCTCCCATTTCTGTAGCTAAAGTTGGTTGATAACCTACAGCAGAAGGCATACGTCCTAATAATGCAGATACTTCAGAACCAGCCTGTACAAACCTAAAAATATTATCAATAAACAATAATACATCTTGCTTATTAATATCTCTGAAGTACTCTGCCATAGTCAATGCAGTTAGTCCTACACGCATTCTTGCTCCTGGCGGCTCATTCATTTGACCATAAACTAATGCGACTTTAGAGTCTGTCAAATTATCTGCATCAATTACTTTCGACTCTTTCATTTCTTCATACAAGTCATTACCTTCTCTTGTTCTCTCACCTACACCGCCAAATACAGAGACACCTCCATGCGCTTTAGCAATATTGTTGATTAATTCCATAATTAATACTGTTTTACCTACTCCAGCACCGCCGAATAACCCAATCTTTCCTCCTCTTCTGTATGGTGCTAATAAATCAACTACTTTAATTCCTGTTTCAAAAATAGACGGCTTTGTTTCTAGTTGTGTAAATAATGGAGCTCCTCTGTGAATGGGTAGCGATTCTGATGAATTTATTTTACCTAAGTTATCTACAGGTTCTCCTAATACATTAAATATTCTACCTAATGTTGGTATACCTACGGGTACTGTTATTGGGTTTCCAGTGTCCATTGCTTCCGTACCTCTTCTTAGTCCTTCTGTTGAGCTCATTGCAACAGCCCTAACTTTATTGTCTCCTAACAATTGTTGAACTTCACAAGTTATTGTATTATCTGGTCCCTCTAACTTTAAAGCATTAAATACTTTTGGAAGTTTCCCTGTTGGGAATTCAATATCTAAAACAGGTCCAATAATTTGTATGACTGATCCTTTTTCTGTTGATGTAACCATATTTTTAAATTAATTAAGATTTAGTCAATAGATAATATTTCTTATATTTTGTTTGCTTCTATCCACCAGTATACCATATTTTATATATTGTTATTCTTTATTACTTATTCTGCCTGTTGTCTTTAACCAATTTTGGGCTTCAATATAATTATTAGGGGCTAGTGAAATCGCTTGTGTCCAATATTTTGCGGCTTTTTCGAACATTGATTTAGATATTGTATTTTTTTTTTGATTGGCTGCTTTTATACCCTGATAGTGGTATATTACAGCTATATTATTTAATGCTTGAGGTAATTTTGAGTTTAACTCTAATGCTTGATGATAATACTCTAATGCTTTAATATGTTCCCCATTGCTTGCATAAATTAATCCAATGTTATATAATATGTATGATCTATCATAAGGATCCTCTTCTAGAAGTAAAGCTTCATAGTAATATTCTAAAGCTTCTGCGTATTCACCTTCAGATTGAGCTGACATCCCATCCCTGTAGTAATAAAATGCTTTTTTTTCTTCTTTGCTAGTAGGCAAAATTTTTAAGATGATATCAGCTAGTACTGTAAAAGTCTTGTCAATAAAATTATCATTTTTTTGTAAACGAGGCATCGTAACAAGTCCTTATTTATTTTTAATTTATATCTTATACTATAATTTATTATTCTTTAAATAAAAAATATAGTTGATACTTATTTTTTACTAATCCTTAAACATATCTATTATTATAATATCATGCCTAATTTTATTCCATCTGACAAAGTATTATATTTAAAATACCCTAAACTGGTTAATACCTTTAAAATAGAAAATATAAAGCAACAAGGTTTCCTAAAGACTTTAAATGAATCTATTAATAATATCGAACAAAAAGCTTTGGACTCAAATATTACACCTAAATTTGATAAAAAAAGTAAAATTGTTGTAAATCATGCAAATTCATCTGATAACAGAAAAAATAAGGGAAAAATTAATAAAAAAAATAGAAGAGGTAATTCTATAGATAATGATGATATATTTCTAGATAGTAATAATAATATTTTTACTCAAAGTTCTAACAAACTTAATAAATATAGAAAAAAAGAAAACTCTAAATCTAGTAATATAAATAACATAAGCCCTGATAATAATGTAAATACAATTAATAAAAATATATTAATTAATGCACCTTTAAGTCTAAAAGAACTTGCAGAAAAATTACAATTGACAGATGCTGAAATCATAACATACTTATTTTTAAAGGGTGTTTTTGTGACTATAAACGATGTTATTGATATTAATTTAGCTAAAGATGTGGCTAAAAGTTATAATTTTAATGTAATAGATAAATCATTAGATGTAGAATTTAATAATAATAGTCTAATTCATAGAAGTAATAATAATGCTAAGATTCTTCATAAACGAGATCCTATTATTACTATCTTTGGTCATGTAGACCATGGTAAAACAACTTTACTGGATGCTATATTAAAAACTAATTTTGCTCAACAAGAATCTGGTGGTATTACTCAATCGATTAATGGTTATGAAGTTGAGTGGTTATATAATTCTTTATATTATAAGTTATTTTTTTTGGATACCCCAGGACATGAAGCTTTTTCAATGATGCGTTTAAGAGGTGCTAAAATTACTGATATTGCTTTAATTGTAATAGCTGCTGATGATGGATTAAAACCACAAACAATTGAATCTATTAAGTATATTTTAGAAATGAAATTACCATATATTATTGTTATCAATAAAGTTGATAAACATGATATTAATATTTTAAAAGTAAAAGAAGAATTAGTGCACCATGGTATAGTTTGTAAAGAATGGGGAGGAGATGCTCCCGTAATTGAAATTAGTGCTTTAATGAATAAAAATGTTGACTTGTTATTATGTAATATTTGCTCTTTATCTGAAAAACAAAGTTTAACGGCGGATCCTACTAATTTGGCACAAGGCACAGTATTAGAGTCTTATATAGATAAAAAACAAGGTATTCTTGCTAATATTGTTATTCAAGATGGTACTTTAAAAATAGGTGATTTAATTGTTGCTGGTAACATTGAAGGTAAAGTTAAAAATTTATTCGATTCAAAAAGAAATAAAATAGCTACTGCTGGACCATCTTCAATAGTTCAAGTTCTAGGTTTTTCTAAGTTTCCTCATTCAGGTATTTTATTTCAAGTTTTCAATAATGATAAAAATTGTAAAAATTTAATAAATAATTTTACTAAAATTAACAAGGACATAGTCAGTAAAAATTTAAAATTATTAAATAAACGAGTTGTTTTAGATAATCAAAATTCTTTAAAACAATTTAAATTAATCCTTAAAACAAATACTCAAGGTTCATTAGAAGCTATCCTAGATGCATTGTTTAAAATTCCTCAAACTAAAGTTCAATTAAATGTTATTTCATCAGATACAGGAAATATTTCTAGTACAGATATCGAATTAGCTTTAGCTGCTGATGCTTTAATTATAGGTTTTAATATAGATGTTTCTAATTATATTAATAATTTAGTAAAACAAAAAAATTTAACTTTAAAAGTTTTTGATATTATTTATAATTTAATTGATTACCTCCAAGAGTCTATGTTAGATCTAATTGAACCTGAATACAATTATACTTTTATTGGTCGTGCACTAGTTCAGACAGTTTTTAATATGAATAAAGGTTCTGTTGCAGGATGTTTAGTCCAGCAGGGTAAATTGAAAAAAATGTCTTATATCAAAGTTTATAGCAATAGTTTAATTGTTTATGAAGGTTTTTTAACTTCTTTAAAGCGAGTTAAAGATGATGTGGCTGAAGTGCTTCAAGATAATGAATGTGGAGTAATGTGTGATTATACTAACTGGAAAAATTTGGATACTATCGAAGCTTTTGATCTTAATGAAAAAATAAAGTCTTTATAATTTTGTATATTTAAGTTGGAATTTTGCTAAAATTTTAATATTATATATAATTTTACTGTTATCAAAAAACTACAAGATTATTACTTGTAGTAATTCATCATGGTTATTTTTTTATTTTATACTGATTTAATCTCTATTTAAAAAAGGTAGTAATGCTAAAATACGTGCTCTTTTAATAGATTTAGTTATTTGTTTTTGTTGTTTAGAATTCAAGCCTGTTGATCTTCGAGATAAAATTTTACCCTGATCATTAATAAATTTTCTTAAAATGTCAACATCTTTATAGTTTAAATTTTCTTTATTCTTTAATTGATTCTTTTTTTTTGATAAAATCATACTTTAATTATTTAATTTCTTTAAATGTATTATGAGTATTACAATATGGACAAAATTTATTTAATTCTAGTCTTGCAGGTGTGTTTCTGCGATTTTTTAAAGTTGTATAACGAAAATTTCCTTTTTTTCGTTTTATAGTATTATCATTACTACTTTTACAAATACATTCTAACGTAACTGTTATACGAGCCCCTTTATTTTTTCCCATTGTTAATATATTAATCTTATTAATTTATGACAAATATGAAATTATTTATATTAGGTATCAATTATAAACTAATATATGAGTATTGTACATATTCAAATACTAATGTTATAATTGTAGGACATTAATTGTAGACCTAATTTTAATTTTAGTAAATATTTTATCAAATATTTTATGCCAAATAATTTATCTGCTTCTAAAAGAGCTAAGCTTGCTTCAAGAAATTATTCACGAAATAAAACTTATAAAGTAGCTATTAAAAAGTCTATTAAACGATATTTACTAAATTTAAATAATCCTGATAATACATTAAAAAATTTATCAATAGTATATCAAAAAATAGATAAAGCTGTAAAAAAAAGAGTATTACATAAAAATAAAGGTGCTCGTAAAAAATCTAGATTAGCAAAAATGACAAGTTTGTTAGCTAATTAAATATAAATTGCTTTTCTACTTATAACTAATTATAAAAAATGTTTTGTACTTATTTTCTATTGTTTTCTAATTAATTATTAATGTAAAACGTATTTTTTATATATTAATAGTTCAAAATAATTAATAAGAAAATAAGTACATACATTCTTTCCTGTATTAATAATTTATTTATCCTATTGACTATTTGGAGTTTTAAATGTCAAATACAAAAATTCCTATATCTTTAATTCCTGATCTTGCAGAGATTCAAAAAAAAAGTTTTAAATGTTTTTTAGAAGAAGGTCTAGTCGAAGTTTTAGATTCATTTCCAATTATAACTGATCCTACAGGTAAATTAGAGTTACAATTTTTTGGAAAGGATTATAAGCTAAAATTTCCTCGTTATAGCGTTCGTAAAGCTAAGAGTCGTGATAGAACTTATAGTGCTCAAATTTATATTCCCTGTAAGTTAACTAGGAAAGATACAGAATTTATAAAAAAAAATAAAAATCTTGACTATACTACATTACATAAGTATCAAGAAAAAAGTACAAAATATAAAAAAAAACAAATTTTTATAGGTGACTTACCTTTAATGACTAATAGGGGTACATTTGTAATATCAGGTATAGAGAGAATTATTATTAATCAAATTGTTCGTAGTCCTGGTATATATTATAAAAAAGAATTAGATAAAAATAGTAAGCCATTGTATAGTGCAAGTCTTATTTCGAATAGAGGCTCCTGGTTAAAATTTGAAATTGACATGAAAAATCAAATATGGATAAAAATTGATAAAAATTATAAGGTTAATGCTTTTATTTTTTTAAGGGCTATTGGTCTAACCGTCCAAGAAATAAAACGCAAGTTCAGCAAGTATTCTTTTCTAATTGATGCATCTAGTTTGTATGAAGAAAAAGAATTGTATAAAGAAACTGGTAAATCTTCTGTTGAGCAAGTTACTGATGAAGAAGCTCTCTTAATTGTTTATAATAAATTACGTCCCAATGAACCTTCTACAATAACAGTTGCTAAACAAATGCTTTATACTCGTTTTTTTGATCCTAAAAGATATGATTTAGGAGAAGTGGGAAGGCATAAGATTAATAAAAAACTGAATTTAAAAATTCCTAATAATTTCCGTGTTTTATCTCCCCAAGATATTATCACTGCTTTAGATTATTTAGTAAATATTAAAGAACAAAATATCGGTACATTTGATGATATTGATCATTTAGGAAATCGAAGAGTTCGTTCTGTAGGCGAATTATTACAAAATCAAATTCGTATAGGTCTTAATCGTTTAGAAAGAATTATGCGTGAACGTATGATGATTTGTGACTTAGATTCATTAAGTTTATCTAATCTAGTAAACCCCAAACCTTTAATGGCATCAGTTCGTGAATTTTTTGGATCAAGTCAATTGTCGCAATTTATGGATCAAACTAATCCTTTATCTGAATTAACACATAAAAGGAGAATTAGCGCCTTGGGCCCAGGAGGTCTAAACAAAGATAGAGCAGGTTTTGCAGTTAGAGATTTACATCCTAGTCACTATGGAAGAATTTGTCCTATCGAAACTCCGGAAGGTCCTAATGCAGGTTTAATTGGTTCATTAAGCATTTATGCGAAAGTTAATAAATATGGTTTTATTGAAACACCTTGCTATAAGGTTAATGATGGTCAAATCTTAAATCAATTTCTTCCTAATTATATTGCAGCTGATGAAGAAGATGATTTAAAAATTGCTCCAGCAGATATCTTAATTGATAGTAATAATTATATTAAATACAAAAATATCCCAGTTAGGTATAGACAAGAGTTTATAACTTCAACAAAAGAGGAAGTTGATTATATAGCTGTTTCACCTATTCAAGTAATATCAGCTGCGACTTCTCTAATTCCATTTTTGGAGCATGATGATGCTAACCGTGCTTTGATGGGATCTAATATGCAAAGGCAAGCAGTGCCGTTATTATATCCTGAAAAACCTATTGTGGGAACAGGTCTAGAGGTGAAAATGGCAAAGGATGCTGGTATCATTCTTTGTAGTAAAAAGTCGGGTAGAGTAATTTATGTATCAGGTACAAAAATTGGTATTCAAGATATTGAAGGGAAAATTATACATTATAGAATAAAAAAATATTATCGTTCTAATCAAGATACTTGTATAAATCAGCGTCCTGTAGTTTGGCCTGGAGAAAAAGTAGAAATCGGTCAAGTGATAGCTGATGGTGCATCTACTGACATTGGGGAAATTTCCCTTGGACGTAATATTCTCGTAGCTTATATGCCCTGGGAAGGTTATAATTATGAAGATGCTTTTTTAATTAGTGAAAGTTTAGTTTACAATGATTTGTATACGTCTATTCATATTGAAAAGTATGAAATAGAATGTAGGCAAACTAAACTAGGGCCTGAAGAAATTACTCGTGACATTCCTAATGTCAGTGACTCTTCAATTCGTATGTTAGATAAGCATGGTATCATTGTTGTTGGTTCTTGGGTTGATTCTGGTGATATTCTTGTAGGTAAAATTACTCCTAAAGGTGAATCTGATCAATTGCCTGAAGGTAAATTATTAAGAGCTATATTTGGAGAAAAAGCTAGGGATGTTAAAGATACATCGTTAAGACTACCAAATGCAGCAAAAGGTAGAGTTGTAAATGTTAAAATTTTTAATCGTCAAAAAGGAGATGAATTACCTCCTGGAACTAATTTAATTATACGTATATACGTTGCACAAAGAAGAAAAATTCAGGTTGGAGATAAAATGGCAGGTAGACATGGAAATAAAGGGATTATCTCTAGAATTTTACCTAAACAAGATATGCCTTTTTTGCCAGATGGTCAACCTATAGATATTATTTTAAACCCACTTGGTGTTCCTTCTAGAATGAATGTAGGACAATTGTTTGAATGTTTATTAGGTTTAGCAGGACAATATTTATGTAAACGATTTAAATTATTACCTTTTGATGAAATGTATGGCCAAGAAGCTTCAAGAGCTTTCGTAAACCAAAAATTAAAACAAGCAAGTTTATTATCTAATGAAAAATGGCTTTTTAATAATTATCACCCTGGTAAAATGATGCTATCTGATGGAAGAACGGGGCAATGTTTCGATAATCCAATTACTGTAGGCAAAGCATATATCTTAAAATTAGTTCACTTGGTAGATGATAAAATACATGCAAGGTCTACTGGTCCTTATTCACTAGTTACTCAGCAGCCGTTAGGTGGACGTGCACAGCATGGAGGACAAAGATTAGGAGAAATGGAAGTTTGGGCTTTAGAAGCTTTCGGTGCTGCTTATACTCTACAAGAATTATTGACGGTTAAATCAGATGACATGCAAGGTAGAAATGAAGCTTTAAATGCTATTGTAAAAGGTAAGCCCATACCCAAACCTGGTACTCCCGAATCATTTAAAGTATTGATGCGTGAATTACAATCGTTAGGTTTAAATATAGCAGTTCATAAGTTAGAGTTAAACAAGAAGCATGAAATAAAAAACAATGATACAGATTATTATAACTACAAAACTACTAATGTAACAGCAACAGACACTTTTTAATATTTAAATAAGAATTAATAATAATGTTTAATTTCTATTTTAAGGGTATAATATTTTATGATAAAGCTTGAGCATCATTTTGATTATGTAAAGATAAGCCTAGCTTCTCCTAATGTGATTCGTTCGTGGGGTGAAAGAACTTTGCCAAATGGTCAAATAGTAGGTGAAGTTACTAAGCCTGAAACCATTAATTATCGTACGTTAAAACCAGAAATGGATGGTTTATTTTGTGAAAGAATCTTTGGGCCAGTAAAAGATTGGGAATGTCATTGTGGTAAATATAAAAGATTTAGATACAAAGGAATTGTTTGTGAAAGATGCGGCGTTGAAATAACTGAATCCAAAGTTAGAAGAAATAGGATGGCATACATTGAATTAACTGCACCCGTTACCCATGTTTGGTATCTTAAGGGTAGTACCAGCTATATTTCTTTAGCTTTAGATTTAACGAGCAAAGAAGTTGAAAAAATAGTATATTTTCATTCTTATATTGTGATTAATCCAGGAGATTACAATAAGCTTTACTATAAACAATTATTGGAAGGCTACGAGTGGAGAGCCTTAGAAGATAAATTGTATCCTCAATCTTCTAATTTATTTGGTATTGAGGTAGGTATAGGCGCAGAGGCTATTCATCAATTATTAAAAAAGCTTGATTTAAAAAGTACTGTTGATATTCTACGTGAAGAATCATTGAAGCCTTCTAAATTTATGAAAAAAAATTCTCCTAAATTTAATAAAAAAATGAAAAGATTGAGGTTGTTAGAGAATTTTCTTTCTACAGGTGCAGATCCCTCATGGATGATTTTTTTTGTTATACCTGTTATTCCACCAGATTTAAGGCCAATGGTTCAACTTGATGGGGGAAGATTTGCAACAGCTGATTTAAATGAATTCTATAGAAGAATTATTAATAGGAATAATCGTTTAGCCAGACTTAAAGCTATTCTAGCACCAGAAATTATTATTAGAAATGAAAAACGTATGCTTCAAGAAGCTGTAGATGCTCTAATGGATAATGGGCGTCGTGGTCGAACAGTTGTAGGCGCAAATAATAGACCTTTAAAGTCATTATCAGATATTATAGAGGGTAAACAGGGGAGATTTCGACAAAATTTGTTAGGTAAAAGAGTTGATTATTCAGGGCGTTCTGTTATCGTTGTTGGTCCCGATTTAAAATTAAATCAATGTGGTCTGCCTCGAGAAATGGCTCTAGAATTATTTCAGCCTTTTGTTATTCATCGTCTAATTATTCAAGGATTAGTTAACAATATCAAAGCCGCTAAAAAATTAATTCAAAAAAATGACTCTATAGTATGGAGCGTCTTAGAAGAAGTTATACATGGTCATCCTGTACTGTTAAATAGAGCTCCTACATTGCATCGTTTAGGTATACAAGCATTTGAGCCTATTTTAGTTGATGGGCGTGCTATTAAATTGCATCCTCTGGTTTGTCCGGCGTTTAATGCAGATTTTGATGGTGATCAAATGGCTGTACATATACCTTTATCACTAGAGGCACAAGCTGAAGCTAGACTATTAATGTTAGCTCCTCATAATTTTTTATCACCAGCAACAGGGCATCCTATTATTATGCCTAGTCAAGATATGGTACTAGGTTGTTATTATTTAACCACCCAAAATGCTTCTGCAATTAATGGAGATGGTCATTATTTTGCGAGCTTAGAAGATGCAGTATTAGCCTATGAAAATAATCAAATTGATTTACATGTATTTATATGGATTCGTTTTAATGGTTTATTATATGATAATAATGATAATAGTAAAATTTTAAATAAATTATCTATTGAAGATTATCAAATAATTTATTTTAAAAATAAAATTGTTAAATTAGATAAGTATAACAAACTTTTAGTTACTTATATTCGTACCACTGTTGGACGTATTTTGTTTAATAAAGCAATATACGAATCATTAATAATTGAATAGTTTAAGATTTAGAGGATATATATTAATCATGAATAATATGTTTTCAAAAGTATATTTTTTTAATACGGTCATGAACAAATCGGAATTAAAAAAGTTGATTACTTGGGCTTTTAGAAATTATGGTATTGCTCGTGCTTCTAATATGGCTGACAAGTTAAAAGATATTGGTTTTTTTTATGCAACTAAAGCAGGTCTTTCTTTAAGTTTAGAAGATCTAAGAATACCTCCTACTAAAAATAAGTTAATCAATAAAACATTAAGTTCTATTGTATCAACAGATAATAGATATAAAAGGGGAGAAATTACTGCTGTTGAAAGGTTTCAAAAAATAATTGACACTTGGAATGATGCTAGTGAATCTATAAAGTCTGAAGTAATTGAATACTTTAAAAATACGGATCCTCTCAATTCAATATATATGATGGCTTTTTCTGGTGCAAGAGCAAATATTTCGCAAGTAAGACAATTAGTAGGTATGAGAGGATTAATGTCTGATCCTCAAGGTCAAATTATTGATTTGCCTATATCAAGTAACTTTAGAGAAGGTTTAACCATTACTGATTATTTTATTTCTTCTTATGGTGCAAGGAAAGGTTTAGTAGATACAGCTTTACGTACAGCTGATTCGGGTTATTTAACAAGAAGATTGGTTGATGTTGCGCAAGATATCATAATTCGTGAGCATGATTGTAAAACTTCTAGAGGTATTTTATTAGAAGAAATGGTGGATAATCAAAAGATTTTAATTCAATTGGGTCAAGCTTTATTAGGTAGAGTTTTAGCTGAAAATATAGTAGATGATTCTTCAAATAAACTAGTGGCTAAGGCAGGAGTAAGTATTAATCCCCAGTTATTAAATGAAATTATGGAACTCAATTTATCTAATATATTAGTTCGATCTCCTTTAACATGTTCTTCTTCACGCTCTGTTTGTCAGCTATGTTATGGTTGGAATTTAGCTCATGGAAGGATGGTAGATTTAGGTGAGGCTATTGGAATTATTGCAGCTCAATCGATAGGTGAACCAGGTACTCAATTAACCATGAGAACTTTTCATACTGGTGGTGTATTTACAGGACAATTATCTGAAAATATTGTTAGCAATCATGATGGTAAATTACATTATTCAGATAACATAAATATTACTAAAACTAGAACAAAACATGGTAATTATGCGATGCTACTCAATAATGATTCTTATATAAGAATTTTAGATACATTCGATAAATTTCATATTATAAATTTACCGAAAGGTTCTCTACTATTAATAGGTAATAATCAAGAGGTTAAAAAAGGTAAAATTTTAGCTGAGTATTCAAGTAGCAATAGATTGATGACAGAAAAAGCTGAAAAAACTATTATTGCTGATTTTGCTGGTAGTGTTCATTTAACTAATTTTTCGAACAATGATTTTAATTCTAAACATAATTTATCTAATATAACAAAACACAATATTGTAATATGGCTACTTTCAGGTAGAGTTTATAATATTCCTGGTGATACTAAATTAATGGTTAATAATAATCAACTTATTAATAAGAATAGTTTGCTGGCGCGAATAGAATTATCAAGTAGGTATAGTGGTCGTATTTATTTAATTAATAATTCTATTAAAAATAATTCTACTAAGTTACTACTAATTGCTTCATCTAAGTTGTATACTAACATTTATGTTTCCGTAAACATTTATCAAGATTATAAAAGATATATTTTAGAGGTAAATAATAAAGATAAATTTATTTTAAAATGTAGACCTAATACGAAAATATTACATCATCAAGTAATAGCAGATATGATATCTGACTCTTATAAAACAAAAACTGGCGGTATTATAAAATATTTAGATTTATTTGTTGAAAAAAATATAATTAAAGATGTTGATGTTAGTAAAGATATTTATGATATTTATGGCTCTGGTTATATTTTATGGATTCCTGAGGAAACACATGTAATTAATAAAGACATCTCTTTATTGTTTGTTAATCAAGGTCAATTTGTCGATGTTGGAACAGAAATCATCAAAAATATATTTTCAAGTAATTCAGGTATGGTTGAGCTTTTAGAAAAAGATGGTATTGTTAGAGAAATTATTATTAAACCAGGTAAATTACATCCATTAAATTTAGATGATTCTTCAGTTAAATTAGATAAGTATAGAGGTTTTTTACGTCCTGGTGAAACTATTTTTACTAACATTAGTGTTGATAAATTAGCATATTGGGAATATATCAATATTTTAGATCAAGATTTTATTTTATTAAGGCCTGTTATTATATACTCTGTACCTCAAAAAAATTTAGTTTTTCAATATTCAAAAAATTCTTTTAAAACAGAAGTAGTAAATTTACATTTAAGACGTAGAACTTGCTTTAAAGATGGCGAAAGAGTAAAATCAATTTCTGGTATTAATTTAATAACTACCCATTTAATTTTAGAATTAAACAAGCAAGATAGTTTCTTAAAATGTTATATGCAGTTAGAAAATGTAAACCTTAAAAGTAATGATTATAATCAACCTTTATTTATGTTGAAGTTTATAACAGCTGATTTTTTATCTCTTAAAAATTCGTATTTTAATAACTATAATGATCTATACACGACAACAAATCTTTTAGTCAAAGATAACGAATATATCCAGTCTAATTCAATTATTGCTCAGACAGATATATTTTCGAAAATTGGTGGTCAAGTTGCTTATATTCAAAACACTAAAGCAGCTAATCGTCGTATTTTAATTGTTGGTCAATCAGATACGCTTAGTTTTTCTTTATATAATAATCAAGCAGTCAAAGTGAAAGTAAACGATTTCGTATATACAGGTGATCATATTGCTACTAATTTAATTACTAATTACTCTGGTAAAATATTATCTATACAAGATAATCAAATAATTCTTAGAATAGGACAACCATATTTAATATCTGCTGGTTCCTTTTTACATGTTTTTAATAATACATTAATTAAAAGAGGAGAAAATATTGCTACTCTTATATTTGAAAGGCTTAAAACAGGTGACATTGTTCAAGGTCTACCAAGAATAGAAGAAATTTTAGAAGCTAGAAAAAAAACTGATTCATCTTTAAATCCCCATATATTTTTAGATGCTAAATTTAAATCTCATTTAAATCAAGGACTAAGTATTGATGATGCCACCCGATTAACTTTTATTGAAATACAATTACTTTTAATTAAAGAAATTCAATTAGTATATCAATCCCAAGGAGTAGATATTGCAGATAAACACATTGAAGTTATAGTTAAGCAAATGACATCAAAAGTTAAAATTGAGAATGGAGGTGATACTGACTATTTACCCGGGGAAATTATTGACTTACAAAAAATTGAGTTAATTAATCAATCATTAATATCGATAAATAAAACGAAAGCTTCTTATTATCCAATTTTATTAGGTATTACTAAAGCTTCATTAAATACCGAGAGTTTTATCTCTGCTGCTAGTTTCCAAGAAACAACTAAAGTTTTAACTGATGCTGCTATTTCTGGCAAATTAGATTGGTTAAGAGGATTAAAAGAAAATGTTATTATTGGTCGTTTAATTCCTGCTGGCACAGGCTTTAATATATATAATGTTTCCCAAAACTACAATTCTAGTAATACCTTACATAATGGTAAAAATTGGTTGAACAGAGATGGAAAAAATAATAATAATTTTGATGATATTATCGTAGATGATAGGAAAAAGTAATCTAATTATATAGTTCTGTATTTTTTTTGTGTTATTATTATCACAATAATATACACTTTTTCTTAGTTAACAGTTTTATCGTTATACAATTATAATAAATTTTTTATGTCTATTATATCTTTAGAAGACTTATTAGAAGCAGGAGTTCATTTTGGGCACCAAGCAAGAAGATGGAATCCTAAAATGTTTCCGTATATTTATACTGAAAGAAACGGTATACATATTATTGATTTAGTACAAACAGCTCAACTGTTAACAGAAGCTTATGATTTCATTAAAAGTTTAGCGACAGAAGGAAAAACATTTTTATTTTTAGGAACAAAACGCCAAGCTGCTGGTATAATTGAACAAGAAGCTTTAAGGTCTAATTCATATTATGTTAATCAAAGATGGCTTGGAGGAATGTTAACAAATTGGATTACTATTAAATCCCGAGTTGAAAGATTAAAAGTTTTAGAGCAACAAGATGAAGCTGGTTTAATAGATATATTGCCTAAAAAAGAAGCTTCTGTTATACGTAAAGAGTTAGAAAAATTACGTAAACATTTAAATGGTATTAAAAATATGAAAAAATTACCAGATGTTGTTATTATTGTTGACCAAAAACGTGAAACAACAGCCATCCAAGAATGTATCAAGTTAGGTATTCCAACTATATGTATGTTAGATACTAATTGTAATCCCGAAATAGTTGATATCCCAATACCATCAAATGATGATGCAATTAGATCTATTAAGTTAATTATAAGTAAAGTTGCAGATGCTATTTTAGAAGGAAAAAATATTTAATAAACGAATACTTTGATAAAAAATATTATTCTACGAATTGTTTATTAAGGAAATATATTATGATAAAAAAAGTTTCTCCAGAAAGTATTAAAGAATTAAGAATAAAAACTGGTGCTGGTATGATGGATTGCAAAAAAGCTTTAGAAGCCTCGGAAGGGCAAATTGATATAGCAATAGAAAATTTGCGTAAAAAAGGTTTAGCATCGGCTGATAAAAAATCTGTTAGGCTTGCAGCAGAAGGTTTAATTCAAAGTTATATTCATCCTGGTTCTAAAGTCGGCGTTTTAGTAGAATTAAACTGTGAAACAGATTTTGTTGCTCGGCAATCTTCATTTCATGATTTAGCAAAAAATATTGCAATGCAATTGGCTGCGTGCCAATCTGTTCAATATGTATCTATTAATCATATACCGGAAGATGTTATTAGAAAAGAAAAAGAAATTGAAATGGCAAAAGAAGATCTTTTTAATAAACCTGATGAAATAAAAAGTCAAATTATAAATGGTAGAATTCAAAAAAGATTAAAAGAGTTAAGCTTGATGGACCAACCGTTTATTAAAAATTCAGAAATTTCAGTAAATGAATTAATAAAAGAACATATCTCTTTGTTAGATGAAAATATTAAAATTAGAAGATTTCAAAGATTTCTTCTAGGCGAAGGTTTAGAGAAAAGATCTAATGATTTAGCTGATGAAGTATTAAAAATGATCTCGCATTAGTTAAATAATATAAATTATTGTAATAATGTACAATATATCTATATATGGATATATAATTATAGGTGATAGTATTATTATTTTAAGTATTATAAAAATCTAAAATAATAAAGTATTATTCATTAATGGTAAGATTTAAATTTATTAAGAGAAAAACAAAATGATTTCGTCACTTATACAATTATCCTCAGTAGAAGTTGGTAAACATTTATACTGGAAAATTGGTGATTATAATATTCATGGTCAAGTATTTATTGTATCTTGGCTAGTTATATCAGTTTTATTAATAATCTCGTTTTTTGGAACAAGAAGTCTTCAAAGAATTCCAAGCCAGTTACAAAATTTTATGGAATTTATTCTAGAGTTTTTGCAAGATATTGCAAAAAATCAAATAGGCGAACATGAATATCGATCATGGGTACCTTATATTTCTACTATTTTTCTATTTATATTAGGTAGCAATTGGGCTGGTGCTTTAATTCCTTGGAAGTTAATTATTTTATCAGAGGGTGAATTAGCTGCACCTACTAATGATATAAATACAACTGTAGCCTTATCTTTATTAACTTCTTTTGCTTATTTTTATGCTGGAATTAATAAAAATGGATTAGGTTATTTTTTAAGGTATATTGAACCGACACCTGTTTTATTACCAATTAATATTTTAGAAGATTTTACTAAACCTTTATCTTTAAGTTTTAGGCTTTTTGGTAATATTTTAGCCGATGAATTAGTTGTATCTGTATTTACTTTATTAGTACCGATTCTAATACCATTACCTGTCATGATTTTAGGCTTATTCGCTAGTTCTATTCAGGCTTTAATTTTTTCAACTTTATCTGCAGCCTATATAGGTGAAGCAATAGAAGGTCATGGTGATCACTAAAAATAATTTATAAAATACAAATTATTCTTGACTAAAAATTTAAAGAAATATGTTAATTGTCTATACTTTATAATCTCTTAAACATTTAATTATGGATTCTATTGTTTCAGCAGCATCTGTAGTAGCAGCAGGTTTAGCAGTTGGTTTAGCCGCTATTGGACCGGGTATTGGACAAGGTAGCGCTGCAGCTAATGCAGTTGAAGGTATTGCTAGACAACCTGAAGTAGAGGGTAAAATTAGAGGAACGTTATTACTGAGTTTAGCTTTTATGGAATCTTTAACTATCTACGGTTTAGTAGTAGCATTATCTCTTTTATTTGCTAATCCATATACAGGTTAAGATTTATTTAACGCTTAGTTTTTTATAATAAATAAAAAAAACTAAGTGTTTTATAGAATAAATTTAATTTACTATATACTATTTTATTTTTTGTATTCAATATGAATAATTTATTATTATCATTTATTGCGCAAGCACTTGATACAGAACCTCCTGGAGGTTTATTCGATTTTAATGCTACGTTGCCTTTAATGGCTTTACAATTTTTAGGTTTAACAGTTATCTTAAACCTATTATTTTATCGGCCAATTAGCCAGATTTTAAATGAGCGGGAAGATTATATTAGAAATAGCTTAACAACAGCTTCTGCTTACTTAGTTAAAGCAGATGAGTTAACTAATCAATATGAATATGAATTAGCAGAATCTCGTAAAAATGCTCAAAACATTATTAAAACTGCTCAACAGGAAGCACAGACTCTTGTCTCAAATAAAATTAAAGAAGCACAGAAAGAAACAGATAAATTATTAGATGGTGCATATCAACAATTAAATATTCAAAAAGAAAAAGCTTTACAAAGCTTAGAAATCGAGGTAGATCGTTTAAGTAACGAGATAAAGGTAAAATTATTAGGAAGTTAAATTAAGTATTTAGAAGAAATATTTTTTGATTATCTAGTATTAGAATTAGGATGTAAACATTAGGAAAACAATTAGAATGCTAATTTTTAATTTAATAGGTCAACAATATTTAAGCATGAATGTTAGTTTTAATTCTAATTTTTTAGAAGCAAACGTTTTAAATATTGTTCTTTTATTATCAGGTTTAATATATGTCTTGAAACAATTTTTAGGCTCAATCTTATCATTAAGGCAGGAAAAAGTATTATTTGCTATTAATGAGTCCGAAGAACGTTTAAAACAAGCAACTGAAAGATTAGATGAAGCTGAAAAGCAATTAGCCCAAACACAAATTATTGTAGATCAAATTATTGCAGAAGCACAAACTACAGCAAAAAATGTAAGTCAATCTATTTTAGATCAAGGAAAAATTGACATTGAAAGATTAACTCTTTCTAGTAAAGATAGTATCAAGTATGCTGAGAGTCAAGTGAGGCAACAAATTCAGCAACAAATTATTGATTTAGCTATAAAAAAAGTAAGTATAAAACTTAGCAATGAGATGACATCAAGTCTCCAAAATAGAATTATAGATACAAATATAATGCAGCTCAAGGATAATATCAATATATGATGAATCAAAGTACGGCAGAAAAAATATCTGTTCCTTATGCTGAGGCTTTATTAGATTTAGCGAAAAATATAAACGTATTATCTGAAACAGAGCAAGACTTATCATTTATTTCTACGACTTTATCTAATTCTAAAGATTTGCAATTATTATTAGCTAATCCTTTAATTAGTGCAGCTGTAAAAAAGAAAGTATTGTTTGAGTTATTCAATGATAAAATTAATAAATTTATATTAAACTTTTTATCCATTTTAGTTGATCGTCGTCGAATTGTTTTATTAAATGTAATTATTAATAAATATTTGCAATTAGCTTATGAATTAAAATCTGTGGTAGTTGCTGATTTATTAACCGCTGTTGAGTTTAATGAATTACAACAAGAAGCAATTGTTAAAAAAATTAAGCTTATTACAAATAGTGATAATGTTAAATTAGTAATTAATACTGATTCTAATTTAATTGGTGGATTTATTGTTAAAATAGGATCTAAAATTATTGATGCTAGTTTATCTGGTAAGTTAAGCCAAATTGCATTGTATCTTAATACAAATTAATAATATATATTATTAATTCCTTAAATAAACAAATTATAACATTTTTAATTATATGGTAAATATTAGACCGGACGAAATAAGTAATATTATAAGTCAGCAAATAAACAATTATAATCAAGATTTACAAGTTGCTAATGTTGGTACTGTTTTACAGGTTAGTGATGGTATTGCAAGAGTTTATGGTTTAGATGAAGTAATGGCTGGAGAATTATTACAATTTGAAGATGATGATCAAACTATTGGTATTGCATTAAATTTAGAAAGTGATAATGTCGGTGTTGTATTGATGGGTGATGGACGTAATATTTTAGAAGGTAGTTCTGTTAAGTCAACAGGACAAATTGCCCAAATACCTGTTGGTGATAACTTTTTAGGTAGAGTAGTAAATCCTTTGGCAAAGCCGATAGATGGAAAAGGATCTCCTAGTAGTAGTGATACTCGACTAATTGAATCTTACGCGCCCGGTATTATTGGTCGTCAATCTGTGTGTGAACCCCTACAAACAGGAATCACTGCGATTGATGCGATGATTCCTATTGGTAGAGGGCAACGTGAATTAATAATAGGTGATAGGCAAACAGGTAAAACAGCAGTTGCATTGGATACTATTATTAACCAAAAAGGTCAAGATGTTATTTGTATCTACGTAGCTATAGGTCAAAAAGCTTCTTCTGTTGCTCAAGTAGTGTCTGTTTTAGAAGAAAAAGGATCATTAGATTATACAATTATTGTTGCAGCAAATGCAGATGAACCTGCAACTTTACAATATATTGCTCCATATACAGGGGCTACTTTAGCAGAATATTTTATGTATAAAGGTAAAGCTACTTTAGTTGTTTATGACGATTTAACTAAACAGGCACAAGCTTATCGTCAGATGTCTTTACTACTGCGCCGACCACCAGGTCGTGAAGCTTATCCTGGTGATGTATTTTATTTACATTCTAGATTATTAGAAAGAGCTGCAAAATTAAATAAGGAATTGGGTAGCGGTAGTATGACTGCTTTACCAATTATAGAAACACAGGCTGGAGATGTCTCTGCTTACATTCCCACTAATGTGATATCTATTACAGATGGTCAAATATTTTTATCTGGTGATTTATTTAATTCGGGTATTAGACCAGCAATTAATGTAGGTATTTCCGTTTCAAGGGTAGGTTCTGCTGCCCAAATTAAAGCCATGAAGCAAGTGGCAGGTAAATTAAAGTTAGAATTAGCTCAATTTGCTGAGCTAGAAGCTTTCTCTCAATTTGCGTCAGATCTAGATAAAGCAACTCAAAATCAATTAGCTCGCGGTCAAAGATTAAGAGAAATTCTAAAGCAATCTCAAAATTCACCTATTATTGTTCAAGATCAAGTTGCTATGATTTATGCTGGTATTAATGGTTATTTAGATGATGTTGATTTATCTCAAATTAATGATTTTATTGTAGCCTTGAAAGAAGACTTATGTAATTCTAAACCTGAATTTGGTGAAAGTATCTCTAATACTAAAAAATTAAGCTCTGAAGCTGAAGAATTGTTGAAACAATCAATAAAAGATGTTAAACAAGCTTTATCAATATAATTTTATTTCGTTGTAATATATTTTAATTTTAGGATAGTATATTCAAATACAAAACTATCCTAATTTACTTATAATATTGAATTATATCCGTATTTTTCTATTTGACTTGCTATGTTTGCATTGCCTGTATATATAATTCTTCCTTTATCCATAATATGTATATAATCAGGCTTTACATAGTCTAATAGTCTTTGATAATGTGTTATTAATAATAGTCCTTTACTATTATTTTGCAATTCATTAATATTATGTGCAATATCTCTTAAAGCATCAACATCCAGTCCTGAATCAATTTCATCTAAGATATACAAAGTGCTACTCAATAATGACATTTGTAGAATCTCATTTTTCTTTTTTTCTCCTCCTGAAAAACCTTCATTAACATTTCTACTCAGAAAATTTGCATCCATATTAATATTTTTGATCTTTTTATTAATTAAATCAAAAAATGATAGTGGATCTAATTCATTCTGACTATTAGCTTTTTGTATCGAATTATATGATAATCTCAAAAAATCTATATTATTTACACCGGGTATTTCTATAGGATATTGAAAACCTAAAAATATACCTTTATGTGCTCTTATATCAGCTTCATCTTTCGTTATATTTTCACCTTTTAAATTAATCTCTCCTTGAGTAATTTGATAATTAGGGTGTCCAGCTATTACTTTTGCTAACGTACTTTTACCAGATCCATTTTTTCCCATAATTGCATGTATTTCACCAGCATTTATTTTTAAATTTAGACCTTTTATAATATCTGAGTTATCAATATTTACATGCAAGTTATTAATATTTAAAATATTTTGTATATTCATTTATTTAACCAACAGTTCCTTCTAATTTTAAGTTAAGTAATCGATCTGCTTCCATCGCAAATTCCATTGGTAAATCATTTAAAATTTCTTTACAGAATCCATTTATCATTAAGCTAAGAGCCTTTTCTATACTAATTCCTCTTTGTAGAAAGTAAAAAATTTGTTCTTCGCCTATTTTTGATGTCGATGCTTCATGTTCGACTTTAGAGTATGGATTTTGTACTTGTATGTAAGGAAATGTATTGGCTTGAGATTTATTTCCTAGTAATAAAGAGTCACATTGAGAATAATTGCGAGAATAATTTGCCTTTGGCCCTATTTTAACAAGCCCACGATAGCTATTTATAGAATGTCCAGCCGATATTCCCTTTGATATAATTTTACTTCTGGTGTATTTACCGATATGTATCATTTTACTTCCTGTATCAGCTTGTTGATAATTGTTTGTTAGGGCAATAGATGAGAATTCTCCTAAAGATTTTTTTCCTAATAATATACAGCTAGGATACTTCCATGTAATTGCCGAACCTGTTTCTACCTGTGTCCATAAGATTTTAGAGTTTTCTCCTATACAAATACCTCTTTTTGTTACAAAATTATATATTCCACCTTCTCCTTTATTATTTCCTGAATACCAATTTTGTACCGTTGAATATTTTATTGTTGCATTTTCTAAAGCTATTAGTTCAACTATTGCAGCATGTAATTGATTGTTATCAAATTGTGGCGCTGTACAACCTTCTAAATAACTAACATAACTATTTTTATCAGCTATTATTAAAGTTCTTTCAAATTGTCCTGATTCTTTATTGTTTATACGAAAATATGTAGATAGCTCTAACGGGCAATGTGTATTTGGTGGAATATAACAAAATGAGCCATCACTAAAAGTTGCTGAGTTTAAAGCTGCATAGAAGTTGTCTCCTACAGGTACGACTGATCCTAAATATTTTTGAATTAAATTAGGATATAATTTAATAGCTTCGGTAATAGAACAAAAAATTACACCAACATCAGCTAACTCTTTCTTAAAAGTTGTAGCAATAGAAACACTATCAAAAACTGCATCTATCGCAACATTGCTTAACCTTTTTTGTTCATTTAGTGAAATTCCTAGCTTATTAAATGTTTCTAGAATTTCTGGATCTACGTCTCCTAATTTTTTAATTTTTTTTTTAGTTTTCGGTACACAATAATATAATATATTATTGTAATCAATTTTGGGATAAAGTAATTTACTCCAAGTAGGTTCTTTCATTTTTAACCATTTTTCATATGCTTTTAATCTAAAATTTAGTAAGTATGAGGTTTCTTTTTTATTCTCAGAAATTAATTTAATTATATTTTTATTTATTCCCTTAGGAAAATACTCTGAGTCTATATTTGTAGAAAAACCATATTTATACGATTCATTTAATAAATTATTTAATTTTATATTTTGTTTATTTATGTTTTTTGTCATAATTTATATATTTTAAGCACTTTTAACCTTATTTATAATATTATTATATAAACAATAATATGATTCAAGTCATAAAAAAATGTTACTAAATTTTAAAGTTTTTTTCACACAACTCTCGTAACCAAAGACTGCGTGATATATAATATGCTTCACTATATATCATCAATATATATTTCCTAATACTTTTTTTTAAAATAGAATATACAAGAAAATATCTTAATTTTGATTTATATTTTAATAGTATAGAATAAAATATAGTATTTAGGTTATTTATTACTCTTTGTAGAAATTGAGATGTCAAGGATAAAATAAAAATAAATTTGTAATTTATATTGCTTTTATATATATTTATATATTTTAGTGTATTCAAATAAAAATAAATGATGGACTCATATTTAGTACTTTTTAGTATAAAATCAATTATACTTAAATAGATAAATTGCAAGTTAAATATTTTAATAATAAATTGAGGAATTACATAAATATTAAATATAATGGTAAAGCTTTCTATCATGCAGGTATAATTATAGTAAGAAATGCTTTTTATTTGATTTGGCAAATAAATTTTTATAGAAGAACTATCTAAAATTTTGTTTTTGTAAATATATTGAGAAAGATATGTATAATAACTTAAATTTATTATATAAACTAAATTTTTTTTATATTTTATATAATAATATAAATAAGTTAAAAATATAAACAAGTATAATTTAATTGTGTAATTTGAATAAGGTATGATATTCAAAAAAATAAAAGCAATAAATATTTTTTTACTTGTATTTACTCTGTGCATTAAATTAATAGGAGAACTAAAATATTGGTTGTAAAACGACAAATACGATAAACTCATGGATTATAATTAATAATATTAATTTTAATTTAAACTATTATTAATATAATATTTAGATAGTTAAATTTGTAAACTTACTATATTTAGAATATATTAACTTTAAGTTTTTAAGGCTTAATTATTTTACTATTTATAATATTAATAGAAATATAAAATATTATTATCGAATTATTTTTTTATGAGCTTATTGATTATAGGTAGTACGGGAACATTAGGTAGACAAATTGTGAGAAGAGCTTTAAATCAGGGTTTTCAAGTAAAATGCTTAGTTAGAAATTTTCGTAAAGCAGCTTTTTTGAAAGAATGGGGTGCTGAATTAATTTATGGTGATCTAAGTATCGCTGAAACTATACCTATGTCATTGTATGGCATCAGTGCTATTATTGATGCTTCTACTACTAGATCTTATGATTTGTTTAATGCTAGAAAAATAGATTTAATTGGAAAATATATATTATTAGAATCAGCAAAAAAAGCAAAAATCAAGCATTACATATTTTTTTCTATCTTAGATGCTAATAAATATTCTGATATACCATTGATAAATTTAAAATTATTAATTCAGAATCGATTAATTAAATCTGATTTGTGTTATACAATCTTTAATATTTCTGGTTTTTTTCAAGGTTTGATTACTCAATATGCTGTGCCAATATTGGATCAAAAAACAATTTGGTTAACTGAAGAGTCCCAGTCAATTTCATATATCGGTACTGAAGACATAGCAAAAATAGCAGTTAAAAGTCTATCTATTGTTAAGTCAAAACATAAAAATTTTCTTTTAGGTGGACATCGTGGCTGGACTTCTCTAGAAGTTATTAATTTATGTGAAAAAATATGTGGTAAAAAAGCTAAAATTTCAAAAATTTCTATTAAGATGCTTATTTTCTTAAAAGACATCACTAATTTATTTCAGTGGAGTTGGGATATTTCTGCAAGATTATCTTTTATATCTCTATTATCAACAATGGATGATTATTCTAAATCTTTTAATGAGACTCTCAAGGTTTTTAATTTACAAAAAAATGAAATTGAATTTCTTGAAGTTTACTTGCAAGAATATTTTCAGAAAATAATGAGTAAATTAAAACAATTAAATTATAAAGTACTAAATGATGAAAAAAACAATAATGACTTAAAATTTTAATATAAAAAATGTTATTTATGCATTAAAATATAAAGTAATAGTACAAAATCTATAAATAAAATATGAATTTTATTATTATATATACTGATTATTAATACATTTCTTCACTATTGATTAAGGAAATTTGTTATGCTGACATTAAAAATATTTGTTTACACAACCGTTATTTTTTTTATATCACTATTCTTTTTTGGTTTTTTATCTAACGATCCCTCAAGAAACCCGAATAGGAAAGATTTAGAGTAAATTAGAAAAATGTATTAGCATCTTTTTATTATCATTAGATGCTAATAAATATTACTTATTTATTTATTTTTTTTATGTAAGATGTGAATAGTATAAATAAATATTGATTTTGTTTTTTTAATAAACTAAATGAGATTTTTACATTTTCACTAGCAGAATATATATATTCTTGATATATCAATTCTTTATAATTAATTTCTTTTTCAATTTTTATTAAGTTTTTATCAAAAATCTTTACATTGTATGTTTCATTAAAATTGTTTTTAAATTTTTTTATATGTAAGTTATCATCTAATTGATATAAAAAATTAGCACGATCATTTTTGAATAATAATTTGGTATTGATCTGTTTTTCTATATCTTTGAGAATTTCAAAATTTTCTTCATATTTATATTCCGATTTATTTTTTAGTAGATATAAACTTTTCTTCGTTGTCCATTGACCGCAAAAAGAATCCAAATAATAATAGTTATTCATAGATAATCTATATAATGAGTAAAGGTTTTATATAAAAATAAAATAATTGTTCTTTATATGAACTTATCGCTATTTCAAGTCTGAGACTTGATATATATTCTATTGGTATATAGATTTGTGTACCTATTCCTAAATAAAGAGGTGAATTGTCGAAATTTTTATTTATTATAGAATATCTTTTTTTTTGATTAGATTTATATTCATAATATAAATATATAAAAAATTTTTTATTAATATATAATTGATATTCAACTTTTATTATAATATATTTACTAAAATGTTGTAAAATATTTTGATATTGATATAAATGTCCGATAAAAATATTTAAGTTTATAATAATAGATAAAACATTTTCATATTTTATGAATTTCGGCATGCTATGTAGCCTATCATAATTTAATTTAATATGATGCAAATAAAATTTGTATGATTGAATATATCTAATCATTTCTGAATGAAAATTAATATAAATTTTATAATAAATCATTAAATCATTTCTAGTAAGCAGATATATATAACTATATTTAATTTTTATTTTATATATGAATAAAGTATTCTTTTTTATTTTATTAAAAAATTTCAGCTTATAAATATTAATAAAATTGTGAAAATTATTATAGTGATAAAAGATAGAATATTTTATACTATTTTTAAAGTGGTTATTATTTAATGTTTGTATTATTTGTATTTTGTTTAGGTATTTTGTAGATAATTTAATTTTTATTATTAATATTTTCCTTAAATAATCATAACTATAATTATGGATTATATTTTTAGAGTAATATTTTAAAACATATATATTCTGAATAATAATTTTTAATTTTTGATTTATTCTCGTGCTATTATTAATGTTAAGTTTATTATATATTAAATGATAATATCTCCAGATAAATTTATTATTAAATTGAATGTTAATAAATATATTTAAAATTGTACTTTTGTATTTTATATTACGATGTGCAATATTATATTGATATATAAAATTTTTATATATATTAAATATTAATTTTCGTATTTTCTTGATATTATCATTCTTGATAGAATGTAACACTATTCTAAAATAATTTTGAACAAGGACATTTTTATTAAAAATAGATAATTTATTAAAATTTGATAAATTATATTTTACAGTAATATTAATATTATTTAAATTATATTCAACTTTATACTTAATATAATTAATAAAATATTTCTGTTTAAGATTAATAATTTTACTTTCTAAATCATGAATATTAAGTGTCTTTCCAGATAGAATATCTAATTCTTTTTTTATAATGTAATTTAGTTGATTAATTTTTATCTTATCCTCTAGATTTGTTACAATTTCATCGTATATACAATAACTATTTAAAATTTCCCCTTCAAAAATATTAATTTTAACTTCATTCGTTTCTTGAAAATAAGTATAATTAACTTTATTCCACTCAAACCCTTTTACTTTATACCATCTATTTATTTGACTTATACTAAAATTTATTAATTTATAATTAATAGGTAAACCTACTTGAGACTTAAATAATTTAATTAAAAAATTTTTAGGTATGTTTAATTTTTTATATCTATAAATTTTAATTTTTTTTAAAATAGCATTTGTTCTTATGCGAAAAATAATATATTTAGACTTATTTATATAGAGATAATTATATTCAATTTTATTAAAATATCCTGATTCTTTTACCTTACACATTAATTTATTCATAAATGTTTTATTGAATACTTTTATTTTAAATAAAGTTAAAACAGTTTTTGATACCTCCGGTCTTAAATTTTTATTTATTTTAGAATGAAATTTTAAATTATGTATCTTCTTTGATGTCTCATTTATACTATTATTTTTTACATTATAAATTAAATTTATATTGAATGAAGAATTTTTTAATAGAACAATAATTTTGTTAAAATAATTATTGTAAAGAGAGTAAAATAAAAGCATTATTCTTGACTTATTTTAAGTATCCTTCTATGTAAAATTAATATTACTAAACAAATAATTTATAATATATTTTTTATATAATTTAATCAAATTTATTATTTATTTGAAATATATAAAAAAATATTATTATGAAATATTGGAATTTAAAAAAATTTAACCAATTAGATTTAGAAAAAACAGGTATTATTCCTAGATCTATAATTAAATTGTTTGATAAATTTAAGCAAGAGTTAAATCCTAATTCAGAAATAGAAGCCCTAGAAGAATTTAAAGTAGCTAAATATCAAACATTAGCATCAATTAAATATATTTTAATATTACTTATAATACCGATCTTAATAAATCAAATTGCTAAAATATTTTTACTTAGTCCTATTATTAATTATTTATGGAACAAAAACAGTCAATATGTTTTTCTTAATCAATCTCAGGAAGAGAGAGCTTTTGCTGATTTGCAAAGATTCGAAGAAAAATTACATTTTGATATTTTAATTGGAAAAATGAATAATCAATTATCTTATAGTGTTCACGATACAGTTAAAGATAAGGCATTAGAGCTTGCATCTACTTATTCAAATGAGAGCTCTAATGCAATTAAAAATATATTAGCTGATTTTATTTCGATTATTATTTTTACTACAATTTTAATCTTTAATAAAAGACAATTCTCAATTTTAAAATCTTTTATTAATGAATATATATACAGTTTAAGCGATACAGCAAAAGCATTTCTTATTATTTTATTTACTGACATATTTGTTGGTTTTCATTCACCGCATGGCTGGGAAATTGTTATAGAAGCAATATTAAGGCATTTTGGCTTACCAGAAAATAGAGATTTTATTTTTATTTTTATTTCTACTTTTCCTGTAATTTTAGATACTATTTTTAAGTATTGGATTTTTAGATATTTAAATCGTATTTCTCCTTCAGCGGTAGCAACATATCATAATATGAATGAATAATATTATTTACTTGTATTTATAAATTTATTATATTATCATGACCTAAGCATCTGTGGCTGAGAGGCCGAAGGCAGCGGACTCATGTGCGACCCGTTTTTAGGTGTTAAAGGTTCATAAATATTAAACCTTTAGCTAACTAAAAATTATGTTTAATTTATAACATAATAAACTATATTTTTTTTGTTAGTGTAAACCTAACTATTCTAAATCATGAATATAATCTACTTATCAATTTAAATCTATAATAACCTTTAATATATTTAAATAAAGCAGATAGGCAGGAAAGTTGATATGACTAGTTAAACTAACCTTCGATTAAAGTACAAATTAAAATATTTAATAAATATTTATGCCCTTAAGCTTAATTATTATGAGTTAATATAAGTATGATTTTTATTAGTGGCAAATGTATATAGAATGGAGTCTAAGTCAACTATATTATAAAAAATATGGAACGGAGTAACTGATTAATATAATTTTTAATATAATCAAAAAATTATTTAAGGTAAAAAAAAATAATCAGTAAGAAGTAATAAAAAGCTGAACAATAATAATTACTAATATTATGTCAATATGTAGGCTGACGTATTACACTTATTTGTATAAAATAATTTGATTAAAGTTATAAAATAGAAATGAAGTATAATTTGAATGTTTATACAAATTGGAAAGTTTTACCATGGAAAAAAATATATACAAGAATTCAAATAATTCAAATAAAAATATATAAAGCTACAAAACAAAATGATTGGCGATATCTCTCTTTATTAAAAAAATATATATTAAATTCAAATGAAGCAAAAGTAATAGCTATAAAAAATATAATAGATAATTTATATATATTTTCTAAGTACAGAAAAAAAATAAAACTTTTTATTCGTAATGAAGATAAATTTAAAATTCTTCTTTCTTTATATAATTACAAATTATACGATAGTAGCAAATTTTATTATATTTTAAATCAAATAAAAGATTATTTAACCTATCTATGTATTAAACCACAATGCGAAGCTAAATTTATATTTAGTTTTTATGAAAATAAAAAAATAAATATATTTAAATATTTTAATTATATAGATACCTGTTTTTTTAAACTTTCTTTGAATAACAAGAATATATTTACGCAATATATTATTAATAATATTAAATTACTAAATGATATAGATCGTAAATTTTATGATGTAATTAATACTAATATTAGTGGTAATTTAATTAGAGATAACAATTTTATTAAACAAGTTTTAATAAATCAATTCGTATATTTAAATGATTTGTTTTTATTATTATCTAATATTTTTTTTGTAGGTACAAATTGGTATCAAAACAATCTTAATATATCTTATCTAACTAAAAACAATAGAACAACATTATATTATAACAACAAGATATTAAATTTAAAATCTGGTATTAATAATAAAATATATCAATATTTATTAATAAAAAATATCAAATTATTCTTGTACAAAGAAAAAACTTTATGTAAATTGATAAAGATAAAATACTTATATAAAAATAATATTCTAGCCAATTTTATATTTATTAATTTTATAAGATTAATATATCCTATTTTTAATTTACTAATCTATGCTTTGTTAAAGAAAAATTCTGGTAATATTTTGTGGAAACACAAAAATATAAAAATAAATAATATCTCCTTTAATATATTTTTTTATAATAAAAAAGTTCAATATATTTATTGTAACTATTGTTATTAACATCATTATTTTATAAAAATAAGTAGTAGCCGTATGAAATTAAAATTTCATGTACGGTTTTGTATGAGAGATTTTAAAAAAAGTCGACTCTAATAATCCGCCATCCTAATAGGACGTCGCTGGTTCGAATCCAGCCAGATGCAATGATCATTATTTATTATATATATAATTCTAAGCGGGTAGCGGGAATCGAACCCGCATCATTAGCTTGGAAGGCTAAGGTTTTACCACTAAACTATACCCGCTTCTTAGAGGTGACTATATCATATCTAACTTAAATTTATCAAATAGATTAGATTAAAACCTATCTTTACTTGATCCCCTCCACAGCAACCCCTAAAAATTTAGCAATATTTATAGCTTGCTGCTCTATCTCTGATAAATTTAATAATTGTTCTACTTTAGTCAAAGGTATTTCCCTTTTATCTTTCATTTTTAGATATAATTCTCTTTTAGGATCTAATCCTTCTTGTATAAAAACTTTGATAGAAGCTATATCTTTTATATTGTACTGTAATTTTAATATACGATTTTTACCAGGAAAACCTAATCTAAAAATAGTAATAACTCCTATATCATTATCAAACTTATTATATCCACTACCTATATTCAGAATAATAGTATACCAAATAAAAATACTAATAAGAATGCCCATTGTTCCATAAAACGTCATTATTACACCTTGAGGTAAAAAGTGGATATCATTAGTATTAAACAATGATATTAATGGTTTTTGAAAATAACTAGATAAACCAATAATAAAAAAACCTAAACTACCCATTAACACTACACTCGACCACCAATAATTGCTGAATCTACGAGATCCAAGTATCTTATCAATTCTTATCTTTGACATATTTATAAGTATTATTTTAGATTTATTAATTGACTATTATAAAAGACTAAATTAGTTTAATTGCTTGTAGTCCAAAGTATAAGCTTAAAGCTAATGTTGTAAATAAAAACACAAATAATAAATAACTGATGAAAAGTGACATTTATAATTACTCCTATTTTTTTCTCTTATTTATTTTATATCATAATTTAAAAGCATGAATTAATTCTAGTTTTTAATTTAGATAAAAAAAAACTTAATATTCCTACGAAAACTATAAATTCTTTGATATTGTATCATATATAAATAACAACATCTGGGAAAACAGATTAATGAAAGATTTTATTCAACCTTACAATAATGATAGTTTTGTAGGTAACTTGTCAACGCCCGTTAGTACATCAAGTTTTACTAAATCATTACTAAGTAATTTACCTATCTATAGAAGAGGATTATCACCTCTATTACGTGGACTGGAAGTGGGTATGGCTCATGGTTATTTTTTAATAGGTCCATTTGATAAATTAGGCCCTCTAAGAAATACTGATGTAGCTTTACTTTCAGGATTTTTATCTGCTGTTGGATTAATCATAATTTTAACTGCATGTTTAGCGATTTATGGTAATGTATCTTTTAATATAGATAAACAAAATACTACAGACTTATTACAAACTTCTGAAGGTTGGGGACAATTTACAGCCGGTTTCTTAGTAGGCTCAGTTGGTGGGGCTGGTTTTGCATATTTATTATTAGCTAATATACCAGCATTACAAAATTTAGGATTAACTTAATAAATTAAGATTTTGTATAGATTTATATAATATTACTTTGTTAATTAGATTACTTGTGATAATAAAGCTAGTAAAGGGACTTGAACCCATAACCTGCTGATTACAAATCAGCTGCTCTACCAATTGAGCTATACTAGCTAAAAATGATTAAATACGAATAATAATAGTATTATTATTAATATTTAATCATATTATTAATATATTTTATTACTGTTCATCTATATTAACTTTCTTTAAGTTACAATCTGTGTAGTAACTAACTGTTTCGTTAAAAAAAATTGACGACCAACCAATCGGTGTATCTAAATTGTTATCATCATTATTCATAATTATGAATTCATGACCTAAATTTAAATCTTGATTATCATAAATTTCTTGAAAATCAAATTTCATAATTAATTCCTTATTATTCCAAAACACTTTTGTACGCTAGTAATATTTTTTGCTTGACTGAATAGCGTTAAAGCTATTATATCATATTTATTAATAATTGTCACTACTTAATAAATAAGTTTTTTTATAATTTTAAATATGTTATAGTCTTATCTTATGTAATGATTTAACTATTTTTGTTGACAACTTAATTTTTAACCAACGTTTTTTTCTTACAGACCATATTCTTTTTGTTTGTAAATTAACATTTTGTTTTTTCTTCGTTCTTACATGTGAATGTGACACGCTGTATCCATTGTTTGCTTTCTTATTAGAGATTTTACATATTTTAGACATTTTGATTATACTCAGTATGATTATTATTTTTTATTTTACTTAAATGTTTCTGTAATGCATTTAGTAAAGTAGATTTAGGAACAGCTCCAATTACGGTGTCAACTTTTTGACCATTAATAAAAATCATAATTGTTGGAATACTTCTAATACCATATTCAGTAGCTGTAGTCGGATTTTGATCTGTATTTACTTTAACTACTTTTATAATATTTTTATAATCATCTGCTATTTGTTCAACTACTGGTGCAATCATTCTACAAGGACCACACCAAGGGGCCCAAAAATCTACTAAAACTAGACATTCAGACTTTATAACTTCTTTATGAAAAGTAGAATCTATCACTTGTGGTACTGACAATATGTTTATCTCCCGGAATTTTCATTTTCTTGACCAATTTTATCACAAAAAAATTTTTTTGACTATTTTTATAGAAACTTTTATACAACTTATTTAAAATGATTAAAAAAAATTATCACTGTTATAAATAATCTTGCGATAAATTGAGATATATATGGTGATAGATTTATATATAAAGTTAGTTAAATTTAATTCAATAAATTATATAGCGATTTAGCGATTTAATTAATTTTATATCTAATGATACTGCCTTAAATTCAAGGAGGAATAAATGTCTAAGTCTGAGTCTGTAGAAGCACGGACACGAATTCAAAACGAACGTTATGAATCTGGTGTAATTCCATACGCAAAAATGGGTTATTGGGATCCAAACTATGTAACTAAAGAAACAGATGTATTAGCACTTTTTCGTGTTAGTCCACAACCAGGTGTTGATCCAGTGGAAGCATCAGCAGCTGTTGCGGGTGAATCTTCTACTGCTACATGGACTGTAGTATGGACTGATTTACTAACAGCATGTGATTTATACAGAGCTAAAGCGTATAAAGTTGAAGCTGTACCTAACGCAACTGATCAATTCTTTGCTTATATTGCTTACGATATTGATTTATTTGAAGAAGGGTCTATTGCTAATTTAACAGCTTCTATTATTGGTAACGTATTTGGTTTTAAAGCTGTAAAAGCTTTAAGACTAGAAGACATGCGTATCCCAGTAGCTTACTTAAAAACATTCCAAGGTCCTGCAACTGGTATTGTTGTAGAACGTGAACGTATGGATAAATTTGGCCGCCCTTTCCTAGGCGCTACTGTAAAACCTAAACTAGGCCTATCTGGTAAAAACTATGGAAGAGTAGTTTATGAAGGTTTGAAAGGCGGCTTAGACTTCCTAAAAGATGACGAAAATATTAACTCACAGCCATTCATGCGTTGGAAAGAAAGATTTCTATACTCTATGGAAGCTGTAAATAGATCAATTGCTGGTACTGGTGAAGTAAAAGGTCACTATATGAATGTAACAGCTGCGACTATGGAAGATATGTACGAAAGAGCTGAATTTGCAAAACAATTAGGTACAGTTATTATCATGATTGACTTAGTAATTGGATACACTGCTATCCAAACTATGGCAATTTGGTCTCGTAGGAATGATATGATTTTACATTTACACCGTGCAGGTAATTCAACTTACTCTCGTCAAAAAATTCATGGTATGAATTTTAGAGTTATTTGTAAATGGATGCGTATGGCTGGTGTAGATCATATCCATGCTGGTACTGTGGTAGGTAAATTAGAAGGTGATCCTTTAATGATTAAAGGCTTCTATGATACACTATTACTATCTCACCTAGAAATCAATTTACCTCTGGGTATTTTCTTTGAACAAGACTGGGCATCTTTACGTAAAGTGACGCCGGTTGCTTCAGGTGGTATTCATTGCGGACAAATGCATCAATTATTAGATTATCTTGGTAACGACGTTGTACTACAGTTTGGTGGTGGTACAATCGGACATCCAGATGGTATCCAAGCAGGTGCAACAGCTAATCGTGTAGCTTTAGAATCGATGGTTATTGCAAGAAATGAAGGTCGTGATTATGTAGCAGAAGGACCTCAAATCTTATTAGATGCAGCAAAAACTTGTGGTCCTTTACAAACAGCATTAGACCTGTGGAAAGATATTACATTTAATTATACTTCTACAGATACAGCTGATTTCGTAGAAACTCCAACTGCAAATGTCTAAGCTAGAAGCTTAAAAAATAAACGATAAATTTATTAAATCTAATATAAGCTAAAAAATTAGCAATATATTCATCTTTATAAGGAGTATAGAATAGTGAGACTAACACAGGGAACTTTTTCCTTTTTACCAGATTTAACTGACGAACAAATCAAAAAGCAAATTGAGTATGCGATGGCTCAAAAATGGGCAATAAATATAGAGTTTACTGATGACCCACATCCAAGAAACAATTTCTGGGAATTGTGGGGACTTCCACTCTTTGATGTTAAAGATGTGGCTACAATTCTGTATGAAATTAAAAGTTGTTGCTCTCAAAACCCTAAACAGTATGTAAAAATAAATGCATTTGACAATACGAGAGGTGTTGAAAGTTGTGTTTTATCATTTATTGTGAATAGACCACCATATGAGCATGGTTTTGAACTAGTAAGATCAGAAGATATCGGAAGAAATCAAAAGTATTGCTTCCGTAGCTATGCAACAGAAAAACCGGAAGGTATGAGATACGAATAAAATACCTGTTTATAGTTTAATTTCTCAGTAAAAACGAATAAAAAAACTATTATTTAATAGTTTTTTTATTTGTTTTTATTACACTTAGTTATAATAACCTATAACCAATTTATAAAATTATTTAAGATGAATCAAAATTATTCTGATGATACTCTTGTAAACTTACAAGAAGAATATGATAAAACAAAAATTCAAGAAATTATAGATGAATTAGAAATAGAACTTGTAGGTTTAAAACCAGTAAAAACGCGTATTAAAGAAATAGCAGCGTTACTATTAATTGATAGATTACGTAATAATTTAGGATTAATCTCTGGTAGTCCAGGACTTCATATGTCTTTTACAGGTAGCCCTGGAACTGGAAAAACGACTGTAGCAATGAAAATGGCAGATATTTTATCTCGATTAGGTTACATTCGCAAAGGCCATTTATTAACAGTAACAAGAGACGATCTCGTTGGGCAATACATTGGACATACAGCACCTAAAACAAAAGAAGTTTTAAAACAAGCTATGGGTGGTGTTTTATTTATTGATGAAGCCTATTATCTTTACAAACCTGATAATGAAAGAGACTACGGAGCTGAAGCAATAGAAATTCTATTGCAAGTTATGGAGAATCAACGTGATGATCTTGTTGTAATATTTGCAGGATATAAAGAAAAAATGGATAAGTTCTATGAGTCGAACCCCGGATTATCTTCTAGAGTAACAAATCATGTAGATTTTCCTGATTATACTGCTGAAGAGTTATTAGAAATCGCAAAATTAATGTTAGAAGAACAACAATATCAATTTGCTAATGATGCAGACTCAGTATTATTAGATTATGCAGAAAGAAGAATGAAACAACCACATTTTGCTAATGCAAGAAGTATTAGGAATGCTATTGATAGAGCTAGAATGAGACAAGCTAATAGAATTTTTATTAGTGGTGATAAAATTCTGACAAAAAGTGACTTGGTTACAATTGAATCCGAAGATATATTAAAAAGCAGATTATTTAATCAAAAATAATAAAAACTTTCTATATATTATTGACAATATCTACATTTTTTAGATACATTGTTGTTATCTAGTATATATTACTAATTAATTAAAATTTAATTATAGGTGGTATCGCCAAGTGGTAAGGCAGAGGATTGCAAATTCTTTATCCCCAGTTCGAATCTGGGTACCGCCTAATATCAAAATCATAATGAGGGGATGTGGTGGAATGGTAGACACAACAGACTTAAAATCTGTTGATCTTTTAGATCGTGAGGGTTCAAGTCCCTCCATCCCCATAATTTATAAAAAATAAAAAAACATTACATTTAAAACTACTATGTGCATTTGCGTAAATTGTCTTCACATAAAAAGATGTCAAACATATAGTTTTATCGAACACCATCATAAAACTATCATACCAAAAACACAAAAAATTAGTTTCATTCCTATTAATACATTAATTCAAGTGAGTATACAAAAAAAAGGAAAAGTGACTCATTTAGACTGGGACTTAGTGGAATGCTTATCCTTTGTAGAAAAGCCAGGATCATGGTTTTTTGAATAATTTTTATATATTAATAAACAAAAACTTAGAAATCTTGATTAAGTATAAACATGCATTTTTTGATCTTGGAATTGATTTTTTAGAAATTCTGTATTTACATGCGAATTTCTTATTAAAGCAATTTTACCTGTTCTTACAACTTCTATTATTTCATATTTATTCAATAACTTCTCAATAGCTACTATTTTACCAGGGTCACCAGTAATTTCTAAAATCAAGCAATCATTTGAAATATCTACAACTTTAGCTCGAAAGATATTTGCTATTTCTAAAATGTATGATCGATTTTTTTCTATAGCGTTAACTTTAATTAACATTAATTCTCTTTCGACACAGGGTATATGAGTAATATTTTGAACTTTTAAAATACTAATTAACTTGTATAGTTGTTTTATTAATTGTTCGATTGTCCTATTATCACCAATAACTGTTATAGTTATTCGTGATATACCTATTTTTTCAGCAGAGCCAACAGCTAGACTTATAATATTAAAACCTCTACGAGCAAATAAACCAGATATTCTTGATAAAACACCAGATTCATCCTGTGCAAGAACAGAAATGGTATGTTTCATTGTGCAATAATTATTTATTTAAAAATTTGAATAGTAAAGAAATTTGTATATATTTAATGTTATAATAATTTACATATATTTACCAATATAAAAATACCATGTACAGATGGTACTAAATCTACTCTAAACACAAAAATTGATAAAAAAACATCAAGATAAACATATTATTAATGACAGAATAAAATATCCTAAAATAAGATTAATAGATGTTTTGGGAACTCAGCTAGGCATATATTCTGCAAATGAAGCAAAGAAAATTGCAATAGATAAAGGCTTAGATTTAGTAATGATTAGTGATAAGTCTGAACCACCTGTATGTAGAATAATAGATTACGGAAAATATAAATTTAATCAGGAAAAAAAAGCAAAAGAAGCTAAAAAGAAACAACATAATGCTTCCTTAAAAGAAGTTAAGATGAGATATAAAATTGAGGAACATGATTATAAGGTTAGATTAAATCAAGCTTTACGTTTTTTACAATCTGGTGATAAAGTAAAAGTAACTGTTATATTTAGAGGTAGAGAAATACAACATATCAATTTAGCAATGGGATTATTAACTAAAATGTCAAAAGATTTAAGTAATTTTGCAGATATACAACAAAATCCATCTAGAGATGGTAAAAATATAATTATGATATTAGCACCACAGAAAAAGTTATAAATGTAAAAAAAATAAAACTTAAAATGATACTTTAATATTATACTAATATAAGGAGATTATACAATAAATGTCTCGTTACATAGGACCGAAATTAAAAATTTCTCGAAGACTAGGAGATTTACCAGGTTTGACTAGAAAAAAATCAAAAAAAACATCACAATCAGGTGAACATGGTGATAAAAGTCGTAAACCTTCGGAATATTCCTTAAGATTAGAAGAAAAACAAAAGCTGAGGTTTAACTATGGTTTAAACGAAAAACAACTAGTAAACTATATAAAAATAGCCAAAAAAGTTCAAGGGTCTACTGGTATTATTTTATTACAAATTCTAGAGATGAGATTAGATAATACTATTTTTAGATTAGGACTAGCTCCAACTATTCCTGCGTCAAGACAACTCATTAATCACCAACATATTTTACTTAATGGTAATATAGTATCAATTTGTAGCTATCAATGTAAACCTGGTGATATAATCACCATAAAGAAGAAAAAATCTTCAGTTGCATTAGTAAAACAATATATCAATTTTCCTGGACTAATTAATATACCGAACCATTTGCAGTTAGATAAAGAAAAATTAACTGCTAAAGTTAATGGTATCATTGAAAGAGAATGGGTTGCATTAGAGTTAAATGAATTATTAATAATTGAGTACTATTCTAGAAAATAATACCCCATTGTTTTGAATATTAGCTATTAACTATAAACTTAAAAATAAATTAACTTTATTAAAAAACATTTAGTTTTACCAATAAATAGGTTGTCTACTAGTTAATGACCATAAAATTTTTTCGAAAAAACTTTTAAAATATAAACTTGTATTAATCAAAGAATTCTGTAAATGATGATATTGATTCACATGTTTATATTCTTTTATAAACATATATGTTTTAGAAGAAGGTATAAAAATAAAGTCGTGACTATTAGAATCAGCACTATAAACTTTTAAAAAGTTCTCTATATTCGATACACAAAGACATGGTTTTTTGGGCAACTTGTAATGAGGATAATCATTTTTAAACTTTTGCCATGCTATTAAAACTGTTTTATAATTTAAAAATACTGCTTTATATGATATGAGTTCAGATTTTTTTTGTATTTTATATAAATATTCTACATGTTCCTTACGATTAGTATTTATATTCTTAACTAAAATTGGCTTGATTATATAAATTGGTTGTCCTTGAAAATAGTTTTTACCATATTTCTGATCTTTGTGAAAAGTAATATTAGATTGATATTGATACTTATAAATTAAATCACCAACTTCTTTTAAGTCAGGAATTAACCTAAATTCTTTGTTATTTATTGAAGAATAAAAAAGCTTAGAATATAAATTAGCTGTAGCTATGAAACATTTTAAATGGGAAGTCTTATTAAACTTTTTATATTTATATATAATATAATTTTTATATTCTAAAGCGTCTTCTGGATTAATAAATAAAAGCCCTGTATAAACTTTTTTTAAAGAACTATTTTTTAATAAAAAAATATTACACCAATAATCAAGCAACTGAAAAAAATCTTTTTTTAAAAATATTTGGTCAGTAGATTCTGCCATAATTAATTGATCGTATTGATTAGTAATTGTAAAAATTGGCAATGAGTTAGATAGAATATTTTTTAAATTTAGTCTAAAAGTTTTTTCATGTTCTGCATTATTATTTAATAAATATTTCGAGAATATATGATTGATATACCAGTTAAAACCTTTTCTCCAAATATATTTAATGTATATTTTTTGATTTTTTGAATCAAAAGAAAAATTTAAGTTTTGTTTTTTATTAATAATATTCTCATTTAATAATACTTCAATCTTGCCGTTCATTAAATCTTTACTAAAATTGATCAAAAAATTTTTATAATGATTGCCTTTATATACTAATAGACCATTATTCTTTAACTGATTTATGTAATATTCTAATGATGTATTTGAAGGAGATATAAAAATAGTTTCTTGCCAATATTGATTAATAAATTCAATCCAAAAATTACGTGAAATAAATTTATTGCTAATATAGTCATTTAAAATTCGACCCGATTTATTATTATATAAATTCATAGATTGAGCTTTTAAAACAAAAGCTAACTTATTTTTTACTAAATAATTATAGTTTATATTTTGTTCTCTTTGTTGAAGTTTGATCTTTATATTAAGTAAAGATAAATGATTGGCGTGCTCATAATTGTTTTCAAATATTTTATGAAGTAAAGGCATTAAATTGTATCATGAATAAATAATATTATATACAAAAATTTATAATAGTTAAATATATTATAGAAGTTAATAAGAAATCAAATCAATATATATTTCTTATATTAATTCTGATGGAACTGGAGGGAATTGAACCCACGTCCATATTGATATTAAGTAATTAAGATTGATTCTATCAGTTAGAATATTTAAATTCATTGATAGAAAATTTCTATAAATTTTTCAAATTTAAATACTTTCCTTGAAAATTTAATATAAATATTAAAATAGAATCAAGAGCATACATAAATTAATTTATCAAATAAAAATTGTATTTTTTTATTTAATACTCTAATAAATTAAGCGAGAATAGCCTTATTAGAAAAAGTTAAAATATTATTTTTTGCATTTAAATTTTAATGTAAAATATTTTTTTAATAATTAATTATTTATAAACTCAATATGTAGAAACCTTGCAGTCCCATATAATACAAATAAAAAAAATTTTACTATTAATGATAAAGTAAATTATTTTTTCAAGCTATCGTAACATATGTTTAATAAAATCATATGAGCAAGGAAGGATTTGAACCTTCGACCTCCAAAGTCGGAGTTTGACACTCTATCCACTGAGTTACATGCTCAATCATAATAGATTTAAAGAATATATTAACACATACACATAACATTATGAAAAAATTATTCTTGTATATATATTTGATTATAAAAAATAGATAATTCAGCTTTATATAATTCTTTACCCAAGTAAATTAAATGAGTAAATGAAATTGTATTAATTAAATCATGCAAACTTATTAAGTCAATAATCAAATAAATATCATTTGCACAAAAACAAATAGGATACTTATAGATATAATTATTTTTTACTGAACTAAAATAATATAATTCGATACTAAAATTTTTTATTACCCTAATGAGAAAATAACCATTATCCATAAAATAAATAATATTAAGATCTTAAATAATTCCAAACAACTATTTTAATAAAAAAATAAAAATAAAGTATACTATACTTAATAAAATAACAAACTAATAATATAATTGATTAATAAATAAAATAAGTTGAAGGAAAATAAAAAATATGCAAGACGCTATTACTAGTGTTTTAAATAAATACGATTTAACTGGTCAATATTTAGATAAAACAGCTATCGAAAATATTAATTCATACTTTAGTACAGCTTTAGAAAGATTAGAGGTAATAAAAATAATTAATAGTCAATCTTCTAAAATAGTAAAAGAAGCATCAACACAATTATATAATGAACAACCAGAATTACTAAGACCTGGAGGGAATTCATACACTACTAGAAGATATGCTGCATGTTTAAGAGATGTTGAATATTACTTAAGATATGCAAGCTACGCATTAATTGCAGGGAATTCTAATATTTTAGATGAAAGAGTATTGGATGGCTTAAAAGAAACATACAATTCGTTAAATGTACCTATTTCACCGACTGTTAGGAGCATAAAACTTTTAGAAGAAGTTATAAAAACTGAAGCATCTAATAATATCTCAATAAGTACAAAGATTATATCTGAACCCTTTGAATATATGATAGAAAATCTAAGTGAACAAAATACTTGAGTATTTAAATTAATTTATTAAAATAATTAATGTACTTAATTTATATTTATAAAAATCTTAAACAACTTACAAAAAAATTCGTTAGCTATAAATTTAATTTTTTTAGCTTGAATATTATTAGTTTTATGCTAGGTTTTTTTACTTCAAGTGTATTATCAACATTACCTGCACAAACCGGAGATTGGGGGATATTAAGTGCTGCTATAATTGTTACATTTAATGAGATAATAAGTAAAATTATATATTCCTATCGTAAAAAAAAATATATAGATACAGTTAATTTAATTAATAATATAAAAATAGGTATTATGTATGGTCTGTTTGTTGATGCGTTTAAGTTAGGAAGTTAAATAATTGCTACATAAATTATTTCAATTAAAAAAATATATAACATATATTATTAATTGAAATATTTTTTATTAGAAATTACATAAAATTAAAAGATGTTTTACTCAACCAAAAAGTTTTTTTTAAATGAAAGAAATTTTACTTACCATATCTAAAAATAAAGCTGGATCACCTGATTTAGGTTTTTGTTCTTGAGGTCTAAACCTACGAACAGCACCTGACCACAGTAACTGGGGTAGACCTTGCTTCTCTAAGAAATTTTGTGTTAGACGTGGAGTTTTTAAATTAAAAGGCATTTCACCTTTATTACGCTGTGTAATAATCCTTCTTCTTTGATAAGGTACAATATTATTTCCGAAATTTTCCAAATATTCATCACTATTTAATAATAAATCAACAAAAGTTTCTAAACCTCGTGAACCAATAATCACGGAAAAGGCTAAAGTTTCTCTATCATTATAAAGGTCACGACCAAGAATACGTTGTACACACATTTCAACAAAACGGTAATTATTGTTTACATCATAATTTAATAAACGAAATGCATCTGATAATACCAAGCCCTTAATAAAATCTTTAACTTTAATTTGGTTAAATCTTAACTGAGATTCTAAAAAAATTTGTCGTGAATTCGACAAAATTTGATGCTCGCTGAATATTTGGCGGTAAGCAGCCCAAATAATTTCATCCATTTCAACAGATGTTGGTAAACTATCAGTTGTATAGACTTTGGGCTGCTCTTCTCCCGGTAAATACTCAAAACTATTAACTCTCTGATTTTGTGTAGATAGAGAATATTTTAAAATTGGAATGGACATAATAATGATTTATATTAGTACTAACTTTATAAGGTGAAATACAAAAATAATTCAATGTATGATAATCACTATTTTTATATTTTAAATAAAATATAAATTACCATAATTATAAGTGTTTATTATATATTTTATAAACACATTCTTTACTATGATATTTTTTGATTGATTAAAACTACAGTAGTAATATTAATTACTGAAACAAAGAATATATAGATATTATACTAGAATTAATTAGAAATCGAATAGAATAGCATTGGATTTTATAAAAATAAAAAAAATAATCTTAGAATTTAAACGAACAGTAATGGACAATATCAATAAATTAACACTTGAACAAGAATTTAAATTAATCATATATAAAGATAAAATTTATAAAATGAGCAACAAAAATGCAAAAGTATATCTTAAAGAAATTATAAAAAAAATGATGGTAAGAGATAATATAATCAAATTTTATATGAAAAAAAGTATTATATGACAAAATATACTTATGTTAAATAATATTAATTTGTTATATATTTACATATCATATATTTTATAATATAGGTCCGACACTAATACATCAGCTGATATAAAAAAATAACAGCTGAAACGAACCAGTTATTTTCTCGGAATATAAAAATATTAAGGAGAATCCAATGCTTGATGCATTTTCTAGAGTTGTAGTAAATTCAGATTCAAAGGCTGCTTACGTAGGTGGTAGTGACTTAGAAGCTCTTAAAAAGTTTATTACTGATGGTAACAAACGCTTAGATTCAGTTAATTATATTGTTTCAAATTCTAGCTGTATTGTTTCTGACGCTGTTTCTGGTATGATCTGTGAAAACTCAGGGTTGATTACGCCTGGAGGCAATTGCTATACTAATAGACGTATGGCGGCTTGTCTAAGAGACGGTGAAATCATTTTACGCTACGTTTCTTATGCTATTCTTGCCGGTGATGCTTCTGTATTAGAAGATCGTTGCCTAAATGGTTTAAAAGAAACTTATATTGCTTTAGGTGTACCAACTGCGTCAACTGCTAGGGCTGTAAATATCATGAAAGCTGCTTGCGTTGCATTTGTTACTAATACTGCTAGTCAACGTCAAGTTGACGTTACGTCGGGCGATTGTAGTGCACTAGCTTCGGAAGCTGCTAGTTATTGTGATAGAGTAGTAGCAGCTATTAGCTAAACAATACTATAATCATAGTATAAACAAATGAAAAATAAGATAAAGTTTTAAAGTATAAATTTAGAATATAAACAAAATATATTAATTTATATAAATATATAAAACTTTATCTTAATTAACTCATAATTAATTATTAATTAATATAAAAATATCATATCTATCAAGGAGATATACAATGAAATCAGTTATTACTACTATCATCAGTGCTGCTGATGCTGCTGGTCGCTTTCCTTCTAGCTCTGATTTAGAATCATTCCAAGGCAATATCCAACGCTCTGCAGCAAGATTAGAGGCGGCAGAAAAATTAAGTGGTAACTATGAAGCAGTTGTAAAAGAGGCAGGAGATGCATGTTTTGCAAAATATCCATATCTAAAAAATGCCGGCGAAGCTGGTGATACTCAAGAAAAAGTAGCAAAATGCTATAGAGATGTTGACCATTACATGCGTCTAATTAACTACTGTCTTATCGTAGGTGGCACTGGTCCTGTTGATGAATGGGGAATTGCAGGTGCTAAAGAAGTATATAGAGCATTAAATTTACCTACTGCAGCATATGTTGTAGCTTTCACTCATACACGTGATAGAATCTGTACACCTCGTGATATGAGTGCACAAGCTGGTGTAGAATATGTAAGTGCTTTAGATTATGTAATCAATTCTTTATCATAATTTCCACAAATAGAAAATTAAATAGTCAAAAAAAGAATAAATTACTTATTCTTTTTTTGATTTTACTAACATAATAAAAATTAATAAAATAATTACATTATAATTCTATATATTATTATTAAAAACTAATAAACTTTTTATATGAATTGGAATATAATTGAAAATAATTTAAATAATTTTGCATTTCTACTATTACTAATAAATTTCTTTTTCTACTGGTTAAATCTAATCCTATCTAACAATATAATACTTAAAAATACTGTCAAATTGCTAACAATAACTATAAATTTTCTTTTAGCTTTATCTTTACTCGGACGATGGATAAATAATCATTACTTTCCTTTAAGTAATTTATATGAGTCTTTACTTTTTTTAACATGGAGCATTACTTTTTTACAAATTATTTTAACAAATAAGATTAATAGTAAATTAATCGGTGCTATAACAACTCCAGTGTCACTCTTTATTATATCATTCGCAAGTATTTCATTACCTCATAATATGCAAACAGCTTCACCGCTAGTACCAGCATTAAAATCAAATTGGCTAATGATGCATGTAACAGTAATGATAGTAAGCTATGGTACATTAATTATAGGGTCATTACTATCTATTTTATTTCTAATAATTTCTGGAGGAAAAGCTGTACAAATTCAAGGAAACTCTAATAGTTACAAAAAAAAACTTTTAATGGAATATAATAATAGCTCTTCTAATAAAATTAAATACAATAGAATAAATTTATTAGAAAGTATAGATAACTTAAGCTATCGTATCATTGGTTTTGGTTTTCCATTATTAACTGTTGGAATTATTGCAGGAGCAGTATGGGCAAATGAAGCCTGGGGATCATATTGGAGTTGGGACCCAAAAGAAACATGGGCATTAATTACATGGATAACATTCGCAATTTATTTACATACTAGGCTTAATCGGTCATGGCAAGGAAAAAAGCCCGCTATATTAGCCTCAGTTGGTTTCATAGTAATATGGATATGCTACCTGGGAGTTAATTTTTTAGGAAAAGGATTGCATAGCTACGGATGGATATCTTAAAAATAATTAATTTAAATAAAAAGGTTAAAAAATTTATATTAAAGATTATTATGAACTACAAATAATAAATAACTTCATATATCTTATATAAGAGTATTAGTTATCTTATTTAGATTATAATTATATATATTAAAGTTATATAAATTTATATTATAGGAAAAAAATAAATGATTAATAACTATTTATTTTTAATTCTTTTATCACAAAAGTTACAATGGTCTTATCAAATTGCGATTATTATGATTATTTGCAATTTAATATCTTTTAGTATTGGTAGATATGCAATACAACAGAGAAGCACTAAAGCTTCTATATCAATTTTAGGAATAAAGGGATTAGGGTTACCAGAACTATTAGCAACAACTAGTCTAGGACACATTATAGGAGCTGGTACAATAGTCGGATTAAGAAGTATAGGTATTGTTATTTAAAAATAAATAAAATATAACTTCTTAAAACTAAAAAATTGATATAAAATTAAGTTTCGTAAAAAGTACCTATTCTACGAAACTTTCTATATCTCAATTCTTTAAGTTCATAATTAGATAATTTATTAAGATTATCTAATTCTAAGATTAATTTCTCTTTTAATAAACTAGAAGCTAAAATAGGATCAGCTTGAGAACCTCCTAAGGGTTCTTCTATTATATCATCAATAATGCCTAAAATTTTTAGATCATGGGATGTAATTTTTAAAGATTCTGCAGCTATCAAAGATTTTTTACTATCTTTCCAAAGAATTGCTGCACAGGCTTCTGGTGTTGCAACTGTATAAACAGAATACTTAAGCATTAAAATTTTATCAGCAACACCAATACCTAGAGCTCCACCTGAACCACCTTCACCAATAACGGTACATAAAATAGGAACATTAAATGAAAACATTTCTCTTAAATTAACTGCAATAGCTTCTCCTTGACCTAATTTTTCAGCATCTATACCCGCCCATGCACCAGGAGTATCAATAAAAGTTAAAATTGGAAAATTAAATTTATTAGCATGTCTCATTAATCTTAATGCCTTACGATAACCGCCAGGGGATGCCATACCAAAATTACGAATTACATTATCTTTAGTATCTTTTCCTCTTTGATGACCAATAAAAACCACTGTTTGCTTGTATAAAGAACCTAAACCAACAACTAAAGCAGAATCATCAGTTCCACCACGATCACCATGTAATTCAACCCAGTTATCCATTATGTTAGAAATATAGTCTAAAGTGGTAGGTCGATCAGCTTGTCTAACTAAATGTAATCTTTGTAAAGGAGTTAAGGAGTTAAAAATATCTTGTTTTAAAGAGATCAAGTTTTTTTTTATTTTTTTTATTTGAATATTTAAATTTAATAAGCTATCATCTGACATTTGATTTACTTCATCTAATTGCTGCTCTAATTCAACAACTGGTTTCAAAAAATTTAATAATAATCCTTTACGATTAACCATAAATATAATAATAATAATAATAATATAAAACTTTATTCTCATAAGTACTTTAGTAAAGATATTTCAATAAAATATGCTAATAAATTACAAATATCAGAAGTTAATCTCAAAATATTTAGAATATCTTCTGAGATATCTAGAGTATTATTTAAAAACATATAAAAAACACTGAAAAAACGGGGATCATCAAAACGTTGAGAAATTCTAGTGACTGCTCTAATTAAATCATCATAATTTAAGCCTCTGGTACCATATAAATAATGATAATTACATAAAAAATTAGAATTTAAACAACTTTTGGAAAAAACATCTATTAAATTATTTTTAACAATATCACTATAATTATAAATTTGTATTTTATTTAAGGGTACAATATCTATAACAGTATCATTAAATAATCCTGTTTGATTCGTTTCAATAATAGATTTTTTAGGTATAATAATTTTATCAGATTGAATATAGACCAAAAAAACAATCGAATTAACTTTCATATATATTTTTTTGATATATCCAACTTGCACTCCTCGAAAATTTACTTGTGTACCATTCTTAATACCGTAAGCATTATTAAATTCAAAAAATAAGGAATATCCTTTACTAATTTTTTTTTTGAATAGAGATAATAATAAATAAAAACAAAATATAAGTAAAAATAAACTTAGTAATTTATTACAATAATACCTAAATTTCTTTAATTGAAAGTAATTCATGAATAATACAATATATCTATACAAATTATAGTAATAACTATATTTTATTTACCGGTAAGTCTTTGTTTTGTTTAATAAATAGGTTAGATAAAATATAAATTTGATTATTATTTAATTGAGAGGTCATCGAATAGTACATTTCATCAATATATGCTGACATATTTATGATACTTTTTTGCTTATATAAATTTGAAGCTAGACCTATTCCAGCAGCACCACAAGTAATAGCAATGGAACTTGAAATATAATTAAGACGAGAAGAAGATATTACAGGAATATTAACAGCATTGGAAATAGCATATGTTGAAGATAAAGCTTCTGATGCTGATATAATAGAATGTGAAATATTATCATTAAAAGATTTATTATAAAGATTTTTCCTACTAACAGATCCTTCTGTTTGTAGGATATTAACACCTAATTCTTCTAGTTGTTTAGATAATATAATTTGGTCATATAAATTTAATGTATGGGGTATAGTAACACAAATATCTTTATCACTAATTAGAAAACGAGTTAATTTAGCTAATTTTAAAATTTGAGAAGATGAAAAATAAATTTTTTTACTGTAAAAGTTATCAAAATTACCAATTTCAAAGATATCAGCACCTGCTAAAGAACAATTATATAATTCAAAAGGATCTATACTAGAAACACAAATAGGTAGAGTAGTAATAGAATTTATAATAGATACGATTCGAGTATTTGCAACAATATCTATATAACTCGCATGTGATAATTCAGCTGCTTTCGTAATACGTATAATTTTATCAAGATGTAAATTACCTAAACCAGATATCACTTTAATAACTTGTTTGTTTCGGAAAGAATTTTTTAATTGCTTGTTAAATAAATTCATAAATATATTATTATAATTAAATTAGAGTTTACCAATTATACTAAAATTAAAATAATTTTTTATATAATTGATAATAAACACTTAATAAGCTAAGCCCATACTACGACTTGTTTCAGATCCTAAATAAACACGAATGCTTAAAAAATCAGTTGGACATGCTGTTTCACATCTTTTACATCCAATACAATCTTCGGTACGAGGAGCTGAAGCCATTTGCCCAGCTTTGCATCCATCCCATGGCACCATTTCTAGAACATCACACGGGCATGCACGAACACATTGAGTACATCCAATACAAGTATCATATACTTTTACACTATGAGCCATATAGGATTAACTGTTCCTTATATTATTAATGTAATTACATGAATATAGTAACATATTATAATAAAATAGTTAAAAATTGTGATAATATATTACAAAACAATTCATTTTAGTTGAGTATATTAGAGTAAGAAGAGTATTCTATATTAGTTAAAGCCGTATTGTTTTCTGAGGGTGGAACTATTTGCCAGAAACTATTTAAATAATTCGACCAATCATCTAGAATATTTTTTGCTTTTTTGCTCTTTGTTTTAATTTCGTATAACTCTATCATATTTTTCAATTGATCCTCTGCTTCCTGAGTTATAATTTTTTGTACTTTAACAATTTCAGTATTTACTTTTGGTAAAAGAGTATTATTCCTATCTAGAAAATACGCTAATCCTCCTGTCATTCCAGCAGCGATATTACGACCACAACTACCTAAAACAACAATTAATCCTCCTGTCATGTACTCACAAGCATGATCTCCAACTCCTTCAACAACTGCTTGAGCAGCAGAATTACGTACAGCAAATCTCTCACCGGCTTGTCCGTTAGCGAATAAATAACCACCTGTAGCACCATATAAGCAAGTATTACCGATAATAACGTAATTAGAAGCTTCCTGTAGATGATTGAGCGAAGGAGATATTATAATCTCTCCACCATTCATACCTTTACCGACATAATCATTTGCCTCACCAGTTAAGCTTAAATACATACCATCACAAATAAAAGCACCAAAACTTTGTCCAGCTACGCCACAAAAATTAATCTGTAAATTACCAATAAATTTATTAACACCATATTTTTTAATAATAAAACCAGATATTCTTGCACCAACACATCTATCAGTGTTATAAATAGAGGTATTTTTAATAAGATCTAATTGATTAGAAATAGCATTAGCAAATAATTCATCATTTAGTAAAATATCATCTAATACTTTACCGTTATCATGAATACCTGTATAAAAATTAATTGGTTTATTTGCGTGTACTTGATTTAATAATAAATCTAGATTTAAATATTGTGTTTTAGATAAAGCTAACTTCTTGTGAGTTAATAAATTTGTACAACCAATAATATCTTTTAATCTCTTAAAGCCTAGTTCTGCTAAAATACTACGAACCTCCTCAGCTACAAAGATAAAGAAGTTAACTAAATCAGATGGTATACCAGGAAAACGATTCCGCAAATCTTGTCTTTGAGTTGCTATTCCAACAGGACAATTATTGGTATGACAGACCCTAGCCATGACACAACCTGTAGCTATCATAGCAATTGTACCAAAACCAAATTCTTCCGCACCCATTAATGCAGCTAGAACAAGATCTCTTCCTGTTCTTAAACCACCATCAACTCTCAAAATTACCCTATCTCTTAAACCATTATCAGATAAAGTTTGATGAACTTCTGTTAAACCTAATTCCCAAGGTACACCAGCATGCTTAATTGAACTTAAAGGTGAAGCGCCCGTTCCACCATCATGACCAGAAATTTGAATAACATCCGCATTACCTTTAGCTACACCAGCAGCTATTGTTCCAATACCAACAGATGCAACTAATTTAACTGAAACTTTAGCTTTAGGATTTATTTGATGTAAATCAAAAATTAATTGAGCTAAATCCTCGATAGAATAAATATCGTGATGAGGTGGAGGAGAAATCAAAGTGACACCAGGCTTACAATTTCTTAATGAAGCAATATAATCACTAACTTTTTTACCAGGCAATTGACCTCCCTCACCAGGTTTTGCACCTTGAGCAATTTTAATTTCTAGCTGTTTTGCATTAACTAAATATTCTGGTGTAACACCAAAACGACCAGAGGCAATTTGTTTTATAGCAGAACTAGCAATATCATTATACTTTAATCCTTTCAAATGAGCAAAATTAGAAGATATCCCATTCTTATCAATATCTAAAATAGGATAAAATCTCATTGAATCTTCTCCACCTTCTCCAGAATTAGATTTGCCTCCTATACGATTCATTGCAATAGCTAATGTTTCATGAGTTTCACGGGATAAAGCACCGAGCGACATACCACCTGTACAGAAACATTCTAAAATATTTTCTATAGACTCAACTTGATTAAGATCAATAGGATCTCTAGTCGTGGAAAAATCTAACAAGTCTCTTAAATTTGTAGGAGATCTATCAACTAACAATTTCTTATATTCATTATATAAGTTTAAATCTGCATTACGAACAGCTTTATGTAATGTTTTAGACATCTGTGGATTATTTACATGGTACTCAGCGCCGGGTCTGTATTGAACATAACCTAAATTAGTTAGCTTTTTAGGAAGTTTACTAATAAAAGCTAATCTATATGTTTTTAATGAGTGATGAAAAAGTTCATCGAAATTTATACCACCCAACCTAGAAGTTGTGCCAGAAAATGAGATATCTACAATTTCTTGCCCTAAACCTAGTATTTCAAAAGTTTGTGCACCATGGTAACTTGAAAGTAAAGATATACCCATCTTGGATAAAATTTTTAATAAACCTTTTTCTATAGCAATACGATAATTTTCTTGTGATTTTTGAATAGTTAATTGAGGAAACTTACCTTTACTTATTAACTTTTGAGTTTTAGGATTACTCCACCAATCTCTTACCGTTAAAAAAGCTAAATATGGACAAACTGCACTAGCTCCGTAACCAATTAAACATGCAAAATGATGTGTATTCCAACATTGACCGGTTTCAACTACTAAAGAAACTTTATGCCTTAATTTATAAGAAATCAGATAATGATGCAATGAACCAACAAGAAGTAAGGGTGGAATAAAAATAGTATTAGCATTTAAAATTTTAATACGATCTGTTAATACGATTACTTCAGAACCTTTACTAATTTCATCTACACATTGATTACAAATATGATTGATAGCGTCTAGAAAGTTTTTATTTTCTTTACTTATATCAAAAAAAGTTTGAATAGTAAAAACTTTAAAAATGTTATTCGATAAAATATTTAATTCATTCTCATTAATAATAGGAGAACTTAACTTAATAGATTTAGCCATTAAAGCATCTGGCACTAAGAAGTTACCTTTAGGTCCTATATAAGTATCCAAGGACATAACTAAACTTTCTCTTAGAGGATCAATTGCTGGGTTAGTCACTTGTGCAAAACGTTGCTTAAAATAGTCATATAGTAAATGAGGCTTATCAGATAAAACAGCTAAGGGAATATCATCACCCATACAAAAGGTCGGCTCTTTTGCAGAACTTGCCATATGCTCAATAACTAATTGTACATCTTCATATGTATAGCTAAAAGCAGTATGTAAGCGAGCTAAATCAATAATATCGGAAGAGTTATCATTTAAATAATTTTGCGATAATATCTGTTTACTATATTTAGACAACCATTTTTTATAAGGAAATTTATTGGCAACTTTTTGTTTTATGGAAAAATTATCTAGAATTGAACCACTAACTATATTTACACAAAACATTTGTCCCGGACCCAATCTACCTTTAGTGATTACATTGTCATTATGTACTCCTAAAACACCAGTTTCGGACGATAAAGAAATTAAACCATCTTTAGTAGTTGTATAACGAGCAGGTCTTAGACCATTTCTATCTAAAGTAGCACCAACAATTTCACCATTGGTAAAAATCACTAAAGCAGGACCGTCCCAAGGTTCTTGTAAAGAACTATAATATTCATAAAAATCAGTTACTTCAGGAAATAAATTTAAAGCAGGTTGGTCTTTATAGGCCTCAGGAATTAAAATCATTAATGCTTCTTGAGGACTTTTACCAGCTTGTATTAATAGCTCTACAACAGCATCTAAGTTAGCAGAATCACTATTTTGCAAATTAGTAATAGGAAGTAAAATATCATAAGAATTCTCCCAATTATGATTTTTAAATAGTAATTCTTTAGACTGCATCCAATTTAAATTACCTAATAATGTATTAATTTCACCATTATGAGCAATAAATCTCATGGGCTGTGCTAAAGCCCATTTTGGCATTGTATTAGTACTAAATCTTCTATGATATATAGCAAACCTACTATTATATAAAGAATTAGATAAATCAAGATAGTACAACGATAAAATTTTAGATTGAACCATACCTTTATATACAATTACTCTAGTAGAAAACGAGCAAATATAAAAATTTTTATAAATACTAGGATGTGTATTGTTAAGTAATTGTTCAATATTTTTTCTAATTATATATAATTTTTTCTCTAAATTACTCTCCTTAGAATATATAATACACTGCATTACTAATGGTTCATTCATTTTAGCCATTGTTCCTAAAACGGATGAATTAACAGGCACTTTTCTCCAACCAATTAACTCAATATTATACTTGTCTAAAACCCAATTAAAAATATTTTTAATATTATCTAAATCTTCAGATAACATAAATATCATAGCAGCACCATAGTATTGAGAATCCTTTAAAGAAATTTTAGGAAAATCAGATATAAATAAAACCCACGGAATTTCGGTTGTAATGCCAGCTCCATCACCTGATTCACCGTCTGCACTACAACCACCGCGGTGTTCCATACAATCCAATGCATTCAATGCCTTACTAACAATATGATGAGATGAATTTTTATTAATTTGAGCAATAAAACCAACACCACATGCATCTCTTTCGTAGGCTATAGATGGATAACCCAAATTATTGCTGAGTCTATAAGTAAAATCTTTTGATGCTTGCATATAATTTTTTTCTTTTTATAAAATGAGGAGATATGATATATTTAATATAAAAATCTAATTAATCAAATGTTCATAATACTAAATTGTATTAATAAAACATAATATAAAAAATTAAATATTTATTATTATTGGTATAGTATTACACATATTAAAAAAAAATATACAAAACTTATAATATAAAATATGAATAATCATGAATTTTCAAAAATAGAATTAAAATATATTATATATAAAACAGAAGAATTATTAGAACTAGGACAAAATCGATATAAAATCACAACACAAGTATCGAATCGAGCGAAAAGACGTAAATATGAAGATATAGATATAATTGATGATCCTATAAATAAACCAATAATTAGAGCAATACTTGAACTGGTTGATGAAATTAAAGAACCTAAAATTTTAAGAGACTAAAAATTATTTGGATTAAAGATAAATATACTTTTAATATTTTTTAATAAAAAAAATATTAATTATTGTAATATAATATTAATAAAATAAATTTACTATTATAAAAAATCTTTATTATTATAACTAAGAGGAAATAAAATATGCTAGATGCATTTGCTAAAGTTGTCGCTCAAGCCGATGCTAGAGGAGAATTTTTAAGTAACAAACAAATAGAATCTTTAGAAGTTATTGTAGCAGAGGGTAATAAAAGATTAGATACTGTAAATAAAATTAATTCTAATGCCTCTTCTATTGTAACAAATTCTGCACGAGCACTATTTGCAGAACAACCACAATTATTACAACCAGGAGGAAATGCATATACGAGTAGAAGAATGGCTGCATGTTTAAGAGATATGGAAATTATTTTAAGATATGTAAGTTACGCAATGATTGCAGGAGATTCTAGCGTACTAGATGATAGATGTTTAAATGGGTTAAGAGAAACATACCAAGCACTAGGTACGCCAGGAGCTTCAGTTGCAGTAGCAGTACAAAAAATGAAAGAAGCATCTTTAGCGCTAGCTAACGATTTAAATGGAGTACCTTTAGGAGATTGCAGCTCACTAACTGCTGAATTAGGCATATATTTTGATAGAGCAGCAGCAGCGGTAGTATAATAAAAACAGCAAAAAACCAGTTAAGTTAATTATTAATTAATCAACAAGGAAATATAGATTTACATGAAAACACCAATCACAGAAGCTATTGCATCAGCAGATAGTCAAGGAAGATTTTTAAGTAATGCTGAACTACAATCAATAAATGGAAGATATTTCAGAGCATCTTCTAGCTTAAAAGCAGCAAAAACTTTAACAAATAATGCTCAAAGACTAATTACTGGTGCAGCACAAGCAGTATATACAAAATTCCCATATGTTACTCAAATGCCTGGCCCCACTTACGCATCTAGTGCAATTGGTAAAGCAAAATGTGCAAGAGATATTGGTTACTATTTAAGAATGACAACATATTGCCTTATCGTAGGAGCAACTGGACCAATGGATGAATATTTAGTAGCTGGTTTAGAAGAAATTAACCGAAGTTTTGAATTGTCACCAAGTTGGTATATAGAAGCTCTTGACTATATGAAAAATAGCCACGGATTATCTGGCCAAGAAGCTAATGAAGCAAATACTTATCTGGATTATGCCATTAATGTATTAAGTTAAAAAATATTCAAAATCTATATTATATATAAAATAAGAATATCAATAATATAACTAGAAATATGATACAATTTATAAAAATAATAATATTTCTAGTTTTTTTTATTAAAAGTAAAATAAAAATATAACACCACAATAATTAAATATTATTTTTACTAAACTAAAAACTAATATAAAAAACTTCTACTCTAATTTTTATGAATAATGAATCTATTAACCCTATAATACTAACAATTTTAGATGGATGGGGACATTCAGAAGAAACTAAAGGTAATGCAATTAAATTAGCTAATACACCTACAATAGATAAAATTTTACAGACATATCCTAACTCACTATTAAGTGCCTCAGGTAAGGACGTTGGATTACCTGACAAACAAATGGGTAACTCAGAAGTGGGACATACAACAATTGGTGCAGGTAGAATAATTAACCAAGACTTAGTGCGTATCCAAAAATCAATAGAAAATAAAGAATTTTTCACAAATAGTACTGTTCATAATATTTGCAAAAAAATAGAAAAACGAGAATCTACACTACATATTTTAGGCTTATGTTCCGATGGTGGTGTACATTCACATATACAGCATTTAAAAGCATTAATCTCAATAATAACAAAATATAAAAATAATACCTGCTTACACTTAATAACAGATGGAAGGGACACTGAGCCCAAAATAGCAACTGTATTTATTCAAGACATATTAAATGAAATTGAAGATAAACCTCATATTAAAATTGCTACGATAAGCGGAAGGTATTATAGTATGGATAGAGATTGTAGATGGGCTAGGACAGAGAAAGCATACACTACACTTACAGAAAATAGTAATATAAAAGATACTGATAGTATAATTAAAATTATAGAAAATTATTATAATGATAATATCTCTGATGAATTTATTCCGCCTACAAGAGTAAATGTCGGGAAAATAAGCAACAATGATGGAATACTATTCTTTAACTTTAGACAAGATAGAATTAGACAGTTATTACATTCCTTAGCAAAAAATAATTTTAAAGGATTTAAAACAAAAATAATTGAAAACCTTTCTATAACAACATTTACACAGTACGATTCTACTTTAAATATACCAAGCATATTTCCAGCAGAATATCATTCTAACTTTTTAGGACAAATTATTGCTAATAATGGATTAAAACAATTAAGACTTGCAGAAACAGAAAAATATGCTCATGTAACTTATTTTTTTAACGGTGGAATAGAAGAACCTTTTCCGGGAGAAGACAGAGAGCTAATACCTAGTCCTAAGGTACAAACATACGATTTACAACCAGAAATGTCAGCACATTCAATTACACAAAGTGCAATAAATGCTATTGATAAAAATATTTATAAAATTATAATTATAAATTATGCTAACCCAGACATGATAGGACATACAGGAGAATTGAATGCCACAATTGAAGCAATCGAAGTAGTAGATAAATGTATAGAAAAAATTTTTAATAAAACAAAAGAATGTAAAGGTACATTGATAATTACAGCTGATCATGGAAATGCAGATTACATGATAGATAAAAATAATCAACCATGTAAATCACATAGCACGAATGCAGTTCCGTTTATTTTAATTAGTAATGATAATTATAAACTCAAAAAATTAAAATCGAATGGCTGTCTTGCAGATATAGCACCAACAATTTTAGAGATACTACAGATAAATACACCTAAAGAAATGAACGGGAATTCATTAATTATTAAAAATAATATTAAAACATTGATTTAACAAAAACTACATAAAAAATGAAAATTCATATTCATACATTTGATCTCTTTCATTATTTGTTGGTTATTCCGTATAAAGAAATAAATTACTCAAATAAAAAATTTTATCCTCGAATACCAAGTAAATGGCAACTTATCTTAACAAATGAAGGATCATTCACACAAATTATTAAAAATTTAAGTGGATACAAAATTAATATTAGGGTGGTAGAAAAAAAAACTCGAACAATTAACAATGTACATAAAAATATAAGATGTGTTTGGTTAGAAAACTCTATATATACCAAATACCTATTTGCTCGATCTATATGGTTATTTAAATATTTAGATAATATTAATTGTAATATAGAAGGGAACCTTCCTATAGGTAATTCTTTAATTAATTCACAGACTGATATATATAAACATATACATGAAATATATTATGGATATTCGAAAAACTTAGAAAAAAAATTTAGAATATGCAAACCTATATGGGGTAGAAAATATACTTTATATTATAAAAATAAATCATTTATTACAATACAGGAATTTTTTTCTCCATTAATTATTAATTTTTTTTCTTAAATATAAAAAATTTATAAAAATTTAATCAATATTATGTTTAATTTTTTCTCATATAAGCCTTTAAAAAAATATTCTCAAACTATCAAAAGAATTAACTATTTTTATGAAAAAATAAAAAAATATGATGATTTGAGTTTAAGAAAACAAACACAAAAATTAAAAAATTCTATTAAAGAGAAAGATATAAGCCTTAATGAATTACTACCAGAAGCATTTGCCACAGCAAAAGAAGCTATTAAAAGGGCAACAGGACTAACTTTATTTGATGTACAAGTTTTAGGTGGAATTATATTACATAATGGTAATATTGCTGAGATGAAAACAGGAGAAGGAAAAACTATTGTAGCAATTTTACCAGCTTATCTTAATGCATTAACAAATAAAGGAATACATATCATAACTGTTAACGATTACCTAGCGAATAGAGATTCAGAATTAGCAACTAAAGTTTTCAATTATTTAAACCTAAGAGTAGGTTTGATAACACCTAATATCCATTATATGGATAGAAAAAAACAATATGAATGCGATATAACATATATAACCAATAGTGAATTAGGATTTGATTACCTAAGAGATAATATGTCAATTGAAAAAAATGAAATTGTTCAAAGAAAGTTTAATTATGCAATTATAGACGAAGTAGATTCAATATTAATAGATGAAGCAAGAACACCTTTAATTATTTCAGGGGCAACAGAAATTAATAGTAGTAAGTATCTGAAAGCTGAAAAAGTTTCAGAGCAATTATTAAATAAATTAGATTATGAGGTAGATGAAAAAGCTAAAAATATAATATTAACAGAGGAAGGCATAGTAAAATGTGAGAGTTTTTTTAATATTAAAAATTTATATAATATTAATAATGAATGGATAAAATATATTATAAATGCATTGAAAGCAAAAGAACTTTTTCTTCAAAATAGAGAATATATTATTAAAAACGATGAGATAGTAATTGTAGATGAATTTACTGGTAGGATAATGGAAGGACGCCGATGGAGTGATGGACTACACCAAGCAATTGAAGCTAAAGAAAAAATTGATATCCAATCAGAAAATAAAACCCTAGCAGCAATTACATATCAAAATTTATTTTTATTATATAAAAAACTTTCTGGAATGACAGGTACAGCAAAAACAGAAGAAGCAGAATTTTCTAAAATATATAAGTTACAAGTGATTGAAGTTCCAACAAACAAGGAATGCAAAAGAAAAGACCTATCGGATTTAGTATACAAGTCAGAATACAGTAAGTGGAAAGCTATTGCAAATGAATGTTTTGATATGTACCGAATTGGTAGACCAACATTGATAGGTACAACAAGTATAGAAAAATCAGAGCTTTTAGCGACAATATTAGATAAATTAGACATTCAATACAATTTACTGAACGCAAAGCCAGAAAATCTTACAAAAGAAGCAAAAATTATTACACAAGCTGGTCAAAGGTATAAAATTACTATATCTACTAATATGGCTGGGCGAGGAACTGATATTATACTGGGTGGAAATCCTGAAATAATAAGCAAAATAATTATAAAATCATATATTGTAAAAGAATATAATATTAATAAAAAAAATTTTGAATATAAAAATGAAGATATATATAAATCTGATAATATTAATGAGCTATTAAAACAAATCAATATTTCTTTTTTAAAAAAAAACATATTAATACAACATATTGATAAACATATAGAAAATATTTTTAATAATAAAGAGATAAGTAATTTAAAAAATAATGAGGAAAATAAAAAACTATATAATACTTATCAAGAAATTTTAAATCAATATAAAAAAATATGTGAAAACGAAAGAAATAATGTATTGAAACTAGGTGGCTTATATGTAATTGGCACGGAAAGACATGAATCAAGAAGAATAGATAATCAATTAAGAGGTAGATCAGGAAGACAAGGAGATAAAGGATCATCAAGATTTTTTTTAAGTTTACAAGATAATTTGTTTAGAGTATTTGGTGGAGAAAAAATTGAAAAATTAATGGATACACTAAGTATAGATAATGATACACCAATTGAATCTATTATTTTAAGTCAAAGCCTCAACTCAGCACAAAAAAAAGTAGAATCATATTTTTACGATATTAGAAAACAATTATTTGAATACGATGAAGTAATTAACAATCAAAGACAAGCAATATATACAGAACGTCAAAAAATCTTAGAATCATTATTTACAAGAGATTGCATAATAGAATATGGAGAAAACACAATTGAAGAGATGTTGATAATTTATAATAAACACAATAAAAGTCAAAAAAAAGAAACTCTCGAAAAAATTTTTAAATTATTAAATATCAGTAATTATTTTTATATAAATGAATTAATAGAAATGAATTCTATAGAAATCCAATTTTTTTTATATGAACAATTTCGAATTACATACGATCTTAGAGAAAGTTACTTAGAACACATAAGACCCGGTTTACTCAGAAAATTAGAAAAATATTATCTTTTACAGCAAATAGATCAAGCATGGCAAGAACACTTAGAAAAGATGAGCTTATTAAAAGAATATATTGGATGGAGAAGTTATGGACAACAGGATCCATTGATAGAATATAAAAATGAAGCATTTAATTTATTTATTAATATGGTAACTTCTATTAGACAAACAGTTATATACTTAGTTATGCGCTCTAGATTAATTATAAATACATAAAATTGAATTTAAAAGGTTGACATAAATTAAAAAATTGTTTACTGTAGTTGCATATACGAACTTGCCCCCATCGTCTAGAGGCCTAGGACATCTCCCTTTCACGGAGGTAACGGGGATTCGAATTCCCCTGGGGGTATTATATTTAAAAATTAATTGAACTTTTAATATCTTTACAAAAATCACCTAACTTGTCTATAATATCAGAGTTACTTAAATTACTATCTGACAAAATATTAATAAAGGCACTTCCCATAACTACGCCATCGATGTTCAAACTAGATACCTCAGCAGCTTGTTGAGTATTAGAGATACCAAAACCTAACATAACTGATTTATCACTTTTAGACTTAATATATTTAGATAAACTATCTAATTTTTTATTTACATGGTTTCTTATACCCGTAACTCCTGTAGTACTTACGAGATACAAACAACCAGGTGATTTAGATAAAATTGTAGATATTCTATCATAGGAACTAGTAGGAGCAATAAACAAAATTAATTCAATATCATAAAATAAACAATACGAAATCAATTCGTCTGTTTCTTCTAACGGTAAGTCTGGTATAATTAATCCTTTAGCACCTGCAACTGAAATTTCATAAATAAAAAGTTCTATACCTCTAACTAATATGGGATTATAATAACTAAAAATAATAATAGGAGCATTGATATTTGAAGATACAAAATTTAAAATAGATAAAACTTGATCAATATAAACTCCCTGTTTTAAAGCTACGTTAGAAGATTTTTGAATTAAGGGGCCATCAGCTAATGCATCAATATAGGGAATACCTAGTTCAATTAAATCTGCACCTTGATTATCCAAAGTGTATAAAGCTTGTATAGTTAAATCTAAATTAGGAAAACCAGCAGTAATAAATGGAATTAGTGCGCAACTAGAATTTTGGCGCTTATCATTTAAAATTCGAGAGATATTATTCATATGTATAAACTATATATTATTATTTAATATAAAAAAGTATATTCTATTAAATCGTATACAATTAGGCTGCCCGGGACTCGAACCCGGAACTAATCGGTTAAAAGCCGAGTACTCTACCATTGAGTTAGCAACCCTTATACATACATAAATAACATAATTAAAAGACAATCGCAATATCATTATTTTATTAAGTAAAGATTTAAAATGACAATAAATATGACTAAATACTTTGAAAAAATCATGAATCACATAATCAAAAAATATCAGATAAACTCTTTATTAATTGCTATATCTGGAGGACAAGATTCAATATGTTTAATTAAATTATTAGAACAATTTAATAAACAAAAAAATTCGATAAAAAAATTTGAATATTTATATATTGATCATCAATGGAAGAAAGACAGTAAAATACAAGCAGAATATTTAATTAATTACATGAAACAACAAAAAAAAAAATTTTCAATATATCAAATAAAAAAAATATCTATTTCGGAGAACACTTCTAGAATATATAGGTATAATACAATCATTGATCACGCTATGCAAAATAAATATGATGCTATCATAACAGCACATACAAAAACAGATAAATTAGAAACATTTATACAAAACTTGGGTAGAGGAACAACAATTGAAGGAGCAACAAGCTTAAATTCATATAACAAATTAAACCAAAAACTTTATTTATTTAGACCACTAATTTCAAATCATAGGCAGGAATTAAATTTTTTTTGTAGAAAATACTTTTTGCCAATATGGTCAGACAATACTAATTACAACTACAGTATCAAGAGAAATAGAATTAGATACGAAGTGATACCATATTTAAATAAATATTTAAATAAGAAAATTGAATCTAATTTAGTTAATTTCTTAGAAAGTTGTTACCATGATCATGAATATATTAAACAAATAAGCATTATAAATTATATTAATAATAAGCATTATCGATATATCGCCTTAAACTATAGAAATATTCAGAATAACCACATTGCAATACAAACAAGAATAATACAGTTATTTATAAATCATAATCTATATATTTTTATCCATAAATATTTTTTATATCAGTTGCTGAAAATTATTAACAGAAAAATTAATACAACAATTAAATGGAAAAAAATAAAATTTGAAATTAAAACAGATTGGATATATATAACAGTGTTAAATGAATTGTAAAAAACTTTTCAAATTTTAATTGAGGTTCAAAGTATAAATAGTATAATAACTATATATAGTTAAAAATAAAACTAAAATGTGTTAAGGAAGAAACATATGATTAACTGGCAAGTAATTGGTCAATTAGTATCACTATCTATTATTGTTTTAGTAGGACCAGCAGTAATTGTTTTGCTATATCTAAAAAAAAGTAATTTATGATAAATTTAAGATAATATTTATATAAAAAGAACAATATATATTCATCAATTTAATAAAAATAGATCATAGAATATATGATCTTATTTATTTAATATGATCTATTAAATTATCTAAACTAATTTGCTGATATTTACTAGCAAATTCATTTTCTTCTTTTAAAAATAACATACAATGACATTCTTTTCTTTCTCTCATAGGTACGCAAGGACAATTCCAATAGGAATTTAACACTTCTTTACTTTTATCATCATAATGTCTACAAGGACAGAGAGGAGAACCATAAATATCTTTATGACTAGATAAACCTTCAATAACCACAGCAGTAACACTAAAATCTAAACAAAAATATGTTCCTGTTCTTTTAGCGTATGCCTCAGAAAATTTATACATTGCTTCAAAACTTTTTGGGATTTTCTTTTGATTATTCATAAACTAAAAAAAATTATATTAAATATATAAAATATTTTACCAAATAAAACAAAAAATAATAAACAAAATATTTACATTATATTGTTTACTATTAAAAATATCATATAATTATAAGTATATTATAGACATATTTCATATAACATTTTTATTTTTTAAATATAAAACCATGACAGCATCATATCTACCATCAATTTTAGTACCTTTAACTGGAATTATTTTTCCTGGTCTAAGTATGGCATTACTATTTTTATATATAGAAGAGGATAATATATCATAAAATATAATGACACAAATAAACCATCTTAATAATATAAATTAAGTGGTTTATTCTTTTTTTATTAACTTAATATACTATGGAAGCATAGTATACTTTTTTTTACAGAGAAGAGCCTATTCCAGAATAGGATCCATAAATAAAAATTCCTAGAACTGTAATTGCACCTATACCTGCCACAGTAGCAACTAACCATAAAGGAACTCTACCAGTGTTTGCCATATTATCAAAATCTCCAAAATTCAACTATAAAATTTAATTAATACATTAAATAAAATCAGATACAGTTATAAATTAAATATTCATAATTTAATAATTAAAATATTTACTAGTTAAAAAAATAACTAGAAAATAAAACTGCTAAGACAAAAATTAATAATAATCCCCAAAACAAAGATGTACGATTCAACTCAACAGGCTCTTTATTAGGATTAGGACCACTCATAAGAATATATTCTCCTATCTTTGAATAAACTGCATAGATGTAATAGCGCCTAAAAAAAATATAGTAGGGATAGCTATGCCATGTATAGCTAACCATCTAAATGTAAAAATTGGATATGATATAGGTTGATTTAAATTTCTCTTAGTCATAATAAATTAATATAGTCTCCTATTAAATACCTTTTGTTAAATCCTCAAGTTCTTGTTTAGCACTAAAACGATCATTCACTAAAGGAACTTGTTGACGATCTTGAGTAAAATATTCATTAGGTCGAGGTGTACCGAAAACATCATAAGCCAATCCAGTACTTATAAATAACCACCCAGCAACAAATAATGCAGGTATAGTTATACTATGAATAACCCAATAACGAATACTCGTAATAATATCAGAAAAAGGGCGTTCACCCGTTGATCCTCCTGACATAACTAGCCCTCCTTAGCTAAAAATAAAAAATAAAATTGGATATTAAAATTTATATCTACTAACATATGATAACATTTTAATATATATGATACATATTTTATAATATAGTTAAAATTATTATAAAAAATAAATATCTTAGTATTATTAATATATTTTTCGTTAATTATAAAAAAATGAAAGATATAATATATGATTCATTATTATTTACAAAGAGCTTAATACACTATCTAAGTTATCAAACATACAATATGATAAAATAAAATCGACAAAAAAAATAGAAAGTAATGAAATAACCACAGAAGAGGTTGTAGATAATCCAACTCCTTTAGCACCACCTTGAGTGGTTAAGCCCCATACACAACTAATAACAGAAATAAAGAATCCAAAAATAATTGTTTTGAAACAAGATTTAAGAATATCAAGAAGTGATAAACTAGAAAATACAGAAACAAAAAAAATTTGTGGATCTATATCATATAATATAAAACAAATAAAGGAACTACTTATTAAACTTGTTACAAAAGAAATAAAATTCAACAACGGCATTATGATCACGAGGGCAATAATACGGGGTAAAATTAAATAATTGATAGGATGAATTCTTAATATATATAAAACATCAATTTGTTCTGTTATTTGCATAGTTGCTAACTCAGATGTAAAATAAGATCCAATTTTTCCAATTAAAATAACAGAAGTTAAAACGGGAGACAATTCTCTTAAAAAAGCTATTGCTAAGACTGAACCTATTAGATTAATAGCATTCAAATATAAAAACTCTTTAACTATCTGTAAACTAAATACTAAACCCAAGAAAAAAGCCATAATTATAGTTACAGATAAAGAAGCAGGAGTAATTATTTTTATCTGATCACATAGATTTAAGAGATTTAAACTGGAAATATTAGATAAAGTAAATAAATTAAATATAATTTTACTAATAATAGAAATTTTTTTGAACAAATCATTCATAATAATGAGATTAATATAATAATAATGTTTTATTAAGACTTGATTTTTTGTAAAAAAAATGGTTTGATTGTTTTAGCTAAGGGCGGTTAGCTCAGTGGTAGAGCGCCTGCCTTACAAGCAGGTGGTCACTGGTTCAAATCCAGTACCGCCCAATTCAATACAATAATTTAATAGAAATAAACAAAATACTACTGTATTCAATATAGGGCTCATCGTCTAAGGGATTAGGACAGAGACCTTCTAAGTCTCTAATGTAGGTTCGAATCCTACTGAGCCTGTAAGAAATAAAAAAATAGTTAATTTAATGAATCTTGACCCAAAATATTATCTACAACTTGCCCTACTTTACTACCAGAATCTACCGTATCTAAAGGATCTTTACGGAGACGGTGACGTAAACATAGCTTAATTACCTTCTTAACATCATTAACTGTTACTTCATCATTTCCATTGTAAGCAGCGAATGCTTTTGCTGCTCTATTAGTCACAATATCTCCTCTTAAACCGTCAACATCAAGAGCTCCACAAATTTCTGAAATTTTAACTCTTAAATCATAGTCAATAGTAACATCACTTAATTTATTTTGAGCAAGAATTATATTATTTTTTAAATTTTCTTGTTCTTCCTGGAACTTACTCATACAAGCATAAGGATCAAGATCAAAATCAGATCTTTGTTCAACAATTTGAACACGTAAATAAGGATCTTTTACTGTACGTATTTCAGCATGCATACCAAAACGGTCTAATAACTGTGGTCTTAACTCACCTTCTTCGGGATTACCTGAACCAACTAAAACAAATCTTGCAGGATGCCTAATGGAGATACCTTCTCTTTCAACAATATTCCAACCTGAGGCAGAAGCATCTAGAAGAATATCAACTAAATGATCATCTAATAAATTAACCTCATCAACATATAAGATACCTCTATTGGATTTGGCTAATAAGCCTGGTTCAAACGTTTTAATACCTTCGCTTAGAGCTTTTTCAATGTCGATAGTACCACATAATCTATCTTCAGTAGCTCCCAAAGGTAAATCAATCATTGGAACTTTAATAAATTCAGTGGATACTTGAATGCCTTGATTAATTTTTTTCTTAATTGTGTCTGACATTAAATCATAATCAGAAACATGAGAATTAAATAAATCATCTATCACTACCTCTATTTCTGGTAACAAATCAGCAATAGCCCTAATTGTAGTTGATTTACCTGTACCACGGTCTCCCATAATCATAACACCACCGATTTTTGGATCTATTACATTTAAAATTAATGCTAACTTCATTTCTTCTTGACCAATAATAGCAGTAAAAGGAAAAATAGGACGAGTTGGATTTTGTAGTTTATTCACAAGACTTTTTAATTATTAATATGTATTTACACTATAACTATAAATTATATCAAGATAATATTTCTATAAAAAAAGTCACTTAAAATAATTAAGTGACATTTTATTAAAATAAACAAAAGAGGTTATTGATACAAATCTGTCCCTAACCTAATAGCTAAAATAGCAGAAACTAATGCAAATAATAAAGCTATAAATATTTGACTATCACTTATCATAAAACTCCTAAAATTCAATAAACTACTAAATTTATATATCATTAATATAATGTAATAAGTTAAAGAAAAAAAAATAATTTAATATTCCGCAAAATAAATGAAAAAAATAATTAACGAAAGCTAAAATTATCAACATGACTACATTTAACAATTAAATATCTAACAATATTATGATTAAACTTCATAGACTTTTCTAATAATTTTACTAATTTACCATTACCTTGATAATTCATTTGCACATATATACCATCATAATAATAAGATATATTATAACTTAAATGCTTTCGACCTATATGCTGAATTAATATGTTTTTGCCTCCATTTTTTTTTATTAAAGTTTTATAAAAATTTACTAAAAATAAATTATTTTCATCTGTCACATCAGGCTTTAAAATATAGATAGTTTCATAACTATTTAAAAACATAATTTAATTTTCCTAAAAATACTGATAATAATAAATTATACCTAATATTTTATTTATTGACTATCAATTTGTATTCTGACAGCTTGGGAAATAACAGGTATTTTAGCATATTTCCCTTGCATAGCTTTTGTTACAGAGTATAAAATTGTTGATAGAACAAACCAAAATAATGTATTACATAACATAAGACCATAAATATTTACCCTAAATTCAATGGGTAAAGCTCTAAATGTAACACCTAATAAAGAGTTTATTAAGAATAATAAAATTGACTGTAAAACATTAAATCTTATAAAAGGTCTATTCGGTATAGGACTTTTTGCGCGAACAAATAAATAATATAAAACAAAAAATGCAATAAACGCTAAAGCTGGATGCGTTACATAAAAAATCACTAAAGGCATAAATGTTTTTTTATATAAGCTCATTAAACTAAAAGGATAATCTGGCAAAATTTGTTGACCAAAATTCTGTAGTCCTTCTAATAATGGTAAACTGTAAGGCAATATTGAACCAAATTTATCAACAAAAGTAATACGATTTTTATCAGAAGAGTATGAATTAATAATACTGAAATATATCTGGTAAAATAGAGTGCCAATTAGTATTACTAATATCATACTAATTATCCATGATGGTATATAATTAAACATAATACGAGAATTTTATATAATTCATTATAAGTTGATAAGTAATTAACCAAAACCTAAAATATAAATAAAAAAATAATATTCTCCATTAATAATACAATAAAAACTAATACATGACACAAAAATTATTAAAAGAATTAAATATACAACAAAAACTATTAGATGAAAATGATAAATTAGTAATTCATAAAAATATTTTCAATTCTCGCTTAATGATTGGTACAGGTAAATATAAAAATTTACAAGAGGCAAAAGAAAGTATTGAAATAAGTAAAGCATGTATTGTAACAGTAGCAATTCGTAGAGCACAATATGCGAAAAATATGGGTCAAAGTAATTTAATTGATGGTTTAAATTGGCAAAAATTATGGTTATTACCGAATACAGCTGGATGTCAAACAGCAGAGGAAGCTATCAAAATTGCTTCTTTGAGCCAAGAAATAACTAAAAAATTAGGCCAGTTTGAAAATAATTTTATCAAGTTAGAAGTAATATCAGATTCTAAATATTTACTACCTGATCCAATCGGAACATTGAAAGCAGCCGAATACTTAGTAAAAAAAAATTTTTCTGTATTACCTTATATTAGCGCCGATCCAATATTAGCGAAACAACTAGAAGATATTGGCTGTGCAACAGTCATGCCATTAGGATCACCAATAGGCTCAGGACAAGGTTTAAAAAGTATAAATAATTTAAAAATTATTATTGATAACGCAAAAATACCTGTTATTATTGACGCAGGAATAGGAACTTCTAGTGAAGCAAATCAAGCAATGGAACTTGGAGCATCAGCTGTATTATTAAATACCGCTATCGCAAAATCAAAATACCCACAATTAATGGCATCAGCGATGAAGCTAAGCGTTATAGCAGGGAGAAACTCATACTTATCTGGTAGAATGAAACAACAAAATATAGGAACATTAAGCTCTCCTAAAGAAGGAATAATTACTAATAAAAAAATTCAATAAAATATAATATAATAAATTAGAATAAAAATGATAATCATCATCGATAATTATGATAGTTTTACGCAAAACTTAGTACAATATGTTGGAGAATCTAAATTAAATATCAAAACAGTTAGAAATGATGAAATATCATTAACGAATTTAATATCATTAAATCCTACACATATTATTTTATCTCCAGGTCCAGGAAATCCGTCAAAATCTGGAATATGCTTAGAAATACTAAATAAATATGCAAATAAAATACCTATTTTAGGAGTATGTTTAGGACATCAAAGTATAGGTTATATATACGGAGCAAAAATTAAACAATTAGATAGACCAACACATGGAAAACTAAGTCATATTTTTCATAATAGAAAAAATATATTTAACAATATATCGAACCCCTTTAAAGCAACTAGATACCACAGTTTAATTCTGGATAATAATCATATACCTAGCCAACTTCAAATAACTGCTTGGACAGAAGATGGAATAATAATGGGATGTCAGCATAAAATATATAAAAATATTTTTGGTGTGCAATTTCATCCAGAAAGCTTGTGGACACAAGAAGGCAAAAAAATCATAAATAACTTTATCTATTCAAACTATAAATTTAGGTAAAAAAATTTAATATATTAATTACATGTGTATAAAGAATAAACTTTATTTACTTTAACAATATCTTCTTCAAAAAAGAAAATAGAACGGTTTGTTGATCCAGAACAAAGCAATATATTAGCAAAAATAGTTATCCAAACTTGGCAATAAGAAGTATAACTAACTAAAGTGCTTAACATAAGTATAAAAAAACCTAAATATATGATAAGTACGCCTGGATCAACTTTAATTTGTAAACCGGTATCTACCATAATATCATTAATAGATAAAATAAGACCATTTGAACTAAAAAACTCATTGATAAAAACACTAGACAAAATAGTACCGTTTTCATTAGATATTATAATTTTATCCTTTAAGTTAAATAGAAGAATAAAAATCTGTTTGTTATCATCTAATGGAATTTTGCATAACCAACAAATTTTATTGTCAATATTTACTTTAATTAAGTTTTTTTGGATTATGATATTACGATTATATCCAATAGAAAAGCGAACTGCACTAATATGCCAATCAGTTTGATAAATTGTTAAACCATTGAATGTTAGTGGTGAATTAACAAAAATAGTTTTATCAAATAAAAATTTGCCATTATTTTTGAATAAAGATAATTTAGAAATAAATTGCTTAATAGAGTTATCAAAATTATAATCAATAAAAAATTCATCTATTCTAAAGATAAAACTTGAATTTAATTTACTATAAAAACCTGAATGAACAATATTTTTAGTATGAAATATTTCACCAGAAGGAATCATTTCTTGCACAGTATATCCTAAAAAAGAGCTAAAGATAGAACCTAACAAAATAAAAATAATACTCAAATGTACAAAAATTGGAGAAATTCTGCCAATTAGACCTTTATAAGCATAAATACAATTTTTTTTATGAAATACATAAAAATCATGAGATACTAATGAGTAAATCATATTACTATAAGAATTGTCTAATCTTTTAATCGAATTTACGGATTGACTTTGTAAATTACGGCTGATCTTAGGATTTAAAAACTTCCAACGGCGAGCATTTTTTAAACTAGGTAATTGAACAGATAAACTACAAGCAGCTAGACTTAACGCAAAAAGAAATAAAATACTTATAAACCACCAAGTTTGATACACATGATCTAATCCACAATAGCAAATAATTTTCCAGTTTATGAAGATACTTATATAAGTATAATTACAATTAATAAAAGGATAATATGCTTTATAATATTCGATATTTTGATCCTGTTCAATTATAGAACCAATCATAATAAAAAAAGAAATAACAAATAAAAGAAATATAGAAAAATTTAGATTAGATAATTGTCGAATTAAACTCCAAAGTATATTTTTAACATTTATTACTTTCATAATTAAAAAACTTGCATTTTAAGATAATATATACACTAAATAAAAATTTTTTCTAAGAAGAAAAAAATTGAGAGACTTAATATAATACAACCGGATAAAGGAACTATTATATTCCAAATATAACCTAAAATATAGATCTGTACATAATTAATAACAAAATTAAAAACTAAAAAAAATGGAATAAAACATCCTAGAATATAAAAAAATAAGTATAGAAAACAAATAAAAAAATTTGTAGCAGAATGTAACCAAAAATTAATAAGAATAACAATCGGACTACTACAAGGAATAACAGAAAAACCGATAAGAAGGCCATTCAGATAAGTTCGAAATATTATATTACTGCTTAAACAATCTAGTTTGTTGAATTTTAAGGTGCTAAAATAAGAGGAAATATCTATTATTTGCAATAAATTTAGAGAAATTAAAATTAAGAAAAAAAAAGATAAAAAAGGTATTTTAGTAAAATAAATTAAATAACGATAATCTAAAATAACTGACAATAAAAGTAATATCAATAAACTAGAAAATATGCCAAAAATAAAAATATTTTTATTTATGTAATTACTTTTGCTGATATTAATATAAGAAAAACTTAAAGGTAAAATAGATAAAAAACAGGGAGTTAAACTTGTGAGAATACCAGTAAATAATAATAATGAAGCAATTAAAGGGTTTAAAGTATTAATTTCAATAAGTAATGTAGATGAAATTATTTCCTGAAAATAGAATAATAAAAACTCATATTGATTCCACCAATTTAGTAAATTTAACATATGAAAGAATAATTATAAAAAATAACGTATAAGTAATTATAAACGATTATTAAAAATAATTAAATAGATAATAATTAAGATTACTCCCCAGGAAGGATTTGAACCTACGACCAATCGGTTAACAGCCGATCGCTCTACCACTGAGCTACTGAGGAATTAAGAAGTAGGAACTATAAGGATAATATAACTAAATAATAAAAAATACACAAGCAAATAAATTGATTTATTTAATTTTAATTAACTTGTATAGTAAATATTATTTTGGTACAATTGCCTTTATAAGTAAGCGGACGTGGTGGAATTGGCAGACACGCTAGATTTAGGTTCTAGTGAGAATATCTCGTGAGAGTTCAAGTCTCTCCGTCCGCATAAATATGAATATGTATATTTATTATATATTCCATTTTTGAACAGTTAGTTTAATAGAACCATCTTGCATATAAATAAAAGATTTTTGATTAAAACCATTGATTGAACTTTCATTTGAAATTATATTAACTGCGTACTGTTGCATTACCTTTTCAATAAAACAATCAATAGACATATTTAATTTCCATAAATCATAGTCAATAATTAAATTATATTCACTAACATCCCATGCAAAAGAAAATAAAATACCAGAATTTATATTAGTTTTAAAAACATCAATATAATTATCTTGAGTTACACTTTCAGTATAATAGAAACCTAAATCTTTTAATGTTTTTTTTAAGATTTTTAAGTTAGAAATATTCGTTTTAATTTTGCTAAAATGTGACATATATGTAAAAGTTGTGTAATAATCTTAAAATATTAATAATATTATTACATAAAGAAGAAATAATAGAATTTAATCATGAGATTTCGTAATATATGATTATAGTAATGTTAAATAAACTTACTGAGGTAAAAAAAAATCAAAAAAAACTTTACGTTATACAGTAATTTTTGTAATAATATCTTTAACAAGTAAATACACTTGGGAAGTATCTATATTTATCCTAAAAATATATAATTTATTATGACTGCTACTTTAGAAAGACGCGAAAGCGCAAGCCTGTGGGAACGTTTTTGTACTTGGATCACTAGCACAGAAAACCGCCTTTATATTGGCTGGTTTGGCGTAGTAATGATTCCAACACTATTAACTGCTACATCTGTATTCATCATTGCATTCGTTGCTGCACCTCCAGTAGATATTGACGGTATCCGTGAACCGGTTGCAGGTTCGTTACTATACGGAAACAATATTATCTCAGGTGCTGTTATACCTAGCTCAGCAGCTATCGGTATCCACTTTTACCCAATTTGGGAAGCTGCATCACTAGATGAGTGGTTATATAACGGTGGACCTTACCAATTAATCGTTTTACATTTCTTATTAGGTGTTTCATGTTATATTGGTCGTGAATGGGAATTAAGCTACCGATTAGGTATGCGCCCTTGGATCTCAGTTGCTTTTACAGCACCTGTTGCAGCTGCAGCAGCAGTATTCCTTGTTTACCCAATTGGTCAAGGAAGCTTCTCTGATGGTATGCCTCTTGGTATTTCTGGTACATTTAACTTTATGCTTGTATTCCAAGCTGAACATAATATCCTTATGCACCCTTTTCACCAACTAGGTGTAGCTGGTGTATTCGGCGGATCTTTATTCAGTGCTATGCATGGTTCTCTAGTAACATCTAGTTTAATCCGCGAAACAACTGAAAGTGAATCAGCTAACAATGGATATAAATTTGGTCAAGAAGAAGAAACGTATAACATCGTTGCAGCTCACGGCTACTTCGGTCGTTTAATTTTCCAATACGCTAGTTTTAACAACTCTCGCGCATTACATTTCTTCTTAGGTTTATGGCCAGTAGTAGGCATTTGGTTCACAGCTATGTCTGTAAGTACAATGGCTTTCAATTTAAATGGCTTTAACTTTAACCAGTCAGTTGTTGATAGTCAAGGACGTGTAATTAACACATGGGCAGATATCTTAAATAGAGCAAATTTAGGTATGGAAGTAATGCATGAACGTAATGCACACAACTTTCCCCTAGACTTAGCTTCACAAGAAACTTTACCATTAGCTTTAGTTGCACCTTCTATTAGCAGCTAATATATATGTAATCAAAACATACTACGATTTAATAAATAAAAAACTACGATAACATTTTGTCATGTTATCGTAGTTTTTTATATTTATTTAGAGAATCTAACTAGCTGCAAATAAAATAAAATAGGCAGAATGTAGTTAGCTTTGGGATTAAATAGATACACTGGATTTAATTTGTCCAGAAAAGTAAAATATTTATTGTATAAAACATTATCTAAATCAAACTTTTTATTCTTTAATAGAATTTTTTTACTAAAACTTTTATTAAAGAATAAGATACGAATATTTTTACTTATTTTCAAATTTTTAAACTTATTGCCACCTAAAGACATATTAAAAATATAACTATAATTCATATGCGAACAAGAATATAATTTTGAATATTTTATATTAATATCACTAAAGATTTCCTGTAAACTTTGTCCTCGTCGTCGACGAGTTAACTCAACAAAACCTAATTCTGATAATTGAACTATTTGCGGCTTAGCATTATCATAACTTAATAATCTATTAAAATGTTCTAATAGCTGTAGCTGATCTCTTTCTGAGTACATATCAATAAAATCAACAATAATCACACCATTAATATTTCTAATCTTTAACTGGTAAGCTATTTCAATAGCGGCATAAAAATTTGTCCTTAAAATAGCTTCTTTAGAATTATCAGACTGATTAAAAGAACCAGAATTTACGTCTATAATAGTTAATGCTTCATAATTTTCGATAACAAGATATCCACCAGATGATAATTTAACTTTTGGTTTTAAAGAATCTTGAATAACTTTACTAATGTGAAATTGATTAAGAATAGAATCAGATCTATTATATAGCTGTAATTTAGTATCAGTAATAGGGGACACCAAATTCCACTTACTCAAATAATAATATAATATTTTTAAGCCATTCTCTGAATCAATAATAATCTTTTTAATCGTATCATCATAAAAATCTCTAATAATTTTTTTTATCAAATCTTCATCTTTATAAATTAAACAAGGATAAGGACTTAAAATAAAGGTTTTTTCTATAAACAACCATTGCTCTCTTAATAAATCTAAATCTTGCAATACTGCCTTTTCACTGATACCTCTAGCAGAAGGTTTAATTAATATGCCCATCATACTAGGCTTTACTAAAACAGCCAAAGAATATAAATACATTCGCTCATTATCATCATAAATTTTATGAGAAATATATATAGTATTACAAAAAGGCATTAAAATTAAATACTTACCGTGTAAGTGTACATTCGTTGTTAATCTAGGACCTTTATTAATAGTTGGTTCTTTTACTACTTGAACTAATACAAGCTGATTAATAGTTAATATATCATTAACATGGTTCGTATATCGATTTCTTTTTAAAGCATTAAGATCACTAATATGTATAAAGCCACTTTTACCATACGGACCTAACTTAATAAAAGCAGCATTAATACTAGAGAAAATTTTTTGCACTACACCAGTATATATATCATTGACTTGATAATTTTGATTAACTAAAATAATTTCCTCAATTCTACTATTATGTAAAATTGCCGCTATATTATTAAAATAAGAAATTATAATTTTTTTTACCATTACAAAAAGAGAAACATTTGTATCAACTAATTAATATTAATATGACAATCTTACAAAATAAAAAAATTAATTAAAAAAAAACGTTAGTTTAAATATAATAAACACTTACTTTTTTGTTTTTTTTATTAATCGACTCAAATTTTACAACGCCCTTGATTAGAGAAAATATAGTATAATCTTTACCTTGACCAACATTACTTCCTAATTTAAATTTACTACCTCTTTGACGAATTAAAATATTGCCAACGTCAACAATTTGCCCACCATACTTTTTCACACCTAATCTTTTAGAATTAGAATCTCTTCCATTTTTAGTGCTACCACTACCTTTTTTATGTGCCATATAAATCATTCCTATAAATATAAGTAAAATTTCATAAGCAAAAAATTATATTATTTCTTCAACTAAAATACGAGTTAATTTTTGTCTATGACCTTTTTTAGAGCGACTATTTTTTTTTGGTTTAATTTTAAAAACTAATAACTTTCTACCTTTTAAGTGCTTTAAAATTTTAGTTTTAACCAGACCAGAATTTAAGCAGGGGAGACCGATTTTAAATATATTATTTTTATAAGTAAATAAAACCCTATTTAAATAAATTAAATCACCTGGATTACCTGCTATATAATTTAAATCATAAAATTTTCCTGTTTCAACCCATACTTGCTTGCCACCTGCTTCAACAATTGCATAATCTATCATGAATAAAAAGAATTGTGTATATAAATTAAATATTAAAAGTTAATACAATATAATGCTCGCAATTATATTATTTTCTATATTAATACGACGATAATATCGATCTAAAATAAATGATATTTGATTACCAAATAAATTATTTAATAAAGTGAAATAATTGCCATTTAAGATAACACCATCTGGTAAAACAAAATATAATCCTTTTTTTAAATCACCATATAAAGGACCAGGTAACAAATAATTGTTTTGAGCTTTATCTAAAATAAATTTACCATATTTTTCTGACTGAATAATCAAAAACTCATATTTACAATTATTATTAAAAGCATAAACACGATATTTCTGATAATTAATAATTAAGCCAGTAGTTAAAATATGAATATAAATAATATAATTAAAATTAGTATGAGAATACTTTTTGCTTAAATCTAAATAATAAGCTAAATCCTTAGGACCATAAATATGTAAAGATTTAATTCGACCAATTAAATTTAAACTGGATAATAAACCTAATAGACCAGACATATTCTTAATATGTAAATCCGTCATAATAATTTTAGAAATATTATTAATTTTCAAGTTATTATTTGCGATTAAGTACTGACAACCTTCATAGCAATTAAATATCCAAATTTCTTTAAAAGTTAAAAACTGTACGACAAAACTATTATTAGAATATTTAATATTATGTATACTATTATTTAAACAATTAATTTCCATAAGTATAACAAAATGATTTTATTATAACCTATGTCTAGTTAATAATCTAAAAATTAAAGATAGAACTATCATTAATATAGACAAAACTACTTTGCTTATCTACGATTAACGATTTAGCTAAAGATAAAGATTTTTTACTAATAAAAAATGCTTTTCTTTTCCACTGTGCTTTTTTAGACTTAGATTTAGAAGTACGTTTTTTAGGAACAGCCATTTGTATAATAATTATATAAAATTGTAATAAGTTTACTAATTATAAATAATATTAACTAAAAATAAAAGTACTTATAAAAAAATAGGAAATTAATAGAAAGTTAAGAATCCTATAATTTTATAATAACAAACAAATACTTTTTAATAATTATTTACATACTACGAAATTGTTGAAGAGCCATTCTACCAACATTATATATTGCCCAAGATGCAGCTGCTATAACTGGTAAGAATACAATTATTAATCTAGTATCCATAATAAAATTTTCCTTAAATTATTTAATATATAAAACATATTATAATTTTAATTCTATTTTTTTTATATATTATAACTATTATATTCTAATGATAATATATAAAATAAATATAAAGCGTATAATCATAATTTATACATTAATATTATTAAATAAGTTTTTAAAGAAACTATGAGAGATTTACCATTTACCTTAGACCAACTCAGAATTTTGCAAGCTATTATCAAAGAAGGTAGCTTTAAAAAAGCTGCAGATAGTTTATATGTATCACAACCAGCTATAAGTCTACAAGTACAAAATTTAGAAAAACAATTAAATATACCTATTTTTGAAAGAACCTATAAAAAAGCTACACTAACAGAAGCAGGTAACTTGTTATTACGATATGGTGGCAGAGTATTAGCTTTATGCGAAGAAACATGCCGCGCATTAGAAGATATACAAAACTTGCAAGGAGGATCATTAGTTATAGGAGCTAGCCAAACTACAGGAACATACTTAATGCCAAGACTTATAGGATTATTTAGGCAAAGATATCCTCAAGTAAATGTACAATTACAAGTACATTCTACTCGATTAATTTCATGGAGTGTAGCTAACGGTCAAGTAGATTTAGCTGTAATTGGAGGTGAAGTTCCAAATGAACTAAAAGATATATTACAAATAACATCATATGCAGAAGATGAATTAGCATTAATTTTACCAACATCACATACATTTTCGAAAATACAGAACATACAGAAAGAAGACTTATATCGATTACGATTTATTGCATTAGATACTCAATCAACAATTAGAAAAGTTATTGATAAAGTCTTGCATCAACATGATATAGACAGTAGTAGACTGAAAATTGAAATGGAACTTAATTCCGTAGAAGCAATAAAAAATGCAGTACAATCTGGATTAGGAGCGGCATTCGTATCAGTATCTGCTATAGCTAAAGAGTTAGAATTAGGAATAGTGCATTGGGCAAAAATAAAAAATGTAACAATCAAAAGAATGTTGTCTATTATCATTAATCCCAATCGATATAAATCTAAAGCAGCTGAAACATTTAGTAAAGAAATTTTAACATTATTTGTAACTCCGAATCAGGATAAAATATTTTTTGATTAGAATTTACTTAAATAATATCAAGTAAAGAAATCATCTATTAGGAACAAAAGTTGAATTAGATCTAAACTCACCTATACTAACAAATCCTATTCTCAATTTTAACCACTTTATAAAATTTTTATCTAACGAAATAATAGCAGCATATGAACTATTTCTATTAATATAATTTTTATCAAATTTAGAAAAACTGAGAAAAATTGGGTCAAGCACAAGCCAAAAATCAACATCTTTATTTATATTCTGATAATACTCAGTTCTTTCACGTAGAATTTCTTCTAAAGGTTCTTCATTCAACAAAAAATTTTGGCTAGCTAGAGCAAAATAATAATTATACATAATAATAACAATAAATAAAAATAATTTATAAATTACATTTTATCATACAATAAAAATTAATTTATTATTTTGAATAATAAATCATAAAAATACTAATAAATTAATATGAGAGTAAAATATTGGCCAAATCAACAAGGTATAGAACTAAATAATGCAACAGTTAACTTGTTTCAAAAAACGCAAAGAAAAATACTAAAAAATAAAAATATACTTAACAAGACAAAATATTACCAATATGATGACTTACTTAATGATAAATATAAACAGAATTTATTTCTTATTATTTTAAAAGAATTTCAAAAACTAGTTTTAGATATTACTGAGTTAAATCTAACTACAAAAAACTTAAAAAAATTAAGCACTAATATTTTAGAAGATTTTATCAATAAAGTATATAAAAGCTTTTTATTTACAATACAAAACAATAAAAATAATATTAATAGAAATTACACAATTACTTTAGATCAAGATTTATTATTAATAGATTATCTATTAACATATTTGATTTTTGGTTCATCTTTGATTGATAATGATTTATTTATTTTTAATCCATTTTATACACCATATACACATGTGCAGATTTTATTTGAAAATTTTATGATTCAACTAAGTAATTTAGTAATATATGAAATATATAAAAACTTCATATGTTTATCAGAATTTATAAAGTTTTTAAAACAATACCCAATATGTAATTCTAAATATATATCATATAGAACAATTGCATTGTTTTTTAATAGAATAACTTGGCAGAAGTTAATTAAATCATATATTTATACACCACAGTTACTATATAGTGCGAAATATGAAGTTTTGATATTTACTAGTAAAGGTATAATAAATAAATATATATATGCTTTAAGACTAAAAAGTTTTAAAAATTTATCACAAATAGAAAATATTGTACTAGTATTATTAGAATTAAAAGATATATGCTTGCCGGAGATAAAAAAAATTTTAATTACTATAACAAAATATATTATTTATATACTTATTAAAATAATTAATAATAGTATTATTTTATTTATAAGAATGATTTTACTATATATATATAAAAAATAATTTATAAAAAGTATCAAAAATTAAAGCAATAAACAACTATAATAGCTAATACAATATTAATCTAATTATAAAAACAAAAGTTTTTTTATGAAAAAAAGTGACAATATAATAAAAAATTCGTATATATTAAAAGAAATAATAGAAACACTTGAAAAAAATAATACAAATATATCCAACGATATTCTTGATAGTATTGATAGTATCTTAGAAAACTCTAAGATAGAACAAGAACTATTGGGGAATTTACTAATTCGTAGGCTTATAATATATAAAAAAGATATAACAAAATTAGATAAAATCATTCTAAAAAAGCTAAAAGATAAATCTATAGATCATATTAAGCAAAAATTAGATATAGCTTTTAGTAATAAAATTAATGAATTAAAAGAATGTGTGAATCTAAAAATTGATTACACAATTTTACAAGAACTATTAATACAAAAAGATTTTCAAAAAGCAGATAAAATAACACAACAGTACTTATGCAAATTATCAAATACAGATAAAAAGAATAATCGCAATTGGCTATATTTTACAGATATTGAATTAATACCAAAGGAAGATTTATTCACAATAGATTTATTATGGAAGATATACTCGAATAATAAATTTGGTATTTCAATACAAAAGAAAGTATGGGTAATAAATAATGAAAACTGGGATAGATTTTTAGAAAAAATTGGTTGGACAGAAAAAGGAATGATGAAAAGATACCCAAATGACTTTATCTGGACAATGGATGCACCAACAGGACATTTACCATTATTTAATCAGTTAAGAGGAAATCAAGTTTTATATCATTTATTTAAATATACTTCATGGTAAATATTTTAATGATTATTATACTTTTTAATATTAACTATTAATTTAACAAAAGCATGAAATAAATAATCAGAATCATGTGGACCAGGACTAGCTTCCGGATGATATTGCACAGAAAAGATAGGCTTTTTTTTATGTTTAATACCACCTATAGTTAAATCATTTAAATTTAAATGAGTAATTTTTAATATATCGTTATTATTAATATTATTCATCTGAAAAAATTTTGACTGGATAGCAAAACCATGATTTTGACTTGTAATCTCAGAATATTGAGACAAACCCGAAGGATGATTTAAACCTCTATGACCAAATTTTAACTTAAAAGTTGTTCCTCCTAAAGCTAAATTTAACAATTGATGACCCATACAAATTCCAAATATTGGAATGTTAGAATACCGAATTAATTTTTTTATCGTATTTACAGCATAAGATACAATTAAAGGGTCTCCTGGACCATTCGACAAAATAATGCCATTAGGCTTATAATTTAAAATTTGATTATAGTTAGAAGTAGCCGGCATAACGTATATATTACATTTATAAAATAATAATCTTGAGAGTATATTATGTTTAATACCAAAATCTATAACAACAATATTAATATTGTTTTGATGAAATAAGAAATCATTATATTTAATAAGCTTATAATTTAAATGACTGTATAAATTACTAAAATAAACTGAATTTAAGTAACTTAACAAATAAACTTTAAAATTAGTAACTTTTTTTACTAAATCAAAATTAAATTGATTAAATAAACAATTATGTTTTGGTGTTTGTAAAATCTTATTAGAAATATAGCCTTTCATAACACCCTGTAGACGTAAATAACAAGTTAAAGCTCTTGTATCTACACCAAATATATGTGGAATTTTCTTCTTTATTATATATTCTTTTAAAGAGATATTAGAGCGCCAGTTACTAGAAAATGTAGATATATTTTTAGCAATAATACCTTTAACATGAATAAATTTAGACTCATTATCTTGATTATTTAACCCGGTATTACCTAATTCAGGGTAAGTGAATAAGATTATTTGCCCTGAATAACTAGGATCTGTTATAATTTCCTGGTAACCAGTCATACCTGTATTAAATACTATCTCACCACTAGAAATTACAGGATCAAAAAAAGACCATCCTTTTAGTAAGGTATAATCTTCTAAACAAAGAAAAGCTGGATAAAATTTATTTAACATTATATTATTAATTTACTTAAGATATACACACTTAGATACCTAAATATAGATAATAATATAAATTATCTATATTTTATATTATGATTATAAATACTTTTATAAGTTTATGAAATATAAAAATAATATATATTACAAATAAATTGCTAAAACTTATACTACCAACCTATATTGGATTGATGTAAAACATAATGAGCTACATTATTAATATCGTCATCACTTAATCTGCCGTTAAAAGCTGGCATTTGATTTTTTCCATTTTTAACTTGATTTGCAATTGCCCCAACATTATACATGCTATTAACTTCTAAAACTTCTTTTTCTAAAGTTTTCTCTGCTTTCAATATATTTTGCCCGCCTGCATGACAAGCGGCACAATTGTTATCAAAAATACTTTTACCTTCCTCTAAATCAATTTCCTCAGCTAAAGTAATATTTGAACTTAATAGCAAAAAAGCTTGAAACAACATAAATAATCTAAATGAAAGTATTGTCATATTAAAGACCTTTAATATATAGTATAAAAAATTATAATATAATTAAATTATATAACTTAATTAATAAAAATACGTATTTATTGATTAAATTAATAATAAATTTTTCCGCCTCCCCACTTTTCAGAACCAAGTTTAGGTTGAATTAGTATATGTCCAGCTATTGAGAATAAATCATCATCTGTTAAATTCCTCATTTTAGGAAAAATTTCAGCGCTTTTAATACTAGGATGCAACTCAGCAATAGAAGTTTGGCCGTCATAACTAGTAGGACTTTTCATATAATCAATTAAGCTTACAATACTATTGCGAGATGGAGTTGCTAAAGTTAAACTATCAGTATCTAAACCAATGTTAGGATTTGTTTTTGTAACACCACCATTATGACATTGAGCACACGAATTATTAAATAATCTTTTGCCTCTCTTAACTTGCTCGGCAGTTAAAATAGATGTTTTACCAGAACTATCTAATTCTACAGTACGTGTTGTTTCGTCTAACTCTATAGAATAGATAGGTAATGATAATAAATTAACATTCAAGAACAACATAACAAATAATAATAAAGAATTTTTTTTAAACCTCATATTAATTAACCTATAATTATAGTAAGTTTTTAGTTTTTTATATAAAAAATCAAATGTTTAATCACAATTACACTATTAAAATAAAGATATAGTAACCTATTGTAGTATAATTAAATTTAAGCTCTTGTTATAAATATAAAAATATATTTATTTACTTTACTTATTTTAGTATTACTTTGATAATAAATATCTTTATTCAAATTTTCTTAATATATATTATTAGTTTTTAATTTATATAAAAATATTATATTAATTATTAGATAAACAATATAAAGATAATAATTTAGATAGTTTACTTCGTAGATCTGTTCTAGAAATAATTAAGTCAATAAATCCATGCTTAAACAAATATTCGGATGTCTGAAAATTATCGGGTAAATCTTCTTTTATTGTTTGCTCAATTACTCTTCTTCCTGCGAACGCAATCAAAGCATTTGGTTCAGCGATAATTAAATCTCCTAACATAGCAAAACTAGCCGTTACACCTCCTGTAGTTGGAGAAGTTAATATAGAAAAATACGGTAAATTAGCTTCACTATGTTTATAAAGGGAAGAGGAAATTTTTGCCATTTGCATTAAGCTTAACATTCCTTCCTGCATTCTAGCACCACCTGAGGCACATAAAATAATTAAGGGTAGCTTATAAAAAGTAGCATGTTCAATTAAACGTGTTAATTTTTCACCAACAACAGAACCCATACTGCCACCCATAAATCGAAAATCCATTATACCACAAGCAACTGACATATTATTAATATTTGCAACGCCTGTTTGAACAGCGTCAGATAAACCTGTTTTTAACTTCATATCTGATAACCTTTTACGATAAAGCTTTTTATCAGAAAATCCTAACGGATCTGTGGAACATAAGTTACTATCTAAAGATACCCATGTATTAAGATCAAAAATATGTTCAATTCTATCTTGACTAGAAGTAGGAAAATGATAGTTACATTTTGGACATACTTTAAAGTTGTAATTTAAATTTTTATGATACATCAAAAAATTACAATTATTACATTTAATCCAAAAATTTTCAGGTAATCTTATATTAGATTGCTTAACATTATTGTTTAAACAGATATTACGTTTTTTGACCAACCATTCAGATAAAGACATAGAAATCTACTAAAGTTAAAATATTTTGAAAAAATAAACATCAAAAAAATAAGATAACAGATGGAATAGAACCTGTTATCCTAGGAAAGATAAAAAATGATAAGAACTTAATAATAAAAATATTAATCTCTTAATGTTTTATCTTTTTGACTAACAAATAATAATGCTAACGTAATGGGAGTCACAACAATTAAAGCACCTAAAACTAAACTAGTTAAAAAACTAGATAAAGATGAAGTCATTATTTATAATCCTTAAAGAATATACATAATACATATTATAAACTATTTTATTAAATTATAATTTCCACTGAACAATAATTGTTCCCCAAGTTAAACCAGCACCAAAACCAGATATTACAATTATATCATTATGAGCAAATTTTCCTTGACTTAGTGCTTCATCAAAAGCTAAAGGTATAGAAGCAGCTGAAGTATTTCCATATTTATTGAGATTCATAATAATTTTTTCATTATCAATAGATAATTTATCAGCAACAGCTTTCAAAATTCTATGATTAGCTTGATGCAATAATAACCAGTCAATATCATTAATAGAGATATTTAAAGAATTCAAACATTTTAAAATACTTAATGGAACCTGAGAAACAGCAAATTTATAAACTTCTTTACCATTCATAACAATATATTTAAAGTAACCTTTATGTAGCTTTAATATAGGATGAGAATTTATTTCTTCTTTATAAACTAGAGACAAGCAATTACTCTGATTTCCATCTGTATTTAATTGAAAACCAAGAAGTTGATTGTCTTCTTTAATAGAAGACTGCAAAATCATTGCACCAGCGCCATCTCCAAATAAAATACAAGTAGAACGATCAGACCAATCTACCCATTTAGACAAAACATCAGCACCTATAACAAGAATATTTTTATAAGTTCCATTTCGAATAAATTGAGATGCTGTAACCATAGCTAGTACGAAGCCAGAACAGGCAGCTGTTAAATCAAACGCAACAGCATTAAATGCTTTAATTTGCGCTTGTACCTGACTAGCACTACCAAATAAATCGTTAGGAGTTGAAGTTGCAAGAATAATTAAATCAATTTCTGCAGGGTTCATAGAAATTTTATCTAAAGCATTTAAAGATGCAACAACTGCTAAATCTATTACTGACTTATTATGACCAGTTAACAATCGCCTTTCTTTAATTCCTGTACGAGTAACAATCCAATCATCTGATGTTTCAACAATTTTACTTATTTCGTCATTACTTAAACTAGAATCAGGAACAGCAGAGCCAGTAGCAAGAATTCGAGTCCCTTGCATCATTAATGATTTCATATTAACATCAAAATTGAATTAATTAACTAAAAAATTAAAGTATTAAAATAATAATAAATTTTATTTTTTGATTTTACTGTGAAAAATTGTTATGTTCTATAGAATAGTCAACAATAAAAATATAGATTAAACTAATACAAAAATAAAATAATAAAACCCGAAAAAGATAACTTTATTAATTGATTTATCTGCTGCTACTCTTCAGTCCTGACAAATATAAATCATCAATATCATATCGTTTTTCGAGCTTGAATTAATTATAACATTAGATTATGATACGAAGCAACAGTTAAAAAAGAAATTAATTATTAAGACATACCTTGTATGATAAAATCAAAATATGGAATAATTAAATTATATTGATCATTTTCTAATACATCTAATGTTGCATCTTTTAAACATTCAACAGAGTCTATCATACCTAAAATAGGTACACCTAACGAATTGTACATTTCACGAACACCAATTAAACCTATTTTTTCAATAGATTCTTTATCTCCGGCAAGTAAACCATAAGTCACTAATCTTAGATACCAACTATAGTCTCTCAAGCATAGAGAACGCTTACGGGCACCTTCAGCATTACCACCAGGCGCAATATACTCCGGATGTAATTTAAAAATAGATTTACTAGCTGTTTGTACAATAGATTGTTCATTATCTCTTAACATAGAGCTAATTAAAATACGTTGGTCAGTAGTTTGAAAATAACCCTGTAGAGATTTTAATTCTCCAACACTAGGATATCTTAATTCATTATCGGCATTAAGGATAATTTTACTAATTACACTCATTATATTTATATATTCATAATAATATACTTTTGTTATTTTATATTAACAAATATTAGATTTTTTTATAAAAAAGATACTTATGGTATATATTTTTAAAAAGTTAAACAAATTGAACTATTAAAAAGAGAAAAACAATATATCTGGGAAAAAGCGATTAATTTCAATAATAAAACCAGCAGTAAAAGTTAACCATAATGCACCTAAAACAGGCATGGTAGATAAATACTTTAAAAAATTATTATCCATATCAATATAAACCTTATTTCGAGTAAAAAATATATAATTAACGTGGAGATACTGTAATATCGTCATTAGAAGCAATTAATTTACCACTAGTAAATTCTTGTAATGCTGCTAAGGGCCACAAGAAACCTGAAAGAGAAAATTTCATAGCTAAAGGAACATCTATAATTATTTCTTTTTGAACCGGTTTTGTCATTTTAGATACAGCTTGCAAATATCCTCTGCCAACCCATCCTATCCATCCTGTGATATAAATAAATAAAAGGCCTGGTAACATAAACTCACCTGCATGATTCCATCTACCATCTGCAATTAAATGAGGTAAACCATCAGCACCACATAAAACACCAGAAGAACTATATCTATCAAAACGTACTTTAGTTTTATTAATTTGTTCTTGTAAAGCCAATGCTGGAGGAGTACTAGGATCATACTTAGATAAACGTAATTCTAGCTTTTTAACTGTATTTTTTAATCTTTTTTGAAATTTTGTAGATTCATTACATGGAACTAAGCCTGCTACATCTGCATATAATATGCTTGGAGTAGTAGTAATAAAAAGAACTAAAAGTAAGGAGACAATAAACTTCTTCATAATTTTATCCTGTAAAAAGTATATTAATTAGATAACAAAAGGTGAAAACTTAAATATAATAACATATATTAATATATTATTCATATTTTTTGTAAAAATAGTAACATTTATTGAAAATATAAAGAAACAAATAAAAAAATTTTATATAATGTAATGAACAGAACACGAGATACTTTAATATTATTATGACATTTTGGAAATCATTTTTTAAACAACAACGAAATCATAACAATAATTTCAAGAATAATGAAATTATGACAAGACGCAATATTTTACTAATAAAAGACTTAAACAATAACGGTGAATACTTGGATATTTATCTAAATATAAATAATAATATTAGTTTATATGATTTAGAAAAGCTTTGCGATTCCGTAGGATGGGTAAAAAGACCAATAAAAAAAGTAAAAACTGCGATAGACAACAGTTTTTTAATAGTTTGTCTATCCTATTATAAAGATAATAAAAAAAACTTAATCGGGTTTGCAAGAGCAACATCTGACAACTCTTTTAATGCTACTATTTGGGACGTTGTTATACACCCAGAATTTCAAGGGAAAGGTTTGGGAAAAGAACTAATGAAACAAATCATAAAAAAACTAAGACACTACGATATAAGCACAATAACATTATTTGCAGATCCACAAGTAATCAAATTTTATAAACATTTAGGCTTTGTTGTTGATCCTGATGGCATCAAAGGTATGTTTTGGTATCCATCATGAAAAATAAAATTTTTTTTATAAGAATAATAAATATAGACATATGATAAATTATTTTATATACTTATTTGGAAGGGTACGGGATATAGCGCAGCTGGTAGCGCGCCTGCTTTGGGAGCAGGATGTCGCAGGTTCAAATCCTGCTATCCCGAATATAATAAAAAAATAAATCATTAAAAATATCAATCTTAATTTTTTATTAATGCAATCATATTATTTATTTGATTCAATTTATTGTCATTACTAAATTTTTTATACAACTGAGATAAATTTTGCAAAGTCAACATACTATTTTTGTCGATTAACAAGGCATTACAATAATAATATTCAGCTATTTGGAAATAATATAAACTACTATAACAATATCCTAAATTATTATAAATTGTGACAGGATCAAATCTTTTTTTATTTAAATAAAATTCAAGCATAGAAATAAATAAAAGCCATTCTTTCCTCTTCGTGTATAAATTAACAAAGTGAATAAAAGTTTCCTTATCCACCTGAGATAAGTTATAATTAATTTTAGTGAAAAAAATAATATAAAATAAATAAAATAATTCTATACTAATTAAATAAGATAAAATACTTAAAAAAAGTAAAATCATTAATAAATATAAATAAAATAAAATAAAATTGTTCGACATTTTGAAAAAAGATAAAACTATATATAATAAGCAATTTATATTAAACTAAACAATAATACTAATCAAGTACGATAATAACATGAATAAAGGAACAAAAAGAAAAAGGCTTAGAAAATCTGGATTTAGATCAAGAATCAAAACAGCTAGTGGGAAAAGAATTATAAAAGAAAAGAGAAAAAAGAAAAGATATTCAATAAATTTATTGTAAAAAGTAATATCTATCTTTATAAATAAAGATAGATAGAATAGAATTTATAAATAATATAAAAGACTAAATTCCTCCATGACTTTTGAGACAAATATGCAATCACTATTATCATCTAAGAATTTTTTGATATATATAGTAACCGAAGAAGAAGAAAGATTAGAATATGCACTTAATTATATAAGTAAAAAAATATTTCAACAAAATATTTGTAATTGGGATTTTATTAATGGATACAACCATAATCCCAACTATAATACAAATACAAAAAAAAATCCTTTGGAGGCACTAGAAAATATAAAAAATATAAATACAAAAATCTGTCTATTTAAAGATTTTTCTTTTTTTATTAACGATATTAGTATAATTAGAAAATTAAAAAATATTAACAGCTCTCAAAATAATGAAAAATATATTATAATGAGTAGTGCAGAAATTGAAATACCAACTACATTAAGAGAGTATATTGCACTAATTTATTTTCCTTTACCAAGTAAAATAGAAATAAAACTGGAATTAAAAAGATTATTTAAAATCTTAAACATATATAATCATATATCTTTTAAAGATTTAACTATAGCATATCAAGGTTTTTCTATAAATAGGATAAGAAAATCTATATCTCAAACAATAATTAATGAAAAATTAAATGAAAATATTATAAATAAAATTTTAGAAGAAAAAAAAGAAATAATTCAACAAACTAAAATACTTGATTTCTATAACAGCGATAAAAACTTAAAAGATATAGCAGGCTTGAAAAATTTAAAAAAATGGCTCAAAGTAAGAAATAACGCTTTTTCAGAAAAAGCACATAATTATGGAATTACAACCCCTAAAGGAATTTTATTAGTAGGTATTCAAGGAACAGGCAAATCTTTAAGTGCTAAAGCTATTGCAGTAGAATGGAGATTACCATTATTAAAACTAGATATTAGCAAGATATTTGCAGGTATTTTAGGAGAATCTGAAAGTAACATAAAAAAAGTAATAGATATTTGTGAACAAATAGAACCATGTATATTATGGGTAGATGAAATAGATAAAATTTTTAATAAAAATAGTCAAAATGATAGTGGGACAACAAATAGAATTAATAATATTTTTTTGACATGGTTATCAGAAAAAACTAGCAATGTATTTATAGTAGCAACTGCTAATAATATTAGTCATTTGCCAATAGAAATATTACGCAAAGGTAGGTTTGATGAAATTTTTTTTGTTGATTTACCTAACTTTGAAGAAAGAATAAATATTTTTAAAATACATTTAGAAAAAGTCAGAAAATTAACATGGTATAAATATAACATTTACTATTTAAGCCAAATAAGTAACTATTTTTCCGGAGCAGAGATAGAACAAGCAATTAATGAAGCAATGTATACTGCATTCTATGAAGATAGAGAATTTAACACGTATGATATCAGAAACTCTATAACAAATACAGTACCTTTATCTTTTACAAACAGAGAAAATATTAATGAATTACAACAATGGCTGAAATCAGGTAAGTTCAGGAGTGCATAATTAATATGACATATAACCCTGACATTGAACTACTTTCCCAAAGAGTGTCCTCTTAAGTATCATCGTCGCTACAGCGTTTAACAACCAAGTTCGGAATGGTTTGGAGTGGGTCCACTGTGCTATAAATATCAAGGTTTAAAATAAAAATATAGTGTAAAACAAATATTTTGTCAAGTTTTCGATCTATTAGTACGTCTCAGCTGAATATATTGCTATACTTACACTTGACGCCTATCAAACGGCTGATCTAGCCATGACCTTAACCGTTAAACGGTGAGAGTAATCATCTTGAGGTAGGCTTCCCACTTAGATGCTTTCAGCGGTTATCCAATCCATACTTAGCTACCCAGCGTTTACTGTTGGCACAATAACTGGTACACCAGCGGTATGTCTCTCCCGGTCCTCTCGTACTAAGGAGAAATCCTCTCAATACTCTAACGCCTACACCGGATATGGACCGAACTGTCTCACGACGTTCTGAACCCANNGAAGATCAGCCTGTTATCCCTAGAGTAACTTTTATCCGTTGAGCGACAGCCTTTCCACTCAGTACTGTCGGATCACTAAGGCCGACTTTCGTCTCTGCTTGACTTGTAAGTCTCGCAGTCAAGCTCTTTTATGCCTTTATACTCTACGACTGATTTCCAACCAGTCTGAAAGAACCTTTGCACGCCTCCGTTACCTTTTAGGAGGCGACCGCCCCAGTCAAACTGCCCACCTGAAACTGTTTCTTAGCCGGATAACGGCATTAAGATTAGAATTCTAGTTTAATTAGAGTGGTATCTCACTGTTGGCTTCCTACATATCCGCAAATATGAGATCATAGCCTCCCACCTATTCTGCGCAAAATAAACCCAAATTCAATTTCAAGCTACAGTAAAGCTTCATAGGGTCTTTCTGTCCAGGTGCAGGTAGTCCGCATCTTCACAGACAATTCTATTTCGCCGAGTCTCTCTCTGAGACAGTGCCCAAATCGTTACGCCTTTCGTGCGGGTCGGAACTTACCCGACAAGGAATTTCGCTACCTTAGGACCGTTATAGTTACGGCCGCCGTTCACCGGGGCTTCAGTTATTAGCTTCGTTAATAGACTAACCAATTTCTTTAACCTTCCGGCACTGGGCAGGCGTCAGCCCCCATACATTGTCTTACGACTTCGCGGAGACCTGTGTTTTTGATAAACAGTCGCTTGGGCCTATTTATTGCAACCCTACAAGGGTACCCCTTCTCCCAAAGTTACGGGGCTATTTTGCCGAGTTCCTTAGAGAGAGTTATCTCGCGCCCCTTAGTATACTCTACCTACCTACCTGTGTCGGTTTAAGGTACAGGTATTTATTATTTAAGGTATTACAAGCTTTTCTTGGAAGTATGACATCAATCACTTTAATACCATAGTATTTTGTATTTACTTCTTAGCTCAAAATGTTTTCTCCATTTATCATCGCCTTGAAAGTTTAAACCGGTAACCAACATCCGGATGATTTAGCCTTCTCCGTCCCTTGATACCAATAATAAATAGTACAGGAATATTAACCTGTCATCCATCGACTACGTTTTTCAACCTCGCCTTAGGTCCTGACTTACCCTTCGCGGACGAACCTTCCAAAGGAAACCTTAGGTTTTCGGGGCATTGGATTCTCACCAATGTTTTCGCTACTCAAGCCGACATTCTCACTTCTGCTTTGTCAACATCCACTTGCGTTAATGCTTCAAACTAATACAGAACGCTCCCCTACCGATGTAAAAACATCCCACATCTTCGGCAAATTGCTTAGTCCCATTCATTTTCGGCGCAAGATCACTAGACCAGTGGGCTATTACGCACTCTTTAAAGGATTGCTGCTTCTAAGCAAACCTCCTGGTTGTTTATGCATTCTTACCTCCTTTATCACTTAGCAATTATTTAGGGGCCTTAGATGGTGATCTGGGCTGTTTCCCTTTTGACAATGAAGCTTATCCCCCACTGTCTCACTAGTTGATTACACACTTAGTATTCAGAGTTTGCCTTGATTTGGTACCGCTCTCGCAGCCCGCACCGAAACAGTGCTTTACCCCTAAGTTATAGCATCAACCGCTGCGCCAAAACGCATTTCGGGGAGAACCAGCTAGCTCCGAATTCGATTGGCATTTCACCCCTAACCACAACTCATCCGCTGATTTTTCAACATCAGTCGGTTCGGACCT